TTTATACATGCTCTTTAATATTCCCCTAACCGACAAATACTTGATTTAATAAAATAATAAATAATTAGTTTAAATTTATTTTATTATTATACAGTCTATAGATATTTAGTAAATAGTTTATTTTTTTTTTGTTTTTTTCTATATGAGGATATTTCATGCCTTGGATGTATTAATCCTGACAGCTTTAAGCTAGGTCGATAAACTAACTTATGGTGACGGATTAGACCTAGCCCACCGGCCTGAGAGATAGGGCCAAAAAAAATCCTTCTAATCCTTTAATAAATAAACTAGATTAGTAAAAAAGAAAAAATTTTTAATATTATAGTTTATAGGCCTCTATCTAGATTTTTACAAAAAGTGGAAGAAAAAACAGCTTTCCCTATATAAAAAGGGGAGGGGTAGGTAGAAGTAAAACTAATACCCATAAAGGAATTCAGACTAGTTATAAAAAGGCCGACGATTTGTGAAATAATCTACTGCCTCTGCCTAAGGCACCGGTTACGGAGGGCTCCGCTGCTCCGCTGCTCCGCTGCTCCGCAGCCTAGCACACCCATGCTCTAAATCAGCAAACTGTTTTGATTCCTATTATCGAGCCCGAAAGCAAACCTGAACCATTACCTTTATTCTACTAAGAGGCGCCGGATATATACCTTAAGGTGAGGAGTCTTACCTAGCGGTGGACTAGTCTTCCGAAAATGGCTTCCGGTGCGGAGCACTGCCTTCCAGTCTGAAAAATTAAACTAGCGGAGTCTGAGATGCGGCAGTGCTCCGCTCTGGGGGTTAAAAAAAGAAAAAAAATTTTTTTTATTAAAGAATTATGTGTATAAGATTAAGAAAGCCATCATTAGGCTAAATAATCCAGTGGCTTCTGCTAAGGCGAATCCTAAGATTGCGTAAGCGAATAATTGAGGTCTTAATTGAGGGTTTCTAGCTGTAGCTGTAATTAGTCCAGAGAAAACTACTCCAATCCCAACTCCGGCACCTGCTAAACCAATAGTGGCTAAACCTGCTCCAATGTATTTTGCTGCTGCTAACATTATAAGTGTAAAATTTTACTTTGTGATTGCGTCTGACTTAATTAATAGAATCCTAAAAAAACATGGTCCTCCATTACTCCACCTGTAATTAAGCAGCTTAATTTAGTTGGGTAGACTAGACTATCTTTCCTAACTTAAGCGCGACAGATTACGCAGCATCGTTGAGTCCCGTAAAGGTAAAGTTTCTCTAAATTAGGCACTAACTACCTCTTCCTAATAGGAGGCAGGTAACAGCACCAACCTTAGCCAAACCAGAGGAACCGTGATACCGATGGGACTCGGTAGGCTAAAAAATTAACTATTTATTATAAATAATAGACTAGTCTTATTAAAAAAAAAATAACCTTTAATTTATTAAAAAATAGCATACATTTTTAATAATCTTATCATGATGTCCTTGCTCTTTATCGCTCCTATCCATATGGCTAGCCTCCATTTCCGCTAGTGAGCGCGATAGCCAGCGGACCTGAAGTTTATAATCCTGAGAGACTTATTAAGGCGGAGCTAGAGGCTAGCGGACCATGAAATCTCAGGCTTCGCGGCGCTAATTAGGTGAAGCCTTTGCGCTGTATGATCTAGGGACCGACGTTAGAAAATAAGATAAATAGTTTGCCTGGTTTACCTTTCAATGATAATAGTCTTCTGCTGTTTCCGAAAGTGGCAGGAGCCTGGGCTCCGCAATGAAAGAAATTTAATCATCAAAAATATGACTAGTTGTTACTGTGAAGCTATAAGCACCTCTTTTATTTTTAAGAGTTATTCTAGAAGAGTCACTAAAGTTAATTTTCCCTCGGGCTAAACTTCCCATTTGGTAAGATTGAGCTGTAAATCTTGGTACGATTTTTTGTGTTGAGAGTCTACCAGCTAATCTAACTTTAATTCCAGATAAATACGAAGGTATAACAGAAAAGTTTTGTTTTCTAATCATTTTTTTAGGATTTTTGAAAGAAGAAGTATATAGTAATTTTTGCATCATTTTTCTAAATTTAAAATTTTTACTACTTAATCCTAAAACCTGACATAAAATATTACTTTCATGATAAGGATACTTTAATCTCACTAAATCCAATATAATCGTTTTTTTAAACAATTTTTTTAAAATAGTAATTAAAAAATTAAATTTTAATATATTTAAAGAAACCAGTGTAGAACTTGGAACAGTTATTTTCTGATCTTTTAATTTTTGTAGTTTTTCTTGGTTTTTATTTATTTCATTTAAATCCAAAGGTTCAGGGCTCTGACTCGGTAATGTTACCAGTTTTTCGGCTAGTACTGGCCAAAGCGTGGGTATAGGCGTAACTTTAGATATTAATTCTAATTCTTTTTCTAGCTCCATCGTCGGTTCATTGGGTTTTAAATTTAAGGTTGAAAAGATAGATGAATTCTGGACTTCCTGTCCCCTTACGGGATACAAAGAAAAAAAATTAATCCCTATTAATGATGAACGCAATGAGGCTTGATACTTCTCACGGTTAGTTTTAAAGGCTAAAGAATTTGCAATATCTATTAAAGAATTTCCTGTTTTTTGAGGCTTTAAATCTTTACCCTTTCTTAAACTTATAAACTCTATTAACTCGCTTAATTTATTTAAACTAGCTCTATAACTACTTTCCTGTTTTTTTCTTATCTTTAAAGTTTCATTAGAAGAAACAAAAATTCCATTTTCCATTGGAGAGGTTAATATTAGACCAGATAATGAGTTTGAATTACTGTCATTAAAACTTAAGCTGTTCTTTTTAAAAGGGACTACTTCGAGTATTCGTGAATAAAGTTTAGATATTTTTTTATCTATACCTTTCTCTGCTACGCCTTCTCGTATATGGCTGATAATAAGTGAATTATGAGTATTAATTTCTTTTTCTTGCCGTAAGGCAGTCAGGTTATTTGGTTTTCGTAATAATACTTCCGAATGCGTCACGGTAGACCCGTAGTCAGGTAATGAGGCTACAACTTTTTTTTCCTCCACAATATTCTCTGACAGGGCGGACGTGTGCCCCAAAGCCCTGCTAATATTTAAAGAATTGTCATCGATTTCGGTTTTTATCTGAACTGGTTCCCCACTTGCTCTATTATCTAGTTGGTTAGTCGGGCATGACTCCAGTCCTGTATCGGTAGGGAAAGTCGCAAAACTTGAGTCAAAAATATTAACTTTAAGATTATCTGGTGCCTTTATCTCTAATGGTAAAGATTCTTCTGTGACCCATTTAAAAATAGATATTGGATTAGGAATATTTATAAAAATATTGTTTTCTTTCCATTTAGCTAAAAATAATGTTATTTTATATTTTCTTAGAATATCTTTAAATTTTCTTCTATTAATTTGTTCTTGAAATAATTTTTGATCGTTTCTTATGTAACTATGTAATTTTTTATGCTCTCTTTTTTCTGTCTTAGATGGTATTATAAAATAAAATAAACGTATCTTCACATTAGTAGGAGTAATTTCTAATACGGGGAAACTTATTAAACTTGTTAGAGATCTAAAGAAAGATTTTAAATATTTATAAAGAGAGTTTAAATTTATTTTCTTAGTACTTTTCTTAAAATTATAAGTTATTAAATGAGAACTAGACAGTAAATTATTGAAAGTATATTTAGAATTTATATTATCTCTTTTTTCATCCAAGTAACTAAATAAAAGTTTATCAGAAGCATTAGGCTTATATAAACTACTATAATTTGTAAATTTGTGAGTCCACATATTTCTCCATGTTTGTGTATTTATTCCTTTATAATTTAGATTCTTTGTTGATTTAGATGCGGAAACTAATCTACTTTTCACTGTTTTTCTGTTTTCTCTTTTTACAAACGGTGCCTCCGGTGCCTCCGGTGTCTCCGCTCTTGATTTAGTAGAGTCCTTCTGGTAATTTTCTTGTAACTTTTTATTAGAAAAAAAAGGTTTTTTGTTTAAATGTTTTTGTTTAAATTTAGAAAGCCAACCATTTCTCTGTCCATTAGTGGGAAGGCTAGTCAACGCACCGCTAGGCAGGACGGAGTGATAACTATTTATATTTTCTTCTGAATTTTGTATTTTAGGCTTTCGACTCAAACTTTCCCTTTTACTATTTTTAAGAACTAATTGATTACTTTTTATTTTTTCAGATAAATAATCATTGAAAAAGGATAGAAGGTGCTTGTCTAACATTAAGTTTTTTTCATACAAATCACTCTTTTTAATTCTCCCAGTAAAACGATTTTTTAATAGAAAAAGCGAATTGTTTTTATAGTTTAATTTATTTTCCTTAGCTAATAAGGACATACCTTCTGTAACCGTACTTTTTAAAGTAGTTAAAGATCCACGTAAGGGTGAAAAGCTTACCGACCGTAAGTGAGAAGGTATATTTTGACTAACAGTAGTCAAAGTTGAAAATTTACGAAAAGTGTTATTTTTGTGAAAACTTAATATTTTAAGTTGGTTATTGTTATTAAAAAGATTGTTCATTTTTATTATTTTTTTTTTGAATCTCTACGATTAACTTTAGCTTTTATTCCTATTTTAGATTTTTAATTATTAATAGTATATATTTGTAAGTAAGTTAATTTTAATAATCTGAATTAGTTTTAAACATCTTTAATTCAGTTTCCAGACTTTCTTAAATCGGGATTACAGATTAACTAGAGCTTTGCTCTAATTTTTTTTTTGCACATCTCTAACGTCTCCTTATCTTTTTAAAAATATAAGCGAAAAATTACGAGACTGGGGGTCTACCAGAAACAAATAAAGGTACCGGCAGACCGGTATTTTTTCCAAGAGGCTAGGATCTATAAAGTAAAGAGAACTTTTCTTTCTTTACCATTTTAAAATAATTAGTAGTCAACTTAAATAATACTAGGGCAAACTAACGGCCTACAGCCGGATAAATAGAATAAATTTAAATAAAATAAAATTTTTTTTAATAAAATTTATTTTGAGTGGGGGTATTATCCTCTCAATATATTAACATTCTTTTCATGCTATCAAGGCCTGCTCCGCAAGGAGGCAGTCTACTACTATTAATTTTAAGCGCACGAATAAAGACAGAGGACTTTAAACTTTTCACAACTATGATTTAACAATTAGTCATGCAGGGCTCATAAAGACTCTATGTCCTTAGTTTTTTTTATCAGGACGGTACAACCAAGCTTTCGACAATCGACCTAATAATGGTCGGCTCCGCTGCTCCGCTGCTCCGCTGCTCCGCTGCTCCGCTGCTCCGCTGCTCCGCTGCTCCGCACAGCAGCTATTAATGGCGGTCAAAAAACGAGCTAAGGACACCGTAGGATACTGAATAATCAAAGCTTAAAAGGAAAGCGTTGGCCAGTCAAACATTAGCAGTTTATTTTACTTTTCGTAATTTAAATCTTTAATTGAAATTTTTATCTGGTAGGCTCGATTCGAACGAGCAAGATCTTACTCCCAAAGTAAGCAACAAGCCAATTTGTTTTCTACCAGTTATTAATCTTTATGTTAATATCTAGAGTAGTTTTATTTTTAATTTAAAGATTGCTGATTACCAAAAGAAATCTTTTTTTTTCTCTAAAAATTTAAATTTGAGAATTGTAAATAATTCTAAACCCAAATAATTTTTAATACTTATTCAGAGCACTATTGGAAAGAGTATTAACTAAACAATTTTTTTAATAGTACGGACCTGGTGAGATTCGAACTCACGACCTATTTTCGATAGGTTCTCGTTTTCAAGACGAGTGCATTCAACCGCTCTGCCACGGATCCTTAATATTCAGAGATCATTTTATTTTTTTATACAAATTCAGATCAGTGATAAGTTTTAAATTCTTATCTTTGAAAAAACATTTACTCATGGCAGGGCAAATAAATTATAACTACCAGACCTGGTCTGAATATACCTCAGATCTTTTGATAAAAAAACTGAACTAAATGGCGAGCCTAGCTAGCTAGAAATAAATTTAAAGAGACAAGCGCTCTTAACATTTTATGGTCTAGACCCGGCTACCGCAACATAATAATTATTAAAGTAGGTACTAATTTAAGCATTAATTAAATTTTAGTAGTCTTAAACCATGGCTAAATATTTAGGACTTAGCCTTAACCTTTAATCAATAAGCGAATAAAAATAATTTTTTCAAAAGTATTAAAATCATTTTTTAGAAGATCATGATTATAATTTATCCATTAATTTTTTTTTTATTATTTTTTTTATATAATTTATATGCAATTCCTTCTTTTATTTTTGGTTTGTCTCATGCCTAGTCTAAAGATACCGGGATACCCAAGTACTAAAAGAATAGAGCCTTAGACTGCCGTCCCTTCGACTATAACCTAAGATTCTTAAGGGAGCACATTTTCAGAAAAAGAATAGGAACGGAGCAGTTCTAGCGTCCAATTATTGCCTTTAGGCAGAGCTAATTAGCGGCACCGCACCGATAGGCAGGCCGAATTTTTATTTTTTTTTTAATAACTAATTATATAATAAATATAATAATATTTAAAAAATACATTAAAATAAAATAGAAGAAAAGGTTATAAATACGTTAAAAAAATACTATTGTTATTCATTTTCATTCCTAAGTAATAAGGAAAAGGCTCTATATCAAAAGAATATTTTAATCACCAGAAAATAAATAGGGATATCTTTTAATTTAAGTTAGAGTTTATGCTTACAAAAAGCTAGTGTGTGTGCGCGCTCCGCAGTGCTCCGCACCCTCCGCTGTGCGGAGTGCTCCGCACCCTCCGCACCGGAGGGCCATCATTCATTTAATACTAGAAAAACAGTCCGCTTACCTTTATAAAGTAGGATTTTTATTTTATAATTTATCTTTAATTTTTAAGAATTCAATCATTCCTTGTTTAATATCATTAATTTTAACAAGTCAAAATTTTGCCATAACTTTAGAGCTGTTAATAGGCGTCCAATCTCCTTTTTTAACTTTTTCACTGCGATCTTATCCTGCCAGTCGGCTGGCCAAGGACAACCTAGTTATGTTTACAAGAGCCAGAACTAGTACTCACCAGTGGCTATGCTAGTTGTTCATCCAGGTATTTTTTTTAGATGCCTGCGAGGCTATTAATTAGAATTATTGATTAGTTTTAGCAGCTGGCGTAATTAAACTACCTGCAGACAACCACTCCTCTTAAATTAAAAGTAAGGCCTGACTATTGAAATTAGTGAAATACTTACTGTAGTTAGATAAATTAAAAAGGCTAATAAAAGTAAAGGACGAGTGGTAACATGCTGAGAAAAAAGTAATTATAATTTAATTAAAACTTTTAAAACTAAATTTAAAAAATATAACTAGAATCCTCCTTGTAGCAAAACGGCCTTATATTAGGAGAACTTGACACCCGCACTAACTAAGTTTAAGCGCGAAATTAACGAAAATTTAAAATAAAATCAGTGATCAACGGTGGTAGTATCTGAACATCTATCGCCAAATAGCGGGAGGGGAAAAAGGTTGAGTTAGCGTTAATCAGGTTAATCTATTTTAATTTGAAAAAGACCTTTTATTTTTTTTTTTATCTTTTTTTATTTATTTAAGGACTGCCTCTGCCTAAGGCACTGGTGCAAAGCACTCGGGGGTTAATATCAATAATACATAGAATTATGCGAGATTTAATGTTAATTTTTACTTTTTAATATAAATAAATGATTAGCTTAGGATAAAACAGCATATGATTTTTTTTTTAAGAACCTGGTACCTTTAGTTTGACCTTACTTAAAAAAAAGGATAACTGTGATTAACTAAACGCATTTAACTAACAAGATAAAAGTGTACCTCATTTTTTTACTTCTTTATTGTTATAAAGCAAATGCTTACATCAAAAAGAATGAGTGGCTAAGTCAGGGCGGGAATCAGCTTAGAAGCAAGGGCGGTAGACCGCGCGGTATCCCGAGCGGTAGCCTTCGACGAAACCTATAAAAATTGTAACCGCTAACTGGTAAAGATATCTATTTAATAATCTTTTCCTATTAGGCCGGTAGGCACACTATGGATAATTTTTCTGAAATTGGTCTATTGTTTTTAATTATTAATGTAAGGTTAATGAGTCTTTTATATATGAACTCGTTAGAAGGATAAAAACATAGCTTTGTATAATAGAAACTCCTATTTCTAATCCAATAAGCGCCACAAAGATAGAAAAAGGAATTAAAGTTAAACCTGCTACGATTAAACTAGAACTAAATAATTGAAATAAGAAAGTTGAAAGTATTTTTAATAAAGTATGCCCTGCTGTTATATTAGCAAATAATCGAACTCCTAAAGAAACAGCTCTAGCTAAATAAGAAGTCAGTTCAATTAATACTAACAAAGGTACTAAAGCTAAAGGTGTCCCAGCTGGTATAAAGAATGAAAAGAAATGTAAACCATGTTTAACTAGTCCAATTATACTTACTCCTATAAAAATAGTAAAGCTTAGACCTACAGATAAAATTATTGAAGTGGTAATAGCAAAAGAATAAGGTATATTCCCAATTAAATTAGCAATTATTATAAAAAAGAATAAGGAATAAATAAATGGTAAATAGATTTCATTTCGCAATCCTATTTGTTCACGCACGATAGCATTAATGCTTGCAAAAGAACTTTCAAAAGCGATAGCCCACTTAGAGGGAATCAATTTAGTATCATTTGATCCTGTCCCTTTAAAAGCTAAATGTAAAAAAAGTACTAGTGTGAAAACGATTAAAGAATAAACTGCTAAATTAGTTAAACTTAAGTTTAAATAACCAAATAATGGAATATTTAAATTAATTAAGGGAACTACCTCAAATTGTTCTAAAGGAGAATATATTAACATTTTTAAATAAATTTTGGCTCCTTATTTAAATAGAGCTAAAAATTAAGAAGAGGATATGGATATTTTTAGGAATAACGGCGAACTAGCTTAGAATAAGAGGCTCGACCTAAACTCTACCTCCCCAATACATAAGACTGATAGATCGAAGTAAGCCTCGTCTTAATTTATATCCTCTAGTTTTGTGATGGCCTGCCTGCGGAGCAGCGGAGCAGCGGAGCAGCGGAGGGCTCCGCACAGCGGAGCAGTCATGTTATTAGTCTCCGCACCGGTATGCAGGGCAGGTTTACGCTAGCAAAAAAAGGATGGGATTGGAAAGCTCAGCAGATTTACATTAGCCTGCTGGCAGGCAATGCAGCGAGAACTAGGCTACGATAACTGTAGCTGCATTAAAAAGAATCATAAAGACAACGTAAACTAAAACTAAGGAAGAAATGCGGGCTGGGGCCAAACTAAGACAACAATTAGTTAGTTAAAAGTTGAAATTCCATTATTTCCCTCTCCCTTAGACATTTAGAAAATGCCACTCTAATCGAAACTTTAAAAGTTATGAATCTAAATCTCTATTTATAAAAAAAGAAGTGTAACTATCTCTTTACCTACAACTAGCTTGGATACTCGACAAATTAAAAGATCATTTATTCCTAATTTCATTCATTCTATGGATGCAAGTAATATTCATCTATCAATAAAAAGGTTGATTGATAATAATAGTAGTATTAACCTTTATACTATTCATGATTGTTTTACAAGTACTCCAAACTTTATGAAAACACTGAATAATGAAGTTAAATTAGCTTTTATTGAATTATATTTAAATTTTGATTATTTAGATTCTATGCATAATACTATATTAAGTCAAATTAAAAGTTACACAACTCTTTAAACTAAAGAATTTAATAAATCGGAATTACAGAATTAGAATAATTCTTTAATTACAGACTTGCCAACAGGCAGATAAAGAGAATTTTAATTATATTATTTTAGATAATACAAAAATAATTATACCTAATTAACCTAATCTTTATGACTGGAATAAGAATAGAAAAATATTTATAGAGTGGCGGGAGTGCTAGGCGGCGGAGTGCTCCGCACCCTGCGGAGCCCTGCGGAGCCCTGCGGAGCCCTGCGGAGCCCTGCGGAGCCCTCCTCTGCGTAGCCCTGCGGAGCGCGGAGCGCGCACCAGGAATTAAAAAATCGTTATACTTTATAAATTAATACTATGCCTACCGGCCTTAATGTTTGTTAGTGGTTTTCATTCTTTTATTTGGGTGCGCGCTCCGCAGTGCTCCGCACCCTCCGCAAACTGGTCTACTCAGACTTATTAAGAGACTAAATAAGAGAAATTAAAGTTAAACTGAATTTATAGTTAAATCACTAAAGATTATTTTAGGGCTACAATCTTTTCCTTATTAAAATACTTATCCGCCACTTTTCGGTTTTTAACTTTGGTCTCACTCCCGGCCTTGAAGGTTGTATACTTAATGATAATAATATTGATATATGATAATAATATTGATGTAGTCTATCATTATTTTGCGAATACTGCTGATAAGAAAAGATTAACTATAAATAATAAGATAAAATGGTCTAAAATGTTTATAGATAATTTACTTAATAATAATTTGATTAAGACTCTGGACTTTGACGAAGAAGATTACAATACCTAGAAAAATACGAGATATTGTTAATATATGTGATGAACCAGTGCCTCACTGCGGAGCTGCGGAGCAGCGGAGCAGCGGAGCAGCGGAGCAGCGGAGCAGCGGAGCAGCGGAGCAGCGGAGCAGGCACTCAATTTATAAGTTTTTATTTTTCTTTAATTAAATTTTTCAAAGAATCTAGTTTAACTTATTATACTCCTGTTCTATTTGATGCTACATGTAGTGGAATGCAACATTTAATCGCTTTATTTTCAGATATAAATCTAGGTAAATTAAGTAATGTTATTGTAAATTATGAAGAAATATCACAAAATGTTTATACAGAAGGCCGGTAGGCATAGTGTTAATGAAAAAGAAAGTATAAATAATCTCGAAGATGAATCTTTACGTAATCTCTTTAAAAGGATTAAAATAACTAGACAGTTAATGAAAAGACCAGTTATGATGATCCCTTATAATGTTTCTCTTAATAGTATGCAAGAACAATTGGTACAAGATGGTTTTTTTATAAAAACTTTTGAATCTTTAACTGTAAATAAAGGTTATTCATATAAAGTAAATCCTAATATAGTAGTTAAAATTGGAGTATTAATATTAAGTAGTTTAGATATGGGTAAATTTACTGTTATTTTATATTATTCTGTGTTTATTCCTTCTTTACAAGTATTTAAAAAATATTAGGATGATCTTATAATGTCTTATTAAAACTGAATAAACCCATAATATGGACAAGTCTGTGCGGAGTGCTCCGCACCCTCCGCTGTGCGGAGCCCTCCGCTGCTTCGCACTGCAGGGATGACTATTTCTTTAAGTAATAATTTAAAATTATTAAAATTAAGACATACCAGAAAAGAGAGCTTATCTATTACGGTGACGGAGGCCTTGGCTTAACAATATTCTTATTTTTTTAAGAATTTAGTATTAAGTATACTTTTGCCTTTCTGTCTCAATTTCGTTCCTTATTTAAATCTAAACCTATTAACTAGAATTTATTGAGGCGGCGGCTAGCCTTCCTTATCTAGACATACTAGTTTTACCTTTTAAAGCTAGCCTTCCCTGCCTAGGGATGCAATGATCACTAATAGGAGAGTGGCCCCAGCCCTTGGTAGAGAAAAGCTAGAGATAATAGTAAAAAAATTAAGGCATACCGGCAGGGAGAGGTGTAGGCGAGCTGATAATTTGTTCTCTAATTCCTTGTAAATTAATTAGCTAATTAAGCAAGAAGAAATCCCAAGCGAATAATATTTTATTATGCCTACTGTTTAGTGCCTATTTTAGGCTGACGGTAAACTTAGATTTGAAAAAGTTATTGTGAATTTAAGCAAAAAACTATTCCTCTATCCCTGACTACCTTTCGAGAGGCCGGCGCTTAGACAATATTAGAGCCCACGCTCCTCTTTATAGTCTAGCTAATAAGCGGCAGGCTGCCCTAAACATAAATTGGCTCCAACTACGCCTGCTTACCGTTATGGTGGCACAACAAAACCTTGCTACTTTTGCGATGGCGGAACTATTTTCTGCCTACCGGCAATAACTAGAGGTTAGGTCTGCTCCCCGGCCACATGAGCCAAGACAGGAATCAAGTTAGTGAAAGGTTCCGGTACTGCAGGCTGCATTATCTAGCCATAATGTTAGAGAGCTTCGCATCGATAGAAAGTCTTGGCCTGTTTAAAGACCGAGACTAGGCAAGTCAGTTTACTTAAGAATTTTTTTTTTTTAATAGTTATACCTTAATATCTTAAAAATAGCTACACATTAAAGTAAGGTTTTATTTTTTTTTTTTCGATTTGACAAATAAGATTAATTATTAACAGAAGTCTTTAATTATTATTCTTAAGGAAAGGCAAACTTTAACTAGCGATACTTTTAATTAAGGGCTAAAACAATTATACCCAATATTTTTTATTAAGTAAGTCTAAAATTGAAATCTTAAAAAACAAAACTTAAATTTTTAATATTTAACATCCTATTGGACTCGAACCAATAAACAGTTGCTTCGAAGGCAAATGCTGTACCATTCAGCTAAAGATGTTATTAATATTTTTCTTTTAAATAGTGGTTTTTTTAAAACTAAAAATAATTCAAGCCGAAGCATAGATAAGATAATCCTGGGTAATTGAAATGTGTTTTTATTTTATGGTTAAATATTTATACATAATATTACTATTATTATAATATAATTTTAATAAATGAAATTTCAGAGTTTAGAATGCCTAAATTATTTTTTTCCTAAATTTTTTTTTACGATTAAAGAGACTCGAACTCTTAAAATCAAAAGATCATGAATTCCTAAGATTCACACGGCTACCAAATTTCGTCATAATCGTTTATAGAATTATTTAAAAAGGAAACATATGACATAGTTACGCTGAGCAGCCTGCCCCTACTCTTATTAAATAAAGCGAGCCGGGCTATACCATCGAAAAAAAAGGAGATGCTATACAAGTTAACCTTCCTTTATTTATGGCTAGGCAGGAGAGACAAGATATTTATTTTTTTCTCAATATTCCTTAGTCTTCTTAAAAAAAAAACTTTTTTTAACCAAAATCTTTTTTTTAACTTTCACTTTTGGTAAGACGCAGAAACTAAGAGCTAGTTAACTTAAGGCAATTATTTTCCAGATAATAATCTCTATTCTTTTTTTAAGGGGTAGAGTAATCGAAACCCTGTCTGTAAAGTGTAAATTTACTGCTAAACCACTCAGCTAACCCCTTTTAACTGCCTATTTTTTAAATTTGTAGATATTTATTTTTTTATTTTTTTATCAAAATTTAACGTCACTACTATTCTTAAATTTAAAGAAAAGAAATAAGCCTAAGTGATAATTTTTTTTGAGTAAATAATCTCCAGAAAAAGGTAAACTTTAATCTACTTAAAAAAAATAAATAGTTCTTTTTTTTTTTAATTATAGTTTAGCAAGAAACTAAATACTGCGTGTACCTCGATATAAGATAATGCTAGCGAGGCAGGCGAGCTTTAAACGAAACGAGGGCTAAGGGCTAGTCCAAAAGAAAGACTAATAATGATAAAACTTTACCTCTGCTTAAGAAAGGGAAGAGTAACAGCTATCTTTTCAAACTTTGAAAAAAAAGACTTAGATTAAGAGAATCGGAGTCAAGACGTTAATCGGACCACGGGGGTTAAATGTATGTTTAATTTCCAGCAGCACTTTCCAGTACGGCTACCTTGCTATGACTTTTGAGATGTTACCCAAGTGGATTAAAAAAAGCTAATTAGCTTAACAACAGAAGTCTAAAAATAGGAAAATTTTACCTTAGTACCTCTCATTAATTTTACGAACTAGATAAAGGGTATATTAGTAATAATGATAAGCTAAAAAGAGAAATAAAATTCGCTCAATATAGAGTAACAAATTTTTTAGACAATCTATTATAAAAAGATATAACTTCGCCCCATTTTCCTCCTACCCAAATTTCTTCCCAGCGACAGACAGTTAGTTCATCACGGATTCAATATTCACCGTTGCGCCTAGTGATCAACGATTACTCGAAATTCCTTCTTCATGTCACCGAATTGCAGACGACAATCCGGTTTGAAAAGGTTATATTGTAACTTTCTTTTATGATTAGCTCTTCCTTATACCTGTATAAATCCTCAAAAAATTAGGGGCTTTTGTTTCAAGTAATTCTAGGTCGGTTTTGCGTCACTTTGTAAAAGTTCTTGTGGCACGTCTATAGCCCAGTTCATAAGAGCCATAACGGCTTGTCTTAGCCCCAAATGAAACTCTATCAGGATCATAAATTTTTAAGTATAAATTAAAAACAGGGATTTCGTCCGTTAGCGGAATTAACCTCACTTCTCTCGATACGGACTGACGACAGCCATGCAACACCTGTAACCGGATTTTTTTATTATAAAAAATAAACTATCCCTTTTATTTCTTTCTTTTTATTTAACTATTAAAATGCGCGATAGGCTGGGCTAAATATAATTTTAAAATAAATTAAAAAATATAAAAGTGTTATACAAGAACTGGTAAGGTTTTACGCGGGGTATCGTATTAAATAACATGCTTCACTTCGTTTGCTCCGAAACCGACTAATTTTTTTGTTTTCAACTTTGCAATTGTACTCACAAGGCGGAATGGTTAACGCGTTAACATCGCCACTAGCTCCTAAAAACTAGCAACCACCATTCATCGTTGACAGAGAGGGATGCCAGGGTATCTAATTGAGTAAGGTGAAATCTTACGATTTTTTCCTCCCCAAAGAACCGTACGTGCGGCTTTTACCGCATACGGCTCAAGCAATTATAAAGTAAATAATTTAAATATGATAAATTTTTCTGCATTTATATGAAAGCTTAAAATTTTAAGCTATTTATTGGTATAATAAAGGTTTTTCCAATTTTCGAATTGTATTTTCTTTTGACCATCTAAGGGGGTTAATAGTGGATTTTCAAAAAAATTTAACTAAAGCACTAATATCCTTTTTAGAGGATACTGTTAAAGAATAAGTGTCCTTAAAAGTTATTTTTCTTTTAGTTCTATGCAAAATAGTGGGTCCAAAGTTAAATCTTTCCTTAATTCGATTTAAAACTTATTTTTCAGCTTGTTCAATATAAAAAACTAAATGCCCCTGTTTATGAATAGAAAAAGAACCTTCTCCGTTTCGTTTATAAAAAAAAAAAAAACCAGAGATCCAATTATCTAAAAAGAAACTTTCATTTTCTGCCGTGAGAACTATAGTTTTAGAAATTTTGTCATTGAAATCTTTATGCTCTATCATATTTTCCTCCTTTTGGAGTTTGGAACTTAAAGATAAGAGTGGGCCTACCGGTGCGGTGGCGAAGCAAACAGTAGCAGATTTATTAATAAATTCTTGATATTCTTCTAAAGTTTCTACTCTGTTAAATTTATTTAAGACTCCATATTTTAAACGTGAATATCTGTCTTTTTGATGGGTTGTTAACAAAGAGGACTCTTCAAAAATGTTTTCTATTAACCAATTTAAATCTTCTAATTTTGTAATAGCCAGTCTTATTTCTTGCCGGTCTTTATATTCATAAATTTTTCCTAAGTAATTCAAATTTCGATGGATTTTTTTTAGAAGTTCATGATCTTTAATACTTAAGCTTAAATGAAAACCATAACCTATATTATAATAATTAGAAGTTTGTCCGTTTAAAGTTAAATAATTTATTTTTTTTGGAAAAGTTTGAAAATTTCCTTCGGCATCACAAAAACCTATAAACCAATAAATCCAATTTTTATTTAATAATTTTGTTCCATGTCCTAAAACATTTATCCTACTTTTCTTTATAATCACCCATGCGTTAGTCTGCATCCTTTCAGATTAGCTATCTTCTATTTTCTTTAACTTTTTAATCTTTTATACTACTAAACTTAATAAATTTACCTTATGCTTAAGAGTGCCTACCGGAAGAAGGAGGTTTTAATTTAAAGGATAATTTTTTCTTATTATAGAGTTTTAAATAGAGCCTATTCATTATATTACATAATGACCTTCGCTTTTAACGCTGTCTCAGTTCCTCTAATCATGCGGAGTTTATTACTATTCCCCTTGCTAGAATATAGCAGATTATAGGACTTATCCAGTTTCTACTTAAATACGTAATAGTTTTCCTTAGGTTCCTACTTTACTGCTAATATTTTTTTTATTTGTCCATCTTACTTTAGTCTAGGACTCACTAAAGTACAAAATAAATAGAAGTTTTAATTACATAGATTCGATTTCTCTAACCTTAGAAAACAGTTCTATTAAAGTAAATGAAAGTAATTATTCTTTAATGTACCCTGAGCTTTAAAAAAAGACGTTGCCATCTTTAACTATCAAGGTGAACTCATATCAGATGGAAAATAAGACCAAGTCTCTTGGCAATACTTAAATAAATTTTTCTGGTCGCACATCCTATTGTCGATCCTCACCTTCGTTTCTCAGCGTCAATCATTATTTGGAAAAGAGCCTGCGCTAATTAGAATTCCACTCAGTATTTGCAGATATCAACCCTACTCCAAGGGTTATCTCACGGTGACCTCTATATGATTCTAGCTTTAATTATACGATTTTTAAAGCTGCCTACACACCCTTTACGCCTGATTAAGATGACTAACGCTTGCGTCTCTGGCATTACCGAGTCTTCTGGCACCAGCTTTGGACAACACTAATAGTAAAGTGACATCATCATTCTCCTTTACGTTATCACAAGTGACACACTCGTGATTCCAGTTAGCTAGTTCACTCTTGCGAGCATTGACTAATATTCTCGACTGCTGGTAGAGTTCTCTACTTGGGATATCTCATTCCCAATGTGGCCATATGATCTTTCAAACATGGCTATCGATCGTCGGCTTGGTAGGCCGTTACCCTATCAACTACCTAATCGAATTAAATAGAATCCTATAACAGAAAATTTCCTTTTTTTTTATCTTCTTTTTCTGAAGGCTATAGTGTATCTTATTTAATATCCTCACCCCTACACTTTGTTAACTTTTGTTAAAAATAATTTGCATGCCTTAAACTACTGGAAAGCGTTCAATCGGAACCAAAATTAAATTCTTACTAAATATTAAACAAAAAATTAAACTTTTTTTTTATTACTAATTACTAAAAAGTAGGACTTAGTTTAATTTTTTATCGTATTTTATTTTTTTTTATAAATCTTTTAAACCTCTTTTATATATTTTTTATTAGCCGTATTTTTTTTTTTCTACTTTCCTTTTACCCCGTTAGGCCAAATAGAGAATTATAAACTTAAATTAAGTTAACTCATTTCTGCCGCATGTCGCCACAGGGAGTTATAGCTAACCCGTCACGTTGATTAAAAGAAATTGATTTAGATATTTTTTTTTTTATAGATATATCTAACTTAAAAGAGACCAAGACCTTATCTAATATACTAGTCCCGGTAGGCCGAGGCGGAGATAAAATTAATACTAGCGCGCCAGTTTAGGAAACTTAAGATACACGAGGTAGGAAAAGGAAGTAGTGCCGGAAAATTAAATACTGCAAAAACATTAAACTTAAAATTAAAAAAATCAAACTAAAAACTAAAAAATTTAAACCATCACTGTGCCTCGCCTGCCATCCTTTGGCTACTAGCTTATTTTTCCTTAAAAAGAGCAACCCTTTTCGATAGTGGGCTAGCCAATCACCTTAAGGCAAAAATTTTAGTATTCCAATCTTCTGTCTCTAAATTTGCCATAAATAGAAGTCTATGCCTAACGGCAGAGCCGCATAACTGTAATAATTTACTGAATATAAAATGTTTCCTTTATTAGCGCTAGTCAGTTCAAGCTTATGTTAACGCTCCGCTAGACAGAGACAAGATATTTAAGATTAGACATAAATAGGATTAATTAAAAAAACTTTTTTAACCATACTTAAGAACTAATTTATCCTTATTTTAATTTCCCTTATTCTCGCTTTAATGAAGAATACAGTACCGGTGTGCTAGGCGGCGGAGTGCTCCGCACCCTGCGGAGCCCTGCGGAGCCCTGCGGAGCCCTGCGGAGCGCGCACGGGAGCACCTCAACAAAATTTGCATCTATACAGATAATTTATTATGCAGAGTCGGGATTATCTGAAGAAGATATTGCAAGATCAATTAAAGTATTTTCAATTATTCCAATCACAGGTACAATTACTAAAAACCATGAAAAATAAAATATTGTAGAAACTTGTCCTATTTCAACAAAAGGAGTTTCAGGGTGTTGACTTCCTATCCACATTAAAATGAAGAAGTTGACAATAAAGAACCAATGAGCTAATTTCATAGCCGGTCTAAATTGGCTACCTCTTACTCTAGATAGGTCTGTGAAAGGAAGAACTAATAAGATTAATAATGAACCAAACATAGCTAATACTCCAAGCAACTTGTTTGGAATAGATCTTAAAATAGCATAGTATGGTAATAGATACCATTCTGGTACTATTGAAGGAGGTGTTTGCATAGGGTTAGCCGGTATATAATTATCTGAGTGACCCAAAAGATTAGGGTAAAAACAAACAATTATAGATAATGCAAGGAAGAATAAGAATATTGTTACAAGATCCTTGAAAGTGAAATAAGGATGCATTGTATATCTATCCCCATTTCCTGTTACACCATTCGGATTACTTGAACCATGCTCATGAAGCATCTAATTTAAAATTGATTTCTTTTCTGCCTTTGCCTGGTTGCGGAGGGCTCCGCAGTGCGGAGCCCTCCGCTGCTCCGCTGCTCTGCTGCTCCGCTGCTCCGCAGTGAGGCAGGCCTAGTTTTTTTTTTAAAAGGATGGAAGAATATAAGATGAAACTAAAGATCTCAGGTGAACCATATTATAACTGGGTATATAAATAGTATACTGTGAGTTTTTTTATTTGTTATTTGCTTAGAACAGTTTAAATTAAATTTAGTGTTAAGAACACTTATTAATAATTCTACTTCTTTTAAACTAAAATTCTTAGTATGCAGTCTTAAACCTGAACCCTTCCAAGACCCATCTCCCATTATCCAATAAGCTAAACCAATTGGCGTTAATAATTCAAAAATATTGCTTGGAACTACTGTCACTCTATCGTGGTAAAATAATGAGTAAATCATATTAAAACAAGGCAAAGTTCTAGTAGAAGGGCTATGCCAGAAACGTTGTATCTCACATTTCCAGTTTCTTTAATTAAAGAACTGTGATTTTTAGGAGGAGTAGCGGTAAAATCTTTAAATAAGAGATAAAGATGATGAATTAAATCGGCTTGCTCTAAACTTTGTAGTTACCTAATCGAGCATTAGACTTACTATTAATATAAATATTATACTTTCTCATATGAGCATCTCCTAAAAAATTACCAATTAGTATTTGTTGAAAATTTTCTGATAATTGAAATTTAGATTTTTCAGAATTCTTTAATAAGGTCGTTCTAATCTTATTAGATTTTGCTAGTTCTAGCCCCGCCGCGTTAACAAAGGAAGAATCTAAAACGGTATCATTTCATAAGTTTTACTCAGATAGAAGACCACAGAAGTACTAAAAAGTATTTTATAAAAAAACGATAGACCAAACTGAATAAGCACTTTTTAAAACATAATTATATATTAATCCCTATTTTGTAATAAATAACTTTCTGCGTATTACTTAATAAGAAAAACTTAGCATTAATTAATCATATTTTAAAGAGAGAAGAAAAGTTTTCTTAAAAAAATACTGAGTCGTCCTTTATGAGCAAATTTTGTAATATTTTAGCATTTAACTTTTTAATAAATAAATTAAACTTTATTTTTATTATAAACTCTTCCCTGCCAGTAGGCCTAAAATAATTATAAAGGCTTATTTCTTATATTTCTGGCGTAGGGTGCGGAGCACTCCGCCTCCCACAATGCGGAGTAGACAGCGGAGGGCTAGTCTGCGGAGCCCTCCTCTGCGTAGCCCTGCGGAGCGCTCACCCTCAACCAAACCTCTAAATTTGATATTTCTTTAATTAACGACATTTTTAAAATTATGGGATTACACTCAAGAAATCATATTTTAAATAGCGGAATTTACCATCTCCCTTCTTTTTTAAATTTTTCATTTACTTTCTATTTATTTTTTTTACTATAAAAAGTAATTATTTAAGAGACCAAAAGCAACAGAACAACTATGCTATATTTTTTGTAATGCTAGGCCTACTGGCTGGCGGGAGCACTAAACCAAATTTAAATCACACGATATTAGTTGTAATTTTACCACCGATAATTCTCACTTAGTGCAGATTTTTATAGTAGTACAGCCCTTAGTAAATTTAAAATTAAGGAAGTCACACGTGAATTCTCTGAAGGTTTAACACCTTGCTGTTTAAAAAGTATTTTTTATTAACTATTATTACAGCATATAGTATGATCCAAATTATTAATCATTTAGATTATAAAAGGCCCTTTATTTGAGCTAATAAGTGTCCTGCGGCTAAAGCAGCTAATACAAACGGCAATAAGAAATGAAGAGAAAAGAATCTATTAAGTGTGGCATTTGAAACGGAGAATCCACCCCCTTTAAAGATATCATTTGTTAATACGGATATGAACATCTGGTGGAGTGGGGGCTTAGCCAATCAACCACCGAGTCCTTGTTATTATAATTATTATACTTTTATTTCAATATAACAAATGATATTATTAGAGTACATCTTCTTATATACTAAGATTATCATATACTCGTTGAGAATACTCCTAGGCCCTTAGGCTAAAAGTTTTCTGCTGATTAGATTAATAATATTGATTTTCACTTTGCCTTACTCATAGCGAAACTAAATAACATTCTAAATATTAAACTGATATTCTAAGAGAGAAATTATAATTAAAAAAATAGCGCCGATACCTTAAGTCTTAGACACTCTCTATGACTATTAGTTAGAAAAGATCAGTATTAAACCAGCGACTTTAGCCTTATAGTTAAAGCAGATTATTTAAGTACAAAATTATTTTTTAAATCTTTCCAGCATATAGATAAATTTTACTTATCCAGGGTTAACTCCTATAAATTAAACTAACTAATATATATTATTCGATAATATTCCTTTTACCCTATGACCGTTTCTAAAATATTAGAGCGACGCGGCGGTGGCGAAGCCCGTTCTTCGCTTCTACGGTAAGCCCTTCTTAATAAATAAGAAAATTAAGAATTAAAAAACAAACATTGCGCCTTAAGGCCTAGAGGAATTAAAACTTTTATAGCTTAGACTAGCCTTAAGAGTCTCTAACAATTTAAATACTGTGTAAGCTTTGTACCCATTAAAGGAGGATTTGAAGAAAATGAAAAGAAATTTATTACCTCTTGTATATTAAACTTTGAAGATACTTAAAAAAATGCATATTTTCCTTTCTCTATTCCTATTTTTCTTGTACTTTTAAATAATAACTTAAAATAAAAACAAAACAGGATGTGAGCGTTGACGTTATTCAAAACAAGCATCTAAATTATTTTTTACAAAGAAAGAACCCTCTGAAATAGTAAAACCCACTAGCCAAGCATTAAAAAAAGGCAGGTCTAAATAATCTTGAGTGCTCCGCACTGTCTCAGGTAAATTAGTAATCTTAATTTTGTGAGTATAAGGTTTTAAGTTTGGCTGGAGAGGATTAATGTCTTTTTCATATAAACTCAAACTCCGGGTGCGGAGCACTCCGCACCGCGCCATACTGTTAAAATCTATAGAGCGGTCAAATTTTAGTATATCTAGATCATCTCTAAATATTACGTCCCCAGACTCCATATAATATAAAGCCTTTTCATATTGTTTTCTTCTTACTTCCGTTAAAAAATAAATATTATTATAAGTAAGAATAGAGAATAGAACTTGTTGCAATTAATTCCTATTTAAAATTAGATATATGGTATCCTGTCCTTTTATTTTTTTATATGGTCCAGCGATTCTACCAATTTTTAACGTTTTCATAAAAGATTCAAGCATGGGTAGATCTTTATTAATTAGTCCTATTTTTAAAGATATACTTACGAAGCCTCTGTTATCAGATTTTTCTACCGAAATATACCCATCACCGTCGATGACACCTACTAGTCTGGCTAGCCAATCATAAGGAATAGATTTTAAATATTCAATATCATCGTTCATTAAAGAACTTTATTTTTTCTAACCTTGCTCCATTTTGTTTGGTCCTATGCTAGGCAATTAATTTAAGCAGTGCGGAGGGCTCCGCTGCTCCGCTGCTCCGCTGCTCCGCTGCTCCGCTGCTCCGCACAGCGGAGCTCTCCGCCACCACCAGTCTTCTCGCTAATATTTAAGAAATATTTATTAACTATAAACTTTACAGTATATAAATATTTAGAAAGAAACTGCCTATCAGCATAAGCTATAAGGTAATTTAAAAAATTTGAGGGCTCCGCAGGGTGCGGAGCACTCCGCCGCCTAGCACAGCGACGTGTTTGTTTTTTATTACTAGTAAGACTAACTATTTTTCTAGTTAGCCATGGGTAGGCTAAATAGCTAAAGGTATATGTTATAAATATATAAATTATAAGATTAAAATGTAAATCTGTTTTCCAAATAAGTTCAACTAGATCTTTTCCAAATACAGGAACTGCACTTAATAAGTTTGTAATTACTGTGGCCAAGTTTTAAATATAGGTATTGTAGTTTAATTTACTAAGAGATTATATCTTTGTTTTCAATACATATATCACGTATTTTACTTATAAGCTTTATTCAGCTAATGCTTTAAAAAATCTAAAGGTAAATCTAGATCTTAGCAAATAAACATTTCTGTAAAACCATATGACATCAAAAATAGGATGCTAAAACTTCGACTGTACATTAAGCATTTATAACAATTATATAAATACCTACCGGTGTTCCAGTCTGTAGCGACATCTCTTTATTTTTACCCTAAAACCGGCATAAATAAGGTTGAAGGTTTGGCTCAGCCACTCACCCTTTTCACTTATCGATTTAAAGAATAATTAAGGCACATGCTATTAGCGAATGTAGAGATACCGACGGTCTGGATATAAAACAATTATCTTTGACCTGTTTTCACCAGTATCGCCTAATTAAAAAATTTATCTTTTAACAAAAAGGGAAATGTATTCCTACTTGTTAATTTTGTTAATTGACTATACTTATCATTTACCTAGTTTATATTTCATTGAAGAATGTACGTAAGGTTCAACTATTTCACTAAGTAAAGGCATAGATTCCTTCCAGATATATATACAATATTGAGGCTTTTGATACCCAGATCCAGTGTGCGGAGTGCTCCGCACCCTCCGCACTGATTGAATACTAGCTTTAATATTAAAATTTTCATAAAGTACTTTTATTAGTAACAGACACTCTGAATAAGAAAATGAATTGGTTGAAAGTTTTAAACCTGGAACTGATTTAGATCCATCATCCATTATCCAAATAGCTAAAGCTAAAGGATCCAAATAATCACCAATATTAGAAGGAATTGACTTTTTACCATTCACGTACCATAATTCTTGTATCCAATTAAAACTAGAATAAGTCCATGTATTAAATCTAATTATTTTTCTAACTACACCTTTTGTACCTAATCGTTTTTGAATATCAGGTATTGTTGGATTGCAATACTCTAAATCAGATAATAATTTGTGTAACCAAAGTAAATATGACAAATGAATACCTTCTTGATAAAAACTAATTCTGGTACCATTTCCTTTACTCCGATATTCAGCATACCCATCTCCTAATAAACTACCAAAAATAATAGAAATAATATTCTTATTATGCGGTCCTATTCGAGAGTCTGCTCGCATACGTTTTAAGCTTTTAGTCTTATTAAGATCTAAAGTGTTTTCTGATAATATATTTTTTGAAATTAGTATACTAGTAATATTATTTAAGATTAGATTTATATATATTCCGTGATCAGTTGTGACTAGGCATTCTTCGCAATTAATATTAAACATTTTGTAAAATAAAAAATAAGCATTTAGGGCTAAATTAGGATCACCCCATAACGACATTTGCAATCTCTTTAATCCTGATTCCAATCTCCTACTTATTGAAATAGTCCTAATAGACTAGTAAATTTTAAATAAATATAAGGACCACAAGCCTACCTATGGTGATAAGGTTTGTAAGTAAAAGGACAAATATAGATACGTTTATCTGGACTGAATAGATTAATATTAAGTTGTGCTATTAAATAAAAATAGTTAATAAAATTTTTACTTTGCTTATTAATGAAGTAAAATTATTGAACCTACTGATACTACTAAAAAGATAAAAATAAAAAGAGTCTTAGGTTTTAGACTTATTATAAATCCAGTCGCCGAGAATTTATTAAATCAGTAATAACTAACTTATATCGAAAACTAGGAAGTATATACTGCATTGTCAATTCACTAATTTTGGTACTGAAACAGAATGAATGTAAATGAGATAAGCATTTCCTTTATTTTGTAAAGTAGTAGTTATTCCAAACTTAAAAGTTAAGATATTGGCTAATCCCGTAGTATCTTTTTTAGTAAAACTATTGGTATGAAAAAGAATACCTGAACCTGTCCAACTACCATCATCCCTAATCCAAATAGCTAAAACTCTACTGTTTAAATAGGTTATTAAGTCATTAGGAATTATTTTTACACCTTCTCGCGTGAGTGTTTTAACACGGGGATAGAATTTCCAGTTAATCCAACTTTACGAAGGAACAGCTAAAGTACGGAAATCAACATAACCATGTGAATTTCCTTTACTATCATAAGTTAATTTAGGCAAAGGAGAAGTTCCACTCATATAACCCCAATATGCAAATGTAAAATAAAAAAATAAAGATACTGAGCATGAATTAAACTTTGTTTAAAATGGAATACGGGAGTAATACTTCTAGCTTTTAATAATTTGGAGCCTTGCAACTCACCTCCACAATCACCTAATAGAGTTTCTATAAGTATGTCCACGATCTTTTGAGGAACTGGTCCTGATCAATGTGGCATTTTAGTCCCTGGTTTAAATCTGCCGCGAGTAATATTTCGCAATTTACCGCGTTGAGTGTATTTAGAAGGATCCTTGATATGTAAAGGATGCAACCATTTTTTAAATAGAATTGCAGTATTTAAAATAAATATCACGTACAATTTCTTTTCATTACAAGCTTTAAGTATATAAGTTAAATTTTCACCTAAAAAATAAAATGATAAAGTTGCGCAGTAAAATAATTCTAGCAATCTCTAGCATATCTATATTCAAGAGATCGGAATATGAATTTGGCTAATTTTAATCATAATAGGATGAAGTTAAATATAACCATATCGAGTTTATTCTCTGAGACCTAACGGTCTGCAAGTTGTCCTATTATTTAATGGTTATTATTTACATATTAGCTCAATAAATAAATATTACTGGATATTCTTGCATATATCGACACTTCAACCAATATTATTGGATTGGGCCCAACCATTAAGGCTAACCATAAGGTAAAACGTAACCCAAGAATCCTGTAGCCATCATAAGTACAAAAATAATTACTCCTATTGTCCAAACTAATCCTCTAGGTTCTCTATAAGAACTATAGTATAATCCTCTTCCAATGTGCATAATTTATCGTCTTAATACCCAATCTTTATTAATTGAAGGGCTAGGCCTACGCCGGCCAGCCGGGAGTTGGTAAAGACCAGAGAAATTTATATCTAAAATAAAATTAATCCTGAGTGCGGAGCAGCCGTTAGCTGGCAGAGAATTATGAATGGATAATTAAAAGATTCTCTTTTTAGATAAAACCCTTCCTCCTACACTCCCTCCTTGGACTATCTCATTTGTACTTGAAAATAAAGAATTAACTATTTTATTTGTACTTGAAAATAAAGAATTAACTATTTTATTTGAAGGCCGGGTGGCGGGAGTGCTAGGCGGCGGAGTGCTCCGCACCCTGCGGAGCCCTGCGGAGCCCTGCGGAGCCCTGCGGAGCCCTGCGGAGCGCGGAGCGCGCACCAGGCATACTAAGAGATAATTATAGACCATTTCATTACCCCTTTTTAAAAGACTTAATAAATAACAGGGAAACAGGCGTATGGTCGTTGAGGATTAAAAAAATCCTGCTAGTTTATTATTAAAAAGAATATACCAGAAGACAATAATTTTATTAATTGAAGGGCTAAGGCTACGCCGGCCTACCGGGACCCGGAAAAGCCCGGATAAAGGATTATCTAATATAAATGTACATTTCTCTTTTAAAAGGTTCTAGCATATAGCCTGTAGCTGAAACTTAAATAAGAATCAGGCCCAAAAAAGGAAGTGTCCGTTTACCTTACCTACCTTAGGCAAATTAACAATGAGCGAAAGTATTAAACTTTTTTGTTTTAAGGGCTTCTCCCGTTAAAAAAGGCTTATCCACAGACAGTTATAGTAATTATTTAGTAATATTAAAAAAAATATAAGTAAGAAAAATATCTCGCTTTGCGGTGCGGAGCTCTCCGCCAGCCCTTTTCTAGAAAAATTAAGAACCGAAGCAATGATCTAGGCACCCTATAATTAGTGCCGGAGGTCTTATCAATAAGCTATGTTACAAGTACCGATCAAGGTCGTAGGGGCGTACTTCTATGCCACCGCCTTCAAAAAGAAAAGACAAATATAGAAAAATATTTTTCGTTGAAGGATTAGTTAGTTTCCGAATATTAAATAAGCATAGTGATTTTATCAGTTATACAAATAACATTATTTTTTTTTAGAATAAAAAGTGTATCCATCTTTAAAAATTTTGTCTGTATCTATGTAATTTCTAATAGATGCTACTGATTTTAAACCTATGCCTTGACCTCCTGATCTATTACTGCTAAAAGGTGATCCCGATATTTCTAAACCATCTTTATGTATATGAACTTTTAAACCTGTTCTGCTACCTTTAGAACTCGCATTCTGTTTAGCTAGAATAAAATGACTTAGACCCGATTGAATATAAAAAGGTGGTTTTATCGCTAATAGTTTTCTAATCTCCTCTTTTTCTAAGAAATCTTTGTTTTGGTTGAATCCTTCCCTGCTTAAGGCACCGGGGCGGAGTGCTCCGCACAGCGGAGGGTGCGGAGCACTCCGCACAGCGGTGGGGGAGGGTGCGGAGCCCTCCGCCGCCTAGCACTCTAACGGTTTGGACCCTGCTAGTGATACGGTGCGGAGCCCAGAACCAGTAAGATTAGTAGTATCTCTATTATTATTACTGTGTTTTGCTAATTTGTCTAAGAGTGTTTTTCCCTCTGTTATAGCATGGTAACCAGATACTATTAAAAAAAGAGAAAACGCCCATATCTTAAAATCTAAGCCTTTTCTACTTAAAAATTGAAGAGAATTGAAAAAAGGATATATATATTGAAATAAAATATCAACATCAGTAATAGTTAAAGAATAAGCGATTTCACCTTTAGTATTTTTGCCGATCCTTATACTACAATTAGGCTTTCCAGGCTGAAACAATTTATCACAAGGGGGAAGTAAAGGTAATTCTTTAATATAATTAGCAATCTGTTATAATATCAACTTATCTTTTTGTCTTATGCTAAAAGCTGCGGCATAATTAGAAATGTGAAAACTACCAGATCTGGCGTAGCCCTTCTACAAAGCCAAGTAGCCAATATTTAGAGATCATTGTTTGAGAAAGTTTATAACCATTAAAATTAGTTCTATTTTTATTTATACCGGTTTTTATATTTTATATTTCCTTATATGTTTTGTGCGCGCTCCGCAGGGCTCCGCACCCTCCACTGATCTCCCTTTTGATACTCGAGGGTGTGCGGAGTAGACAGCGGAGTGCTCCGCACCCTCCGCAACCGGTAGGCAAATAAATAAGATATTTCTGTTTTAACTCTATAGCTTTTTTCCAATCTCGATAGTCTAACTGTTTATGTGTCAGTAAATGGTATTTATTAAAAATAATTACTAATTCTAAAATTTCCTTAAAAGAATGAACTTGAAAACTAGCAGTATGCTTAAAACAATAAATATTATCTATTTTCAATTTATTTTTAATTATGTGTAAAACATTAATATCATCAATATGTAAAGTTATTTTAAAGATAAAATGAACTTGATTAGACTTTTTAGGTAAACTTATTATAAAGGAACCTTCTGGGCCGGGAGGCACATCAGTAAACCCTGTAAACCACTGTAAGAAGGACTGGCTCCGGGTGCGGAGCACTCCGCACCGCGCCGCGTGTCTGTTTAACAAAGGGTGCGGAGCACTACTGTCGGCTTCAAATACAGGAGGCTGAATATTAAAATTAGGTGTCGTATCCTCCCGTCCTGGCCCTAAGTAAAACGGAATTAAGGCCTTTGGGAAATTAGAACTAAGGATATTAAGTTGACTGTTTTTTTTCACTGTGAATCAGATCCATAATAAAATTATTAAACATATAATCGGTTATAACTAAGCTAGCAGGCTGGTTACGCCGCTCCAGTGCGGAGCACCCACGCCGGATATTCGCCACAGGTTTTATTAAAAAGTTATATTTAGAAAATGCGTACCTCCAGGCCAGTAGAGATAAAAAATATTCTTTAAAGAGTAATAAATTTAAATTACTAAAATAATTTCCGTAAAAGCAATTTAAGAAGCCGTAAAAATATAAAAAATTTTTTAAAGCTTTCGTTAATCTCTGTCTCTCGCTTAAGCGGGACAGGTTTAGTAAGAGATTTTTTTGAGCGTAAACAAAAATGAAAAAGAAAGAGGCTATATTAGCATGTGCATATCTTAAAGCCCATCCTGCATTTACATCTCTCATAATCAAGAGTTTGTAATTTTATTTTTCCTGCGCTGAATGTTAAATAGAATAGTAAGTCTATATCTTTATATTTCAATACTTTTATTTTTTTTTATAGGAAGGGAAGTAAATAGGTATAACCCTTTAAAGAACTTTACCGTATCAATATTTCTACCTATTTCTCTCGATCCGGGCTTTAGACCTATGGCTAGATGAGCTTCACCAAAAGTTTTAAAGGGTGATCCCGTTATTTCCTCCATCGCTCCATCCTTTTTGTAAACATGAACTGTAAATCCAGATCTACCTCCCTTTTCAACAGTTATATTTTTAGATAATACAGAATGAGTTAGTCCACTTTTAATATTAAAAGGCGGTATTTTTGAAAATAAATTATCAATCTTTGATTGAATAGGAGCTACGGCAACTCCGGTAGTATTAGTGGAATACCCATGTTTATTCATAGATCGGGATAAAGCTAAGACTAAAGATCTACCTTCAGCTAAATAAAAATAACCAAGTTTATGGATTTTAAGTGCTATCCTCCAAAAATTATAATCCACAGATTTACGTGTAAAAAAAGTAACAGAGTTAAATAAAGGTAAAATATAATAGTAGAGTACATCGATATCACTTACTACTAAACTAGAAACATTTGTGTGCTTATTAGTAAAAATGGTAATTGAATTTAAAGGCGTTATGCCATTCGGGATTAAAGAATCTATAGCTAATTTTTCTAAGAAATCCTTGATTAGATTAAGAACTAAAATATTTTTATTATGTTGAGTGCTAGGCGGCGGAGTGCTCCGCACCCTGCGGAGCCCTGCGGAGCCCTGCCGAGCCCTGCGGAGCCCTCCTCTGCGGAGCCCTGCGAAGCGCGGAGCGCGGAGCGCGGAGCGCGGAGCGCGCCCTACTTGAAAATACGGTACCTAGTTTTTAATTCCAAAGGTTCCATCACTGGCGTAGCCCTTCTACAAAACCTAGTAACCAATATATGTTTATTTTTGTACTGGATCTAAGTTTAGAATTTTCGGATAAGAAAGTTTCGTTTTCTATTCTATTTCTATTCATACTAGATTTTATGTCGATAATAGACTTTAAATTTTTTAAACTCAATTTAGAGGTATTGGATTTATTTTTTATATCTATGGCTTCTGTTAAGCTTTCATAGTCTAGACGTTTTGTACTTAATAAAGGATAAGTAATAAATAGAGGAATTATAATTTCTATTAAGTCCTTTAATTTACTTACTACGTATATAGCAGAATCACCTTCTATTTTAAGAACTCCTATCCCTAACATAGATTTTATATTTTCAAGTGCTAATAAATCATCTTTATGCAATCTTATTCTAAATCTAAAAACCACATTTCATTTAGCATCAGGACTAATTAAAAAATTACCTTCTCTGGCGTAGCCTGGCGTAGCCTGGCGTAGCCTGGCGTAGCCTGGCGTAGCCTGGCGTAGCCTGGCGTAGCCTGGCGTAGCCTGGCGTAGCCCTTCTACAAATCCGGATAGCCATTGTAAAATCTTTAAAGATACTTGAGACAATCTGTTTATATTATGTGAAGGTATCAATGAAGATTGACTTAGTTTTCTTGAAAAAAAAAAAGATAGAGACATTATGTCTAAATTTATCGCGATTAGACAAACTCTAGGACTATATCATATAGTCGAATTACTATAATCGTGTATAGTCTCTGAGATATTTATATAATATCTTCTGATTGTTCCTTTATTAAACAATTTTTACTATTAAATTATAGTACTTAAATAATTAGAATTTCCAGAAATACAACGATATTTAAAGAACACATTATAAAACAATATATGTTCTACAGAGCTAAAAGCAAAATCGACATGTGCTTGATAATGCCACAGCATATTAAATAATAACATAATTCATAATTAAATAATAAATAAAGCTAAAAGCTACGCCCGTACTTAAAATTTATAAATTAACCCTTACTAATCCAAAACTGATTAGATTTTTTTTTCTTAGCGCTGTTAAATTTGTAAGTACTGAATATAATTTAGTCTCTCGGTTTAGCGAATATTTAGGTAAAGTTAATTTTATTTCAACAGCTTTAATCCAAATTTCGTACTGTTGACGCTTAAAGCCTAACAGGGGATAAATATTTAAAAAAGGAATAAGGATATGCTGGATCATCTCTAAAATACTAATTTTAAATTTTGAGATTCCTCTTTTTTCTGAAAAAATGTTTCCTACACCAAGGATGCGGAGCCCTGCGGAGCCCTGCTCCGCAGTGAGGCAGGCCTGCTCCGCTGTGCGGAGCCCTCCGCTGTGCGGAGCCCTCCGCTGCTCCGCAGTGAGGCAGGCCGGTAGGCAGGCCGGGAGGCAGTAATTAGCAATAGCTTTTAAAATATAGATATCCTTAGAATCTTGATAAATTTCTAAAACTAAGGTGTGATGTAATTTAGCAGTTAAAGCTTTACCTTTATACTTTTTTGTATAATAAGAAAATGAACCTTCTGCACAGATAAACCCGACTATCCACCATGGATTAGAGATTAACAGGGAACTGTTGAACTGCCTAACTGGAGGAAAAATCAAATCGGGTAACTTACCATAAAAGTTAATAAAATATAATAACTTGTTTGAATCAATAGGCTTATTTATATTATTAATAATAGCTAGACAGTGAAAGAACCCTTTCTGTGTAAAATGTGCTTCATTGCAAATCATTTCATAAAGTAATGAGAACAAATAAAAATCAAATCGCTTAGAAGTTAGCAAAGGATAATTATAAAAATGTTTAATTATAATATTCATACCTTCTGTAGAGGTACTGACATATTTCACGATGAATAGGCTTTATAATCGAACCTGTTTTAAAAAATTGTCAGATAGATTCTAATAATTCATGAAGGCCTCCGGCACTCTAGAGTGAGATTCAATTTGAAAAGATAAACGAATGGCATATCCAAAACGGGATGTTGTGTTCTTACTGATTGAAGCAGTAAAACATCCTTCCCCATCACTAAATCCGGTGACGAACCACGGACTTAATGACACCAAAACGAGATCAGGCAGTACATAAATATCCATTCCACCTTTCAATAACATAAATTCCTTTAAAAGGCTTGAAAAATAAAACACTGTTACATTAATATTTGAATGAGTGGCTGAGTGCTGGGCTGCCGCCACCTAACCATAATTCGATAAAATAAAGTCATAGTTTAAATGCCAATATATTATTAATTAAACTGATTTATAATTTTATGATTTTGTTAATTTAAATTACGTGAAATTTGCTATAAATAAAACTTATATTTTAAGGTTTAGCACACCAGCTTTTACTTGGGCGAACATTGAATCACTTATAGGACTTACGCTTTATCCACTTCTACCCATTTTTCTGGATAACCCCGGTAGAAAGACTGTTAAGTTTAGCCCCCTTACTCGCATTTTCCGCTAGGCTAGAGGAAAGAAGCTAAACGAGAAGCGATTGCTTTTAAAATAAAAGCTTATTTATAAAATTGGAATGTAGGAAACGCAGTACTTTAAAAATAAGAAAAAAGGGTATTAGTTAATTATTTAATATATTTGGATTATCTCTTATAAAATTTTTATTTTTATTTTACGTATAATCTCTAAAGAATAAAGATCTTCTTTTAAAGAATTCAGCCTGCCCCCCACTTTAATTATTTTGACTTTTTCTAACAAATTTAAAAAGATAGGTTTAGTCTTGATTCTATTCTGCTTAATAATTATGATACTCCAAAATTACCATTCACTCTAGGCTTCCTGAGGAAGAGAATAAGTTAAGTATAAAAGGCCCGTAATTTTATTAATTTGAGAGGGTGCTCTTAACTTTCCAGGTTAATCAATCTCTATTTAAATTGTCCCAGAAGTATTAGTAATGGTTAATAGTTATAATAGTAATAATAGGGCTTAAGATTAAACTCATACTTATTAGAAATAGAAAAAGGGGTCAGTATTACTTATAAAAAAAAAACTATTTCTTGCTGATTGTGTCTTTGGCGTACGCCTTGGTTTAAAATTTTTTTACTTATTATTATTCAATCTTAAGTATTTTTATTTAAAGAAATGTCCCAGCATACAGTAAACTTTTAATTAAATAAAGGAAATATCTCTCTGTAATTCTACTACCTTAAAGTTATCTACTGCTTCCCTGCGGAGCTCGGAGCAGGCCTTGATATTTAAATTGTAACTATTAAAGATTGTAGGAAAAAAAAACTTCTGCCTAATGGTAGAAGTAATAAATGAGAGAGAAAGGAGAGGTAGGAAGAAATAGAAGATAGATCTTAAATTAATTAAATTAGGCAACGCATTTTCTTCGTTTAAGCATTGCCAGGAAAACACCTGTTAGAATTTGTAAAATTAAACAAACTCCAAGTAAAGAACCGAAATTCCATAAATAAGATATATTAGCAGGTTGGGGTGAATCAACTAAATAAGAATTTAATAATCTTAATATGACATGACCTTTCAATAATCGCATAAACTTTAAAATTGTTTTTTTTTCGCATAATCTACTTATAAAAAGGTACGATTTAAAATTCATATTTTTTACAGTACGGCGACTATCGTTACAACTATCTAATATTCGGCCCTAGTCACCAAACTATTTTCGTGATTATTAGGACGAGGCTTTCACCTCCCTGAGTGCTAACCAAGACCGCTTCTAATATTTACTAAAATTTTAAGGCGAGGTAGCCTTTGACATAGGCAGCCTACCTTTTTCCTAAGTGGTAGAAAGATAAATCCTAGCCTGCCCAACGACCTAGCGACAGGCCTCCTAGCAGGTATAATGGCCCAGCGGTATTAAAAAGAGGAGGAGGTAGGCTGGCTAGGTCTCGCCGTCTCTTATTAATTAGGAAATATGAGGGATTTAAACTACCCTGTCGAGCTTATCCCTATTAGTCCGAAATAGGGAGGGGTCTATTTTTCCCTTAAAAAGGTTATTTAGCGTTAGCATGGTAAGCAGAGATGTAGGAGGGCTCCGCATGCAGGTTAATCTATATTAGATTTAAGTAAAACTTAGCTGTAAAGCCATTTTAGATTTGTCAATTTTTTTATTTTATTTATTTTTCCATATTCTTATTATTTTTTTTTCTAATTTAGTCTACCATTTTAAAGACCTGCGGAAACTTAGTCTCTCTCTGTTAAGTAGCCTTATTAGTTAGATGGAGGATGTCGGTCAGCCTTAAGCTGAAGGAAGAGTTTGCTGGCTCCGATTAAAGAAGGAATAAATTTCCCGTTATCTTTTAAGAGTGTTCAGGCTAGATAGGGCTCCGCAAGCACCGAAATTAAGTCGGAACCCCTCCCCCCTTAAGAAGCCAGATCCGTAAAAGAACGATAATTAATTATAGTGCCGGAGGCCTTAATCATTAAATTAAAACTTTTTGTTATCAAAATTATATTTTTTTTTTAAGAATAAATGAAAGGGATTTATAGTAGTAATAGCAACATCGAAAGCATATTAACTTCCCCTGATTGAAGTAAACAGGTATAATTTGGCAGAATCTTGAAATAGAATTAGAGTATAATAATTTTTAAAATTGAGTAATATTAATAATTATTTTTTCGCAGCGTCACCTTCTTTATTTTTCCCTTATTCCACTAGTCCCAGTAGACAGGACTGGCTAGTCTCCCTAACATCTCTAAGTGCCGGCAGGTAGGCGAGAAAGGAGAAAGAAAAGGTTACCACCAAAAAACGCACCACTAGTAAACTACTAGGCAAATAAAGGATGTAGGCTGGCACTAAGGGAAAAAAGTAGCAGGCTAATAGAAACTTAAAAATGAGGGACGTCATAAGAGCCTCTCTCCGTTTCAAGTTAAAGGTTTTAACTCATTAGCTCTTTTTTTTTTTATCTAGTAACGGCGACTTTAATCATTAAACGATGTGACAGGGATATGAACTGCTGTTATTCTATCTTTTTTGAATTAAATTTTTTAATTTTAATGACCCTCCTACCGGAGCGAATTAAAATAACGGGTTAAATTCTCTTTTTTTCTATTTTTTATTCTAATTCTATTTCGTAATTCCTTACTTAAAGTAAAATAAACGAGCGAATTTCAATTTTTCTAGGCTAAATTAGCAGGGTTTTAGATCTGGCTAAACTGCCTAGCTAAGTAAAGAGGCACACCGGACTGCTATCTCTCTGGCTCACGAAGCTTAACTAGTAACGATGCTAGTAAATTAGGGAGGTAGTGCTGTCTAGCGGAATGAAACTAAATAGAAAAATAATTTTTTTTATATTATTTATTCAGATATGTTTGAAGACGAGAAAGAAACAGATTTATTATTTCTAGATATAAAAATAGGAGCTACTAAAGCTAGTAATAAGATTGTACTACATATCATTAACCATATTGCTCCATGAGTATACAATTCTTGACCTAAAGACTCTATATGAGTTAGACTAGCAATAAATGTTTCTAGCATAGGATTAAATGCTAAAATATTATATCCTATAGCCAAATCTGTACCTATAAGTAATTGATTTAAATTAGTTATAAAAATAAAAGGTAATTCTAAAATAGCAACATTATTTATACTGAACGGGGATATGTTTATTAATTCATAAGTGAATAGTAATCCTATACAAAGGGCCAATGGTATGTTTTTAGTATACTGAGCTCCGGCTTCCAGAATATCTGTTAATTTAATATTAATGCTCATAAGTACAAATAGAAATAGCACAGTTATTGCACCCACATACAATAAAATATAAGATATTCCTACAAAACCTACACCTAATATAAGAAGATAACCAGAAGCATTAATAAAAACAGAAATTAAATAAATCACAGCTACAACCGGGTTTTTAGAAGTAATTACCAATATGCTTGAAAGGATAGAAGAAAAAGCTAATAAATCTAATAAAAAGTTATTCATAATTAATTTTTAATATTAGACCCGTTTTGTTTTTATAAGAAATACTAAGAGTAAACCTTTATTTTTATTAGTGCCAGGAGGCCTTAGTAATTATAATTTCTCTATTGCGGTGTTTTGTGCGGAGCCCTCCGCTGCTCCGCACGGGAGCAGAGCACTCACGCCATCCTTTAGGAAAAATATATATTATTTTTTTTTATTATAATAAATAAAACTCCAGTCTAACTTTATCTTACCTGATTAACACCTCAACTGTTCCTTATATTGGATAAACCTCTAAGATACAAGCCAGTAGCCTTTTAATAAAGACTATCCTGCCTGAATTCCTAACCGCGCGAAAAAAAAAGTAGTTAAGCGAGGCTATAGAAGGAAACTTGCTAGAGGAAGTAAAGGATAACAAGTGAGTGACGGCCTTTTTTATAATTTTCAATTTATCGATAAACATACTTAGAGGCTAGCGTAGGGCTCCGCACCCACGCCAGCCGAGTCTTTCTAATTTGTAAAAATTTTATAATATAAAGACAGTATTAAATTAAAAAACAAGGGCTTGAAGAATACTAAAGAAGTATACTTTTGTCATAAAAAATATAAACCAAAAAAAGAATAAGAGTGCTTCCCTGCGTCCCGGTAGGGGGGAGTTAAGTCTGATTCTCAATTTCAGTGCTGGGAAGGAGCCACGGAATAGCCAGACTAGGTATAAATAAACTAATTGAGGTATTACAGAACTCACTGGTTCTAATAAATTAAAAAAAATCTAATGGTTTAAATATTAAAAAGAGCCTATTAATAATTATAAGTTATTAATTAATATATTAAAGTATTTATATCTTATAAAGCTTATTTAGTTTAGCACTTTAGTACCTCGCCCCCCCCCCCCAAAAAAAACAAAACAAAAAAAACAAAAAAAATTTTTTTTTATTCTAGCGGTGTGCTAGGCGACGGAGTGCTCCGCACCCTGCGGAGCCCTGCGGAGCCCTCCCCTGCGGAGCTGCGGAGCTGCGGAGCTGCGGAGCTGCGGAGTGCTCCGCACCCACCGCTGTGCGGAGGGCTCCGCCCGGGAGGGCAGGGTGACGCCACTGCACAAGAGGCAAAATTTTAAGTGAAATATCTCAAACATTCATATAGTTCAACATAACTTACCATACCTCTAAGATCTATTCTTTTTCCATATTCTTATTTTTCTTTTAGTACTGGTAGGCCTAAGGTGAATAATTTGTTAGTTTTGCAAAAAAAGAAAGGTTAATTTTTTCATTAAATAATTTAAATAGATTTTAACTAAAATTAGTAAGGAGAAATATCGAATGCTACTAAAATACTTGGAACTAAAAGAATTAAGGCTACAGCAATTGGAAGCAAATTCAACCAACATAATTCTATCAAAGCGTCATATCTTAATCTAGGCAATGTTGCTCTGAATAGAACAAACATGAAACAGAAAATACAAGTTTTCAGTCCTAAGATTACAGCTTGTAGGTTTATGAAGGATTCATTAACAAACATTTCCGGCATATTATACCCCCCAAAGAAAAATATAGCAGTAATACAACTAAATAATACAATTGAACTATATTCTGCAAGGAAGAAAAATACGAATGGTACAGAAGAATGCTCAGTAAAAAAACCAGCAACTAATTCAGATTCCTAATTTATACTCAATTTAACCTCGTCTTAGTTTAATTTATCTTTTGTTCACGAGTAAGAATATACTTACCTTGAATAATTTTTCCTGGTTTTAAATACTTAGAAATTGTGGCCTTATGTACTTTAAAAAACACAGCAGCCTCTAAACCACTTTCAAATGATCGAATAAGATTTTTATTAAGATCGTAAAGATAAAGAGGGATCTTTTTTTTTTCTGACATTAAAGATTTAGTTTCATTAGTTAACTTAAACCCAAATCTGGGATTTTTTGCCCCCCTAGATCTTGCGGAAATCTTAGCTATGGCCCTTAGAGAATGTGTTTTACCTAACATAGGGTGAGCTAAAGTTAAGTACCGGTCCCTCATTTTTTTTAAAGATCTTAAATTGTGCTTATATCCTGAAAGTGAGTCAGCTATCCGTTTAATATTATACACCGAAGATGCATGAAATGATTGAATATAAATAGTTTCTAACTCAGTAAGCGTAATTTTATTATTTTTTAATTGAAGCAACCTTAAGGGAGAAGGATGTCTAAAGGGGGCATCATAAAACTCATAAACAATAAAATTCAAATTATCTAAACCATGTTTTTTAATAGCACGCTGCAATCGCAAATTGGATTTACCAGAGAGAGGATTAATATGTTGTTTGAGTCGTACTGATAAATCATTAGCACTACCAATATATATTTTTTTATCTAGATTATTTTCTAGTGCATATATACCTGATTTACCGTATAATTCTTTTTCTATGAGATCTGTGATTTTAGACATAGATAAGTTATAATATTTTTTTACGGGTTCAGGTATAGGACCAAACTGTTTCTGAGGACTGTCATTAAACAACTTTCTAGCGGGTTTGCTATTTAAGTCAAAAGCAGAGTCAACCTTAGACCCATATGATCTTAAATTTAAAAAAGGGAAAAGATTACTTAAACTTAAACAACTATTATTATTTAATACAACTACTGGATCAAAAGAGATAAACGTCTTTATGAAATATAAATAATAAAGAGAATCTAAAAGAGAATTAAAAAAATTAGATATCACTTGCTCCGCCGCCCCGCCTATGATATTAAGGGATAAAAAGCTAAAGAAAAATAAATAAAAACATACAATCGTTATAACAAGATAATTAATCGCATTTTTCTAATTATGATGAGTGAAGTTAAATCTGATTTCATTTATACATATCTTTTCCTAAATTAAGAATATAGAAAATATAAATTATAAAAAAAAATTTTCTCTGCTTGTGTTCTTTATTATTTAAATCAATAATCCCTCTTTATGCACTTAGTTAATTAAATTTTATCCAATCAGTGGATATTAAGAAAGAAAAAAGGAAAAACTTAAGTATAAATAGGATTTTTTCTTGAAATTATTTTTATTTACTTATAATCAGCTTCAGTAGATGTTTTACTGTTTTAAGTTATTATAAAGCTGGTAAAATTAATAAAAATTAAACTATTACGTAAAATCTCTAAGTACCTAAGTGTACTGCTAATAACCTTTATCTATTTAAACCATTTTTACTATTTTTTTTTTGTTATTTTTTTAGTATTGCCGCCATCGCTCCCCTCCCTCCCCCGCGTAGCGAGCATCCCGGTCTTAAGCCTGCGCACGTAAAACCCGAAGGGCTAATGGCAGGGGAGCCATAAACCATCGCTTTCGCTAAAGGCTTCACCCTAAAGGGAATGGCGTGGGCGCTTAAGCGGATAAGGGCGGGCGAAGCCAGATAAACATATTTACCGGCTAAATTAAATAGCTAAGTATCGCAACACCATATAAAATATTGTAAGTTTAAATTAAAGATTTTCAAGCATATAGTAATATTTTTGTCAGCCAAGCTATACCACCGAAAGAGGGAGAGTAAAGCTTTTACCTCAGCAGCGGGCCGGCGTAGCCAGGTAACAGAGACCAAATCATTATAAATGTTGAATATTAGCCTCTTGAAGATCAAAAGGTGTACGTGAAGTTTCAGCTAAAATTGAAATAAAATAAAAAATAAATACTGGCAGTAATGGTACAATAAACCAAACTGCTTGTTGATGCTCTATAATTTGAATAAAATTAAATGAACCACTTAGTATTATAATAATTAAAATAGCTGAACTTAAGATTAATTCATAAGATATCATTGAAGCAGTACTTCTAAGAGAACCTAAAAACGCATATTTAGCATCTATTTTCCTATGCTTCTTATTATTATATGTTAATCTTACAATTTAAAAATAAGAATAAATAGAGAAATAGATAGATCATTTCTTAAATAAATTATTTTAAAATTAGAAAATCTCGGGCTGGCTAGCTGGTTGGCTGGCTGGCTGGCAGCGCTACCTAAAGGGCGAGCCGCACCGCGCCCCCTTGAAATCCTTAATTCAGGTATTATGGGGGGGGGGCTAACGGTGTAGTTCTCTAAGTGACAGAGGTTAACCCCCTTTTCCGCACCCATAAGGTATAAAGCGAGCCGACCCTCCGCTAAAAAAAAATGGAATAGTAGAAACAGAGTATAAAAATAAGTGATAACAGTTTAAGGATTTTTTTTAATTAGAAATATGTTTAAATTGAATATTTTCATTAAAGGAAATGACTTAGTAGTATTTTAGTTAATAATAAACTATTTTATTTAATTGATACAGATTTTTCTTTAGAGTAAAAATATAAGTCATTATATGGTACTTCAGTATCTAAGTACTTTCTTATTATTTTACGATCGACCTCTAAAACTTTACCAGTGTGCGCGCTCCGCAGTGCTCCGCACCCTCCGCTGTGCGGAGTGCTCCGCACCCTCCGCACTGAAGTAAGAGAAAGATAAGGCGAATTTTTAACAAGAAGATTTTGTTTATAGACCCATACTAATATTGACTTGACATTAGGTTTAGCATAAAGATTAGAATTTTTAAGATCTGCTAATTCTGTCATTGTAAGGTTTTTTACTAAAAAAATAAAACCCTTTAAAACAGATACCAGTATCTTTATACTTGTTAATAGTTCTTACTCTTTTTAAATTTAAAGCTTTAAGCATATCTTGTTGAGATTTAAAAGGTTTTTCATTTACTAATTTTAAATCCAAAGTATAGACCCACACAGGTATGCTTAAACTACTAATAGTATCCCTAATAACACCTTTAGCTTTTAATTCTAATATCTCATCTTCACTTAATTCTTTAGAAAAACAATAATAACCTTTACTCATTGCTATTTTACTATCCAGTATGCTTATTATTGTAGATCTAGAAGTACCTATAAATAAACTAGCAGCTTTAAGTGTTTCAAAGGGCTTATTATTAACCAAAGTAACATCATTAGAAGAATATACCCATATTTTTTTAGGGGTATAATTAGAAATAATAAAAGGATTAGATTGAGATAAAAGATTAGAACTATCTGTTAATTCTTTAGAAAAATAATAAAATCCTTTATACGGAATAAATGTATCAGTATAAATATTTAAAGTTCTCGTTTCAATAGACAATTTATCTTGAGCGCGTCGGAGATTTTAAAAAGGTTCTGAAGTGACTAATTTTAAAGTAGTACTATCATAGACCCACAGATTATAATTTAAAGTACTACCTTGGAAAAAACTGTTATCCTTAGATCTATTTAAAAATTGTATATGTTTTAAAATTGTTCTTAATGTTCTATAAATTTTGTTAGAATAAGTTGAAGTAAATTTTCCATTTAGTGTGGGTAAGTCCTCCTTTATAAAAGGATCCTCTCTCACACGTAATTCCTCTGCCGGTAGGCGGCCGGTAGGCGGCCGGTAGGCGGCCGGTAGGCGGCCGGTAGGCGGCCGGTAGGCGGCCGGTAGGCGGCCGGTAGGCGGCCGGGAGGCGGCCGGTAGGCACTGAACAAATTTCAAGAAGATGAACAGATAAATTATTCCAGCCTATAAAGTTTAAACTTGTACCAAGTTTACTTGATACTAATGCAGATCTAGAAAAATGACTTCCTAATCGAATAGATAAATCTACAGCTTGTCCAATAAAAAATAGTCTATTATCTAGTTTACACTTTATCATATAAATACCGGAAACTTTTGATAATTTTTTTCTAAAAGCTACTCTTTCCTTTTCCAAATAAAAATCTGGACAATCTAAAATAGATTTAGGACAATCTTTAATAATTTTTAAACCTTTAATAAAAATATCCGTTAGATATTCTTCTTTACTTAATACTGTTTTCCCTGCTATTCGCCCTGACTCTAAACTACCAGGCAGATCTTTGAAAGAGGCATGTGGAGCAAAAGTATTAAACTTTTTTCTATTAATATTTAAATATGAAAATAAAGAAAGAGTATTATTATTTCTTAAATTAACTATTTTGTTACTATTATTAAATTTTAAAATTAAGTCGGTTTTATTTATTATATAAGGTTCCGTCCTTGTTATCTTATCCATAAAAGAATCATAAACTTTTTCTACATTAAAATTATTACCTCTTTCCATTTTGTCTCGTGAGCGGGTGAGAGGAGTACTAAAAGCTATTTATCCTAAAATTTATTAACTTTTATTAGTATATAACTTAACAATATAATAAAGATTAAGAATAAATAGATCATGTCTTAAAATTTTATTTATAAACGTATGATCGTTGAGGTATTATTTTTTTACCTGCTAGTTTATCAAATTTTACTTAAATTCTTTAAATCCGAGTTTATACTTTTATAAAGAGAATAAAAAATTCGGTTGTTTTGTTTCATTCGTTATAATTTTTATAGGCTGAGGGCGAGATTTATCCTCGTCATTTACTAACCTTTAAACCATTACAGGATATGTAATAAAAAGTTAGTATCTTTTTCGCCTGGGGCGAGGAAACAGATTAAGAAGTGTATTATTGTTTTAATTCTAGCATATAGTTTATTTCTAATTTATACCTTACCTAAAAAAAGAAATTCCACTTTATTCTGCTGGATGAAAAAAAAAATTAAATTCTATAAAAAAAAGAATAATTTAAATAAGCGAAAAATGGAGTTAAATTTTCAATCTTAGAATTAAGGTAAATTTAGACCCTTGTTTTGAGTTGGCAGACCAACCACTAAATAATATACCATATACTCCTAAAGAAGAGAGAGCTAAAGTATATAAAACCCCCATTGAAAAGTCAGATATTGCTAAACCTTGACCAAAAGGAATCACCCCCCACTAAATTACAGGTTTAATTATGTGAAATAAAAAAGAAAGATATATAAAAAATTATAATAAATTATCTAAAAAGATAACTAAAAAAAAAAACTATAAATATTAAGTCCTGCTCCGCGCTCCGCAGGGAGGCGCAGTATTACATTACTAGATCTAGCTTAAGTATAAAATATTATAATAATTTAGATCTGAAATTTTCTACGACTTTCCACCTAACTTATAATGCATTGAAGGAACAATATAAGATTTAACTAGCATTCTTAAATAGGGTATTGATAATTTGTTAATACGTATTCTATAAGAGTTTTTATTTATATTATGATTAATTAAACCACAAGATAAATTAAATTTTGTCTTTAATATCTCAATTAAGCGTAAGACATCTTCCTTAAAAAAAGAATCTGTACATAATATTAAACTACCATTACTCTTATTAAAAGAACCATCATCCATTATCCAATAGGCTAATGAGATAGCAGTTAACTTTTTTTCCAAATTTAGAGGAACTATTTTATGTTTTTTATTAAAATTTAGAATATAAAAATCTTCTATAACCCAATTAAAAAAAGAATATTTTAAAGTAGAAAAATGTATATCGGTATGCAAACCTCCTGTTAATTGGCTCCTATTTCTGGATATTTACTAACCTTAAGGGAGGGAGCTGTTTTAACATATAATTTAAATAAAAAATATAGGTGATAGATATAAGACCTATTCACTGCAGACATATAAAACCGAAATCGAGTATTACCATTTCTACTTACACGTTCAGCGGTTAAGTCTCCTAACATTAAACCAAAGATTATTTCTTTAAGATTATAATTAGGAATTGGTACAAGATGGGTTTTAGGTCCTTTAATTCTAGTATCATTATTAGGAATCACCGATCTATCATTATTTAAAATATTTTTTTCTGCAGTAGCGTTGCCGGTAGAAAGAGGCCAAACTGTGCTAAAATAGTCTAAATTAAGAGGATTTAATCTCAATTTAAAAAAATATGGAAAAATAGAATAAAAATATAATACTAAAATTATTAAAAATAGGTCTAATTTAATATCAAAAAAGTAAAATAAATTTAAAAACTTCCATAACTCCTGCTAATAAAGGACTATGTCTTTAGTATTCTTATTATTTTTTTTATTTGTTATATGAAAAGATTCAAGAGAACAAGGCTAATATTTTTTAATTTGCATGAGTGCGGAGCCCTGCTCCAGAGTAGGAAAGGCTAGCCTGCCATCCCAGTGCGGAGGGCTAGGGTCCTCCCTGCGGAGCGCGGAGCGCGGAGCGCGGAGCGCGGAGCGCGCACACCCTAATTTGAAATAAAAATATAAATTTTAACTAATTCCACGTATAGTCTCTGAGACTGATTATTTTGATTAATATCAGCCTGCTAGTAATACTCATAGGTTATTTTTAAATTAGATTTAAACCTAAAAAATATCTTTTTATATTCTTTTTTTGTCCTAGCATGAAGTGGAGTTTATACTAAGCCAGGGGTTATTGAAGACCTAGTAAGCTAAATATTAAAGTAACAACAGGAGATAAATAAAATAAAACTTTATTAGCTTGAGAAGGCACCACTGTTTCTTTAAGTATTAATTTTAGTGCATCTGCGAATGGTTGAAGAACCCCATAAAAACCTACATCAGTGGGTCCTACTCGTCGCTGGTGTGCAGCTAATTGTTTTCTTTCTATTATTGTCATAAATGCTACTGCTAATAACATAGGCAATAATATAACTAATACATCCATTAAATTAAATAGTATGTTAAAAATATCATTTATAAAACTAATATTTAAAATTTCCCCAATTCTGTTTTTTTAACTATTTTATAGCACTACTCAATTTATATTGTTTTTTTCTTAGAGATAATTAAATTAAAAAAAGAGTTTTTTTACCCTATGTACATTACATAGGTAATTGCACTATCTTATCTAAACCCGCCCCTAAATAGAGGATTGTTTTTCAAACTAGAGATTGACTCTCGTTAACCTAACGTAAGAAAATTAACACAGAAAGGGAGAGAGGAAGAAGATAGAATAGACAAGACGAGGCACAATATACCAGACAATTTACCGGAAAAGCGAATTTCGCATCAGGGCTCCGCAACCCAGGTAATACAGTAAACAAGGGGATAAAGGGAGGTAAAGGTATATTAAGTATGAAAGGGAATTTTTCTAGCCTATATTTTTTACTATTTTCCTAATAAAATTCTTATTATTTTTTTTTTCCTTTGAAAGCGAATACACTACCGTTACCAGTTTAAAGGAGTTAATTGTCATTAGGCTTAACTTAGTAAAGTGAAGACTTCTTCATAGTAGTGTAAGTCTTAGAATAAATAGAAAGACTTAGAGAAGGCGAACAACTGTAATTATTTAATTTATTTTAATTAAAGTAAAAAGGCAAAACCAAAAAATAGTTAATTTAGCCAATAAATCGAGGAAAGAATCATTGATTTTGATAACCATCTGAAATTACCTATAATCGAAGGCCATAGAAAATTTTAAGGTATCGTAGATATATAAGGCTTGATTTTTTTGATCCCTCACATATCTAAAACTTAGCCAAGTACAGAGTGAAAAGATAAAATCATAATAATAATTCTATCATCAAGGTTCATATTAACTAATTCTCATAATGAAACTATAATTGTTCATTGGTGCGGAGCTCTCCTGCCAGCCCGTAGGCATAAATATAATCCTTAATTTAAGGTGAAAAAACTAATGACTTAAATACAAAAAGTAGTGTCGTTTTGCTGTTAAAATTTACCAAAATGACAGCCCTTGATAAAGTACCAAGGTGTTATTAATAAATAAAAGGAGATCTCTTCCTGTTTTATAAAATCCAATAGCTAGACTATTTTAAAAAGGTCTAACTCCTTAAAAAAGGGCTTAATCCTAATTATTAACCTTATTTTTTAAAACATAGAGGGTGCGGAGTGCTCCGCACCCTCCGCACGGCGGAGGGCTCCGCTGCTCCGCACCCTTGTTAATCTTTTCCTCTCCTCTTTTAAGATTCAAGTTTAATGTTCTAAATTATAATAACTCTCTGCTTAACGTCGCTAACTGGCCTTGACTTTGCCTTATCTTTAGCTTGCAATATTTTTGTTTTCCCCTATTTTTATAATTCAAGGCCGGTAGGCGGCCGGTAGGCGGCCGGTAGGCGGCCGGTAGGCGGCCGGTAGGCGGCCGGTAGGCGGCCGGTAGGCGGGCTATCACTTCCTTAGTTTACCTCAGGAGGAAAGACTCCTGTAATTTATTATTTGTAGAGAGTGGGAAACACCAGAGATTAAAAAAGAAAGCCGGGATTCAGAAATCTTTTATATAATTAAAAATTATGAGTAATATTAATAAATAAGGAAAATAAAAATTAAAATTCTTAACCTATAACAGATTACTCCACAGTAGCATGCTTCGAAAAAAAAAAGGTGATAAATTTTTAAATTTAAGTTTAGTATAGTTATTTATTATTAACTTAAGGGGAAGGCTAGCAGCTCTACTGTCCCTAGATTGCAGTTAGAAATAACAGCTAGCGCACGCACCGGTGTGTGCGCGCTCCGCAGGGCTCCGCACAGCGGAGTGTGCGGAGCCCTCCGCAACCGGTGCCTAAGGCAGAGGCAGAGGGAAAAAAAAATTTAACTATATCTTACTGTCTCGAAAAATTTATTCTAATAATTAAAAAAAAAAATTAATAAGTTGATTTATAAAAAAAATAATAAAGAATCCGTCAGCCGAAAAAAGGAATCGAACCTTTTTTTTACCGTCATGAGTGGTATGTTTTAACCTTTTAAACTATTTCAGCTTTGTTGTTTATTTTTTTCCACTATTTAACTCTCATTAGATAATATTATTTAAGAATTTTTTAATCCTACCGCGCAAAACTGAAGAAAAACAGTATTTATTAACCTATTATCACATATTCCCTTCAAGCTATTCAATCGTTAATTAACTCTAGCCGGATTTAGATAAACCCATAGCAATTATCCAAACTTTTATAATTAAATTTTACTTTTTAGGGTTTCTATATTTTTCTGCCTCGCATGTCTCTGAGGCGCTTAGCCTGGGCTCCAAACCTTGCCCTCCGCGCTAGTGAGGGAACCGTCATCATCTTAAATAAACCAGTATAAAAGGAACATGATAAATTACTAACTAGCCTGCCTAAGGGAAATCTAGACCAGATTTTAAACTTTATATTTTTAATTTCGACCTCTTAGGATAGAGCCTCTTTATAATAGACATGATTAATTTAAAGACTTAAGTAAAAGGATTACGAGGATTCCGAATATTAAAGTCGCAGAAAAAAAAAATAAACAAAAAAGTCCAATTTACCTTCTTATAATACCAATGCGCGCTCCGCAGGGCTCCGCACAGCGGAGCAGAAACTCTAAAACTATTTTATTTTTTGATAATTAAAGATCTCAAAAGACTAGTCCATCTAGTTATAATCATAAATTTTAATAGTAGTATTATTATAGAGACGATAAATTAAAAAAATAAGTAGAGTCAATATAGAGTACAGAGGATAAAGCTTAATTAATTTGTATAAGCTAGAAAAAAAAAAGATTAATAAATTTAACAAAGGCGTGGGCATTTCTAAGTTTTTTTATCGCCAAGTATATTTATATTTTTTTATTTGCGTGATTGGAGAAATTTGTGGTTAAATGAGAAGTTAGTAATTTAAACAATTCAAGGCCATGAGTCAGTACTAACTCTTTTTATTATTAGAAAGAGAAGAAAAAAGAGTTTTTTTTTAATCATATTGCTGTTACGAAATAAAAATGAGCCTTAGTTAAGCATGGCTCCGCTTTAAAATAAATATCGTAAAATTTTCTGGTTTCTCTGCCTAAGACTAGACTATGATATTTGAGACTAGTTTTCGAGACTTGTCCTTGATACCTCCCTTTCTGGCGTAGCCCTCGCCTTAATAATCTTCGTCCTTATACCGATTAGACTGTTAGTGATATCGGTGCTGGCTAGTTCGCCTATCTCTGTTCCGTCTTAAATAAACTATCATATTAGAGCATGAAAAAGATTACTTCTAGATATAGAGGCAAGTAAAGCTAATAAATAAAAGAGTCTTAAAGAAAGGAAAAAAACTCTTACGGCAGAAAACTAAGAAAAAATTTAACAAGTTTATTTAGTTAGATTATTTATCTATAAGATTTATTTAGTAAGTATATTCTTATTATTAAATAAAAAGATTACCAATTTTTTAATATTTTTTAATATTAAATTTATCAATTTAATGCACCTCGCCAGGGTGCGGAGCAGCGGAGTAGACAGCGGAGTGCTCCGCACCCTCCGCAACGTTATTAGTCTCGCAGCAGGAACCAACCCGCCCGTTATCCGGCGGAGACTGAGCCTACACGGACTCGTGAACAACATTAGCAGGAATATTCAAGGACTTCATTTAGCCTTAAGAATTAACTGAATTTTAGCCTAAAAATTAATAGGTAAAAGATAGGCCTAATATTTCTTAATTTATAAAAAAAAACAATAAACATACTTAAGTGTTAGAAAAAAATTTTTTTTTTAAGATACAACAATAATTTTAAATTTTCTGTAACATTACCACGAATTTTATCGCCTTAAAAGTAACTTTCAAAATTACCAAAAACCTTAACTAAATTAAAATAATTCCAGCTTTAGACATCTTAACCATTAAATTTGTTTTTTTAATAAATTTTCCTTCACCCTATAAGCTGGTTAAAAAGAGAGTAAATCAGACTCCATCGACGGAAATCTTTTCTCGGATTTAAGGAAAAGCCTTTGCTTTATAGTAAGGGGCGGATTAATAAAATAAGTGGGGACAACGCTAGGCTACGAAATTATACCGAGCGATCTTATATCAGAGCCCTTACTAGACTGATGGCTTCCGTGTTACTAAGTCGGGCAAGATAAATTAATAGGCACCTGGTAGACTTTTGGCAATTAAGTCTTAGGACTAAAAAGGGAGGGGTAGGTTAACTTAGGATATTTTTTTTAGATTAATTAACAATAATTATGATAAAATTTTAGGGTAAAATCAGAGACTCGAACTCTGAACTACAGTCGCCACAAGACGTTATTTAACCAATTAAACTAATCTTACCTTTAACCTTTTTTTTTTTCTCTCACTATGATAATATACCGTCCTTGTAGTAAAGGACCTGTAACCCGACTCCCTTCGTCAACCTCCCAGCTAGTGGGAGAGCTAAAAAGGGTATTGGGGCCATAGGCATGCTGTTAAACTAGGCTAGTGAGATACCTTTAATACAGAGTTTGGCTCCTTAATTTTAATATTTGTGTCTAATAATTTAGTTAATTTAATTTCTTTTAAGACTTACTAATTCAAAATTAATTAATCTCACATATAAAGTTAAATTACTATTAATATTAATAAGAAAAGGCCTAATTTGCATATTTTTACATAAATTAATTATTTTTTTATTATAGATTTGATTTATAAGACTCCAAACTTCCTTACGGACTTAAGAGAAAACATTTATTTTTTAAAAGGATGGTAGAGACTTAACTAGGACTGTTTACTATAAATACTAAAATTTATAAACGGGTAAATAGTAATTATTTATTATAAAGCCTCTGGCTCCATCACTAGAACTATGCTAACCTCAGCTCTCTCTAACTTTTTTCTATTCCTTGCCTCCATTCCTCTAGGTAACAGAGGGATATAGAAGATAAAGCAACCGTTATTAGCAGTTTGGAGGCTAGCACGAAAGACGAAAGTTTAAGGAACATTAATTTTATTTGAACTTAAAAAAAAACTCCTCTTTTAGTATTCCTTATTTTATTTTTTATTTTTATTAAGAAAAGCTAATTTTATTATAAAAACTATATTTTATTAAATTTAAAGTAATCTATAAAAAGAAAAATTTATTCATACCCTAAAAAAACAAATAACTTATTTATTAATATAATTTAAAATCTTATTATATCTTCCGGCTGGATATGTTAACCATTCAATAGCTTATATTTATACTATAAATAATAAAACCATTTATTAGTCTTATTTTTTTTTTATATTAGGGAAAGAACGAGGTTATATTTGGTTAAGCATTTATTTTTTTTTAATATTAGCTTACTCCTCAAAAATCGCGTAGCTCGATTCTGTTAAAGTAAATACTCTTAAATTATAAATTTTCCTCCATCTCTGGATTTGACATCGCTTAAGACTTGAGGCTCTACCATCCCAATAAGTCAGGGAGCCAAGTAGTCTTTCGCCAACAAACTAGTAATTTTAGGCTAAAGGAGACGAGGAGGTAAACAAGGCAGGCTACGACCAACAAACGCACCGCTAAGTAGACGAGGCACCAAAAGGGGTGATCCCGACTACCTCCCCGGACTGGTAAGCTATAATTCTACCAAGTTAGTCCGGAAAGTTGCTTCTACCTTCGCTAGACAGGAAATTTTAGGTAGAGGCATAATTTTAAGACTTCAGGCAATATAGGGAAGTACGGAAGCCAATAAAATTTTTAAGTAGTATTAAATTAAAGAAAAGAAGGGCTAGCCCATTATCAATTATAATAAATATAAATTTTCCCTAATTAAAGACACTAAAAGTTTAGGAGTCCGATAGTTGATCAGGAGACGAACATAATACAATTTATTTTAATAAGGGTCTACTTAAAACTATTCTTTTTTTTTTACTGAGTTGACCAGATTCGAACTGATATTAAAGCCATTACCAAAAAATGGTGTTTTTCCAAATTAAACTACAACTCACAATTAGAATATAATATTATTTATTACTCTATAATCTCAGTGCGGGTATTAAATAATCACCTAGTTGCTAGCATATATCAGTCTAGTCCCAGAGGAAGAGAGATAAGAAATGTAAGATTTAATTAAAAATTAATTATTAAAGTTAATAATATTTTAGTCTTATTCATTAAAAAAAAGAATTATTATTAATCACCAAATATTGGTACCATCTCCTCCCAATATTAATATTCTCAGGCCTAGTTTTTATTACTGCTATAAGTAGGCAAGATCAAAAGTAAAATTTTAATATCTCTCTGCTCTGCCTGCTCTGCCTGCTCTGCCTGCTCTGCCTGCTCTGCACTGCTGGTAAAAAAAAATAGATTATAATTTATTATATTATTAATATTATAGAGTTCTTAGACAAAAGCAGGATGTTACTTAACTGTTTTAAAATCAAAATAGCAAATGTGTTCCATCCATGTTTCCACATCCCACTAATTGATGCTTAGACTGCCATCCCTCATCCTCCGCCAAGTAGCTTATAAGTTAAAGAAATCGAGGCCATTAATTATAATTAGCTAGAAAAAAATTAATTATTAGCTAAACTGTTAACTCTAATTCGATTAAGGTTATTAATTCGAGAGCCGAGGAGAAAGAATTATCTACCGTGCGGAGCCCTCCTAACTTTAAAATAGTATGCATCCTCTAGGCCTATTTAAACATAAATAATTTAAATTTTTAATTAAATCTAGCCGCCAAACCTCACTCCTGTCTCAATAGCGAGGGAGAGCAAAAGACCTTAAAGGAAAAAGAGGAAGCACGAGACCTTAAAGGAAAAAGAGGAAAGTTAAGCATTTATTTTTTTTTATTAAGTAAAAAAATTAACCATCGGAATAGAGGTGATTCGAACACCTAAGAGTCTCCTCGAACAATTAGCAATTGCCTTATCTTACCAATGAAAACTATTCCTTTATTAATAAAGTATTAAATTTATCTCTTTTAAATATTTTTCTACCAGTGCCGAAAGGTAAACACTGCATTTGCCACCATGAGATCGAAAGAATAAGGCCCCAATTAATAGGGGGAAGTGTTAACCGGGCAGGGCCATGATGCACGCTAGCAGCAGCTAAATCGATAAAATTTCCACATCTTGCTGGTTAGTAATTTTAAGGCTAGTACCTCAAAATAAGGAGGGAGATGTGGCCTTAGCGGAAAGGAAACTAGTCTGAAAGAGTCCTTAGTTAAATAGATGGTTAGCCCGCCTTCCTAAGGAAGAGAGAATTTTTAATAAAAATAAAAACTAGATAATGAGAAATTCGGGGGTTAAATATTTTTTTTAATTAAGTATTAGGGATAAATGTAATCAAAAGTATCCTAAAGAGTTTTAAATTTTAAATTAATTCCCTGCCCCAGGCCGGGAGTCGTTCAATCTGTCTGGACCCTTTTTAGTAGAGCTTAGATAAAAGAGGCATACTACCTAGTCTCTAATTATTTGGGAAGATAAAGAGGCATCGCTAGGTATTATAGACCTACGCTTTTCTTTTAATTTGCAGGAGCATAATATATATTATTTAAAAGTGGAAGCTCATTCCTTATACTACTCTGCCTCCTGGCCTTCAATATTATTATTTAACTGAAGGCTAGGAGCCAAAGTTATCTTATCCACTAATTATTTAAAGTTTTAATCGCCCCTGCCGACGAGGCCCGAAGCCTAACTGGCTTCTGGCCTTGTTCTTATCCCTTTCACCGCCTACGAAAGGTAAGGGGGGATAAAGCATATCATTAAACGACATGGAAAAATATAGCAGTTAGGGAAGGATTCGTGGCTATTTAAAATGCCAATAATTTTATTAATGTAATAAAGGTTCTCCTGTTTTAATATCTGTAAGGTGAATAACAGATTGACTAATTTCTAATATAAATCCTGCGGTTAATATAATAAAAAAGATAACAGCTATTGAAAATCCAAAAGTACTTACCTGATAGAGTGTAACAGATATAGGGAATAATAAAAGTATTTCTAAATCAAATATTAGGAATAATAGAGCTACAAGGAAAAAATGTATTTGAAAAGTAGAACGAGTTTGCCCGTAGACAGGTGAAAACCCACACTCATAAGGTTGATTTTTTTCAGAATCTGGATTATGAGGAGATAGTAATAAATTTAAAGCTAGTAATATTAAGACTAAAACAGGTACAAAGACAAATAACATTAATAAAGAATTCATTTTATATATTAAATAAAGATAAAGATATAAGCACGGTACTATTTAATAATATTGAAGGTTTAAGCACGAAGAATAGTACAGATAAGGTTAAAGTAGCAATTACAAAAGCGTGAAGGTTTGTTAGAGTTAAATATGTAGCGTCTCGGAACCATAACTTTTCATCTTTTCCGTTTAAAATTAGTGATATTTCTTCTCGCCCTACCTGCAAAGAATCCTGTTCTTTTCTACCTACTGGGCTTAAGGTAAAGGCTAAACTTTTATTTAAATCATTTGCTATCTCTGTCTGGCTAACGAACTCCCGGTCTTCTAATTTATGGTCTATGCCAGTAAAGGAATCTGATAAATCAGAGCTTTCTGGTGAGGGTACCATACTCAATGAAGAGGTGCTCCGCACTGTAGACTTTGCATTATTACTAGAAACATTATCTTCAGAATGAAGATCTCTAATTATTCTTAAATAATAAGATGCACTAATTACACTTACTACTATTGCTACAAAAGCCATAAAGAAGTATCCATTACCTATTGCAGATAAAAGAACAGATTGTTTTCCAAAAAATCCTATTAATGGTGGTATACCCGCCATAGAGAATAAACAAATAGCTAAACTTAAACTTAAGACAGGATTAGCTAAAAATTGTCCTTTTAAGTGATAAATAAATTTAATATCTGAATTAATATAAGAAGATGAGATAACAGAATTAAGGATATAACCAAAAGCTAATAAAATAAAAAATGCATTTAAATTAGTAATAGTATATTGAATTAAATAAAAAATTAAGGATTCTGTAGATTGTTCAGTATTTATAGCTAAAGCTAATAATAAAAATCCGATATGAGATATAGTACTGTATGCTAATAATCTTTTAATTCTTATTTGGGCTAAACCTACAACTGTACCAATTATTAAAGAAAGTAAGGAACTTAAAAGAAAAATATTTTTAAGTATATAGCCTGGTTGCGGAGTGCTCCGCACAGCGGAGCTCTCCCGCCACCCGTTAATGATATTAAAATCAAAAAAATCAGGGCCATGATGCACGCTAGCAGCAGCTAAATCGATAAAATTTCCAGAAATTAAAGAACTTGATGTTAAATCTAGAAATGGTTGCGAAAGATTAAGAGCTATCCCCATCTCTAACTCTAATAAAAATAAAATTATAGTTAATTTAGGCATTATAGTTAACCAAATAGTTACATTTGTAGGACTATCATCATAAACATCCGGTGACCAATTGTGAAAAGGAGCCGCTGCTATTTTAAATAAGAAGCCTACAACAATTAATATTAAACCTAAACTAATACCCTGACTAATATTTTCAGAGTTAAATGGTATAAACAGGTCCCTGTCTATCGATGATAAAGCTTCCATTGTCAATGAATTTCCTCCTGAAGCTAATTCCATTGCTGATTCTGTACTTATAGAAAGAACAGATACTAAGCTATAAAGTGAGTCAAAATTAGTTAAACCTGTAAAAGAATATACTAAAGATCCTCCTAATAATATTAAACAAGAAGATAACCCTCCTAATAAAAAATATTTTAATCCTGCACTAGTTGCTGAGCCTGACTCACGATAAATTGTGGCTAGTATGTATAGGCCAAATGATTGTAATTCGATACTTAAATACATAGATAACAAATCCCCAGAAGATAATAAAAAAGAACCACCTAACGTACTAAACAAGGCTATTAAAGAATATTGTTTAGATTCTATTGAAGTAGTAATATAGGTTTCACTGCCTAACGGCAGGCCTACCGGTCCTGAAAGATCTAAATTAGAAGGTAAAGTTACGCCACCGCTCAGATTGGCAGGCTTATTTTTTAAACTGGAAACTGAGTCTTGAATAGATAAGCCTTCTGTAAGATGATACTTTGTGTTTTCAGTATACAAATTAGCTATTCTTTTAATTAAAGGCCAGGAAACTAGTATAAAAGCCCCTACTATATAAATAAATGTCTCAATAAATAAACTATAATAAGTAACTTGAAATAAACCGCTATAGATACCTATACCTGATCCAATTGACTGAATATATAAAGCATTAAAACTTAATACTCCGGCATAAATAAATACTAAAGCTGCTATTCTGGTAAAAAAAATAGGAGTAATTTGAGTATTGAAAAATGGCAAGGACAATGCTAAGATAAAAATTAAGAGACTAAAAAAAATCATTACCCTGTTGCTTATAGACCTCGCCTGCATAATGCTGAGAATTTATTAACGAAAAAGGAGGAACTGCTCAGGAGGCAGGAAGTTTACCTTAACTATTCTAGTAGTTTTTAAGGCGCTGAGTTAATTGCCATACCTCATATCCCTCATCCTCCGCCAAGTAGCAGGGGACTGGTTGCGGAGCTCTCCCGCCACCACACCGAAATCAGATTAAGCTCTTCACAGATAGGCGAGCGAGGAAGACTAGTCACCCACTTACTAATCTTAGTCGCTTAAGATACCTGTTTTTGGGTTTAGAGCCAATAAAATGAGAACTTTTGTTTGCTTGGGTATGGCAGAGTGCTCCGCTGCTCCGCTGCTCCGCTGCTCCGCAGAGAACTGGAAAAAAAGTGAAAAAAGAGATACACGGTGCAAGAGTAAAAATATATTGCCTAGTATTGTGGAAGGCCTGCTCCGAGCTCCGCAGGGAGGCAGGATTACTGTTTTTCTTTCTTAACTTAAAGGATCTCGGGAATAACCAATTAAACATGAAGGCTTAGTGTAATCTTTATTTGAGTTTATAGGTTCAGTTAAATCTATTATCCATATAGTTGAAGGCCTCCGGCAGTTATTAAACTCCTTTTCTAGAAAAACTAACCTAGTTAATTTTAGACTTACGATTTAAGATAAGCCACGCCTAGCCAAACATCTATCTCTCCATAAGAGAGGAAGTAGAGCAAACCTTCCGATGCCAAGCCATCTCGCCGATCGCGCGCCCTTGCGAATGGCGAGTTTAAAAAAATTTTTTTTTTGAGATAAAACATTGATTATTAAGCATATCCCTCTTTACGTTCTTCAGAATAAGTAAATATTTTCTTATTTATGAAGCTATAATTTCCTAGACTTTTGTGCGCTTTTACAGAGGCGGTAAACTAGCGAAAAACCAAGAAATTAAAAGTTTATTTTTATATTATATTTTTTTTAATTATGAGGCCAATTAAAGTATGAAAGCATCCGGGCTCGAACCGGAAACCTTCTCCTTAAAAGGGAGACACTCTACCAATCGAGTTCTGCTTCCGTGTTAACTTTTAGGTCTATCAGTTATTATTGTTTAACCTTCCCTTATTTAAATAATTTTTGTTTTTAACTACTTAACTTTTAGAACATGATAGGTAAATTAATAGTATTATAGAAACTCAGATTAACGAAAAAATTTTATTAAATTATTCAGGAACTGAGCCAACCTGACTGTTATTCTGCTTTACCTTTAGCAATATTGAGAGGTAGACTGGACGACATAAGGCGATAATCCTGAGAAAGTATAAGAAGAGAATATAATTAAACCACTAACTGTCAATGAAAAGTACTACCAGTTCTTCAACCTGCCTAACGGACCCAAAAAATCTTTAAAAAAAAAAGAAATTATATAAATAAAAAAAACTCTTAATTAAAAAACATAATATTAAAATAGCCATACTACTATAAAAAAAAATTTTAATTCACTAGTGGGTAAGATAGCTATTAAGTAAAGAGTATACTTACTTAAAAGGAAAATTTTCTAATTATTAATAAGCCCAAGAAGATTTGAACTTCTACTAATTCCTCATCAAGAAACCATTCTACCATTAAATTATGAGCTTTAAAAGTAAATATTATATTATCCTGGCTAATTTGTTATAACCACTAACTAGAAGACCGGTTAACAGACAAGTCTTTATCCCTCCTTACCTCTGGCTCCTAAAATATTAAGATAGAAATGGTAGCCTACTGCCTTAGTTTTACATTGGCGGTGAGGAGGCGTTAAACTAAACTGGGAACCGCCGCCGGTGCTAAGAGTAAGAGCCAGACGCTCCCTGTCAAGATTAGAGATATAGTGCGGTGCCTCCCTAATCTTCCAGGAGCTGAGCCACGCCGCCATCAAAGGCTAAGTCTGGTTTAATACCTTAACGATAAGTTTTATTGCGGGCTAGCTTAATCTATTTTTCTGCGTACCTATTAGATAATAAATGTACACTCCCTTCATCAAAGCCGTGTTTTAATTAATTAATATTTGTCATTAATCATAAACAAAAAAAAAGAATATTTTTTGGTAGCTTAAAGTCTGCCCTTAGATTTAACGAATTTATAGTTTAAGAAGTGGATTAGTCACTAGCATGAATTATTAAATAAAAATAAAAATTGAAAGGAGTATGCTTAACTGATAATAATAATAATAAAGCTAAGCCCTAATATTTTTCTAGTACTATTAAAACAATATCACTCTGATATCTTTAACTTTTTTCAAGAGCTATGAATGGCTAGTACCCGCCGGCCTTAGGCGGAGCATTAATAATTAAATATGAGCGAAAAAAAAAGCCCAGTTTAGCGAAAGGGCAGGATTACACCACCGCACCAGGTTAAATATACCTCCTTTTTATAGCAAGGGGAGCCTACCGGCAATGATGTGAAAGGAATGCAGAGAAGAGGAACTATTGTCTCCGTCGCTAGAAACTAAAATAATTAGCAGATAGTCTCAAAGTTATCTTAAGAGATTGATTAAGCGCGGTTAGTTGATAGACAGTTAATTTATTTTTTTAAGTTGGAATTTTTTTTGCCGAAAGGAGGAGTTGAACCACCTTTTGAATCTTACAAGGAAACCGTTTTACCAATTAAACTATTCCGGCTTTTTCTGCCTACCTGCGGAGCAGGCATGCCTCCCTGCGGAGCGCGGAGCAGGCACTAAGTTAGAATAATTAATATTAATTTTTTAATAATTAATGCCTACCGGCCTGCCTACCGGCCTGCCTACCGGCCTGCCTACCGGCCTGCCTACCGGCCTGCCTACCGGCCTGCCTACCGGCCTCCAGCCATTTTTTTAATATTTAGACTTTTTTTCTAGACATTAATTAAAGAATTCAACTATTTAGGATCTTTTCTGCCTACCTGCGGAGCAGGCATGCCTCACTGCGGAGCGCGGAGCAGGCACTATTTCAAAATAATGTGAGGATTAAAAGTCAAACCGCAAGTTCAATTAATTTTAGTTCTTTTTTTCGTCTGCGTGGCTCAGGGCTCCGCACCCCCGGTAGGAATATAAACCGTTATTGGTACTCAGTTTAATTTCATGACTGATTACCCTTTAAACTTAGCTGAATGTTCCTCTGTTTAATTATCCTCAGGGACTTAACCACTTCCTACCATCTGCCTGTAGGTACGGCCAACTAGCAGGAAGGCAATCAAGCGGAATGAATCAATTATTCTGTTTAGGTAGGCTAGAACTGTCATCTAGAGCCCTAACCGTAAAATTAAGAGGTATCCTACCTAGCAGCGGCCGGATCATTATCAACCTTCTGTTTGTAATAAACTAAAAAAATATAATTAAGCTAAATAAACCGAAAAATTTCTTAATTTTAAAATAAATTCTGAAAAAACAAAAATTGTAAATATAATATGACATAGTGGCAACCTAGAAACTAATAAAAAAGACTAAAGATAAATACTGGACTTTTTTTAATTACAAATTTTATCTACTATCCAGGTTTAGCTCAGACTAGTTGGGTGCGGAGTAGACAGCGGAGGGCTCCGAACCCTGAATTATTATTATTAATTAAAAAAAACCCTAAAACTTAAAACCTACTATAGATTTTTCTTAAAAAATTCCGTTTATTTAATGATAAAAAGCTTACCTTATTTTAAATAATATCAATTAGATGGTAAGTAAAACCTCTAAAAGAATTAAAAAAAAAAATATTTAAAATTTCTAATACAATTAATAAGTGCCAAGGATATGTGCTGGCTAAACTACCCTATCATCCATCGATTGCCCTAAACATAGCAGAACTTCCGCCACCGCACCGTTAGGCAGACTAGCGGAATTATAAAACATGCTCTGGTGCGCGCTCCGCAGGGAGGAGGGCTCCGCAGGGCTCCGCAGCCTAGAACTCCGCCATTCTATTAGAGATGGCCTACTGTTAGTCTAAAATTACCTATTTTATTAAGGGGGAGAAAGAGCACACCAGTACAGTTTTTTTTTTGATTTTAATAATTATGATCTTTACCAGATTCGAACTGGTAGCTACTGTATGAAAGACAGTGATTTTAACCATTGAACTAAAAGACCTTAATAAAATTAAATTATTAAAAATATAAGGAAGGCAGACAAGTAAAAGATTTGTACTATGCCAGATTACCTTAAAAATAGATATGCTGGTGTGGTGCGCGCTCCGCAGGGCTCCGCAGAGGAGGGCTCCGCAGGGCTCCGCAGCCTAGCCCTCCGCCACTCTAGAGATGGCCTACTATCTCTATTAAATTTCCTAGTTTATTAAATGACGGCGAGGGTGCGGAGTAGACAGCGGAGGGCTCCCTAGCTAACCACGGGAGGTAGACGAGGCGTTTTATTTATTAATTTAATTAATTTTATTCTAGTTAAAAGTATTTTTGTGCGGTGGAGGGATACTCAAATAACAAATATTAGCTAATTATAGTAAATTAAATTTAAATTACATTTTTTTAATTAAACTAAATTTTAAGAATAGGAGGAGTGGCTAGAGTACTCTACACCGCTCATTTCAGATTAAAAATTAAAAATTAATTTCTTTTTAAAGTTTTCCTAAACTAGACTGTTAACTGCCAGAACGATAAACTGGCCTCGTGCTAATTACGTTTTAAGGCTTCATGCTTTAAACTATTATTAAATTTGACGATTTTTTAACATTTTTTAAACCTGCATACTTCGCTAGCTACAACTTAAGAATTTTAGCTGAAATACTTCTAGCACCTTCCAGCCTGCCTGCGCTGCGTGGCAGGATGGATCCGCATCCTGCCACCGCTAGGAGGCGGTAAACGAAGGACGGAGGCGGAGACAAAAAGAATGGCTGAGGAAAAGATAAAATTAAAGAATAGCGTAGATAAAAATAGGAAAAATAGTACGTTATTTAGTAAAAGGCTGGTAAAATCGGTTTAAATTTTAACATTTATGCCTAAACGATGACTGTCTGGATCATTCATCTAAAAGAAATTACTAAATAAATAATTAATCTTAATAAATTTAAAAGTTATTTACCCTTTCCTTTATCTTAAATATTAAAAATTAAATTCACTATTTTTTTTTAGCGAAATCAGGGATCGAACCTAAACTAACAGATCATGAGACTATTGTGCCGCCATTACACTATTCCGCTTATATCAGTATTATATATTTTTAATTTACGAATAATCAGAATCGAACTGATAATCTCTATTTGGAAGATAGATGCTATACCATTTAACTATACTCGTTCTTGGATGTTCGGCATACTGGCACTAAACTTTTATCTTTTTTTTAATATAATTTTTTTTTTTAATTTTTAGACTTATGTTGAAAAGACAGATTCAAGGCCTAACGGCAACAATTAAATTATATTTTTTAATTATAAAGGTTTTTTTTTAATATAAAATCATACAAAAAATTACTACTTTTATTTATTTATATATAAATCATTACCATATCTACTTCTTTAAACTTATATTCTATTTAACACTTAAACAATATTAATAATTAATAAAAACATTGATAAATATTTTAATAGAGACAAGCTAGATCAACTAAGACATTGAAAGAATTAAAGGATGCCGCTCTATACACTAGGCGGCGGAGTGCTCCGCACCCTGCGGAGCCCTGCGGAGCCCTGCGGAGCAGCGGAGTGCTCCGCACAGCGGAGCAGCGGAGCTAAAATTTTTAGCGCAGTTAGGCAAGCAGGCGACGTCTATTTTTCCTATCTCTTCCTCAAAAGATCCCTGGGGGAAGAGAGGTAGGAAGAGAATAATAAGACCTAAAATAATAATAAACTAGCTAATTTGTTAATACAAGAGAGATGGAGGCTAGATAATTAAAAATATTCTTTCTTAATTTTAAATATTATTATTCTACTTTATTTATAATAAGGCAGTATTCTTATAATTTTTTTAATAAAAAATAGTAAAAAGGTTAAATTTTCTTGACGATTATTATAGCGATTAATTAGAAGAAATTGCTAAAAATAATTATAGATTCTTATAAAAAGATTATTAAAAACGGGACATCATTGTGCCAGAACTTGCTAGACCTCAACCAGATTCAAAAAGACCTAGCACTCTTGCCAACCCACACCCTTTTAGTTTTTCTTAAAATGGAGCGATCTTATTTAGTGAAATAGTTGAGGGGACAAAAAGGGGGCGCGAAAAAAAAAAATTTTTTTTTAAATAGCATCGGTATCAGGATTATAGCCTGCCTATCTAAGGTTTAGATTATAAGAATATAATGATCATGGCAAAAAAGAATAAACAATAATTTTTATACATTAAACACTATCATTGAAACAAGGATACGAACAAAGAGACTCGAACTCTTAAGGACTAAAATCCACTCCTGCTTAAAAAGAGTATGTTTACCAATTCCATCATGTTCGCTTTTTTTTTTATTATAACTTATCTGTTCCTCTTTTAATTTAAATTTAACTTTTTTTTTTTACTCTAAATTCTTTTTAATTAGATATTCAAAAAATAAAATCTATGCCATTTTTACACCGGTATTTCAGGTTATGAGGTGGTGATTACCTGCCACGTCTCTCTTTTACCTGCCTTAGCCAACGAACCGTTGGCTAAGGCAAACGATGCACTATTAGTTAATAAACTTTAGATCAAGCCAAAGGGAAGAATGCTAGCTAACTCCGCCTATAAGCAATAATTATTAAATAAGAGGGAGAAAGGATAACCACCGCCGTTTATAAAATAGGAAGGACGGCATTATTTATGCGTAACTTAGCCGGCCCCGCTAGAAAGGCCGGCGGTTAGAAGTTGAATGAAAGTATTTATTTTAAATTATAATTTAATATATATTAAGACCGTAAGGATTCGAACCTTAATACCATCCATTATGAGCGGATTGCATTACCTATTATGCTACAGTCTTCAATTTTAAATCATAAATATTCTTGACTAACAAATCATCAAAATTAATTTATATTCTTTTTCTTATACATAATTTAATCCAGAGCGAAGAACGGAACAGTTCAGGTGTGAAATTTTAAATGAAGAAAAGGAACTTGCGAACTTTTAAGAGTATGTACCCCTAGTTGCTTAAAAAGGAAGGCGGACCGGTAAACAGGAACTAAATTTAATCGTATCTTTTTTTTTGTAGAGATATTTAGAGGTATTACTAAAAGATAGTTATAATAAATTTAAATTTTTCTAAAAGGAGGTTAAATTAATAATAATAAGACTTCTCCTCATCTATTATTTTTATGGATTCTTTTTTTATTTACCCTAAGGCTTAATTTTCAGGAATAAATATTATCCATGATACATATTTTTAGCCATGCTCGACCTATCTATTAATAATATTAGTTAAGGCAACCATTGATTAAAATTAGAAATGATTGATCTTTTTTTTTCTTATATTTCTAATGATAAAATTTTATACTAAAGAAAGTAAATTTAAAATAATATTTTTTAACTTGAGCAGAAAAGGAATCGAACCTCTCTCGGTCGCTAGACCAATTCTTTTACAGAGAACCACCATTACCATTCGGTCATCTGCCCTAAATTTATTTAATTTATTTTTTTATCTAATTCCATATAGTTTAAACATTAAACCTAAAAAAAAAGGCTAGTCTAAACTAATCAGATATTTATTTATCTGGCTTAAGAAAATTTTTAAGTGCTTAAATTTTAAAATTTATTATAATAAAAATTCCAATTGACAAGAGGTTAGCCAGTATCCGTTAACTTTAAATCAGTGCTGATGAATATCAATATACTAGAAATAAATTAGATATTAACAGACAGGAACTTAAGATAAATTATTTATTTATTTAATTATAGAAAGATAACAACCGTAAACTAAACTAAACAACGAACCTTAAAATAAAAACTTAAGTAAGAGACTAATGGGATTAAAATTTTTTAAATTAAAGTTTTGACGAGGGAAAGGAGAAGAGAAATCACTATAACTTAAATAATTAAATTAACGGTCATGAGAAATAAGTCTTAACGAAAGAAAGGATTATTTTTCCTTCTTGAAGTAAACTGCACTAAGCTTTATAATGAAAGGAAAACATGCCTGGTTAGTTAGCCAGGCTTAGTTTTAGATTAAACGAAGTGAGTCTCGCCTAAACAAAAAGGGCTATAGGTAGGATTCTACAGGACAGGACTTTAAAAATAAAAAGTTTTTTTTTAAGCTAAAAACCAAAGAGATTAAATTTATTAATAGTTTGGATTTTTACTGTCTAATTAGTATAACCAATTTTTTTTAATGTTAAATCACAGCTAGATACTACATTAAGGCGCCAGATATTATTTTTTAATTGTCGAGGTTAAAGCTTTTCCGCTTTCCAAATTAAATTATTAAAAAAAAAATTTATGCCCTGTGATAGAATCGAACTACCGTAACTACTTCTTCAAAATAGGGCTTTAACCACTAAGCAAACAAGGCTTTTCTAAAAAAAGTTCTAACATCTGTAATATTAACCTATTTCTAAAAATTTGCTAAGAAATAACTTGCCATAGGTTAGGCTTTCTCTATATTTAAGTAAAGAGCCTTTAAAAAAAAAAGATTACCTAAGATAAAGCTTATTAAGGCGAAGCCAGAGAGACTAATGAAAATAGCTAAGTTATAAAAAAAAGAATTATTACTGAAATGGTTAAAGTAAATTAAAAGGTTGGAGAAAGAAAGAGTTGAACTTTCATTTTTGTAGTGCAAGTACAACTGATTACCATTATCATATTCCCCCTTTTTTTTTTTATTTTTTTAACTGGTAGTAATAATTTAATTTATCTAAAAAGTTTTTCTTCATTATCTTCTCTTTTAAAAAACAAAATAAATTATTAAAGTTATAATAATTTTTAATTTAAAACTATCTACCGGAACTTATTTAACTTACGGCGTTAGATAAATAAACTTATATGTGGATGATTTATAATAAGTTTAAAATTAGATAGCCAAACCCTACTCTTCTACTAGTTTTTAGAGCCAGAGGTACACTAGGGAGGTATGGTACTATACTTAAAAGAATTTAAATCGTTTTATCCAGAGTGGTGGTGTGCGGAGCACGGAGCACAACGACGGGCTGTTTTATCTTTCTGGCGGTAGGAAATTACTTTAAAGTAATTTATCCTAATTATTAGTCTCTTGTCTCTTAAATAAATTAGGAGTAGACATAGTTTAAATTATGCAATCCTATGACAGTTTTTAAATTTGACGTTGACCTTTAATCATAAGGCGGTAGAATCTCTAAAAATAACGAATAAACTAGGACCTTCCTTTCATCCCTCGGCTACCGCTGGGGTTTTCATTTATAATAAGCCTGCCTCGTGTAAGGATAAAGAGGTAGGCTGAGCTCCGCACGGCTCTAACCTCCCGCTAGTGGGCAGGCTTAAACCCCGACCGGTACTGGTAGGCTAAGGCACCCGATGTACCCATAGCGGTGCTCCGCCTTCATCTTTTGGGTTAATAGGCCACCTTCCTTTCATACCCCCCCCCCCCCCCCCCCCCAGGGGGGGGGGTTTTTGGGGGGGGGGGGAGGAGAAAAAAACAAAAACACCGCGCCCACCCGATGTGTGAGGGGGGGGGGGGGGGGGGCACCCCCCCCCGGCGGGGGGGGGCCTAACCCCCCCCGGGCTGTGTGGGGGAGGGCCCCCCGGTTCCCCCAAGGGGGGCCCCCCCCTTTCTTTTTTGGGTTAAAGGCCCCCCCCCTTTTTTCCCCCCCCCCCCCCCCCCACCAAGTGGAGGGATCTTAGTTAGGAGGCGAGATAAAGGTTTAAACTAGCGACAACCGAGGCCTAGTTATATAGGAGGGGTGGGCAACGAGACTAAAAGAAAAACAAGAAAGATTAAAAAAAAAATAAAAACTAAAAAAATCTCGGAGCAAATGGGAGCCTTTTTGTCAGCCTAGTTAAAGATAAATTTAAAATGGAGGGCTGGGTGTGGAACTATCTCGCCAGCGCACTAAGAGGAGGCTTGCTTATTATTAAAGGCCTTGCAGGACCAGGCTGCCTTCTATTTTTAACTATTAAATTAAGTCGTGCTCTAGGATTATAGCGGATGGAGTAATAATAATTAGAAAGATAAACCTTCAAAAAAGCCTACGGGGGTTAATATAAATAAAAAAAGGATTATGATTGGAGTTTAAATGTTAACTTTAGCTAACTCTTTAAAAATCTAAGTGATTAAGTAACAATTTTACATTTTACTAAATCTATTGTGATGGTAATCTAAAACCCTTTACTTTAGTATGAAGGGCTCCGCACCTTCCCGCCACCGTACCGGAACCTTAAGACTAAGGCCGGACTTTCCACTAGGAGGCAGGCCGGTAGTGTTACTGGCAGTCTAGGCCTCAAAAGGGAAATTTTCGAGATTACTGAGAGATTACATGTTTGTCTAGCATACTAAAAATTAATTGGCTAAGACACTTATTTAAAATACCTGATTGGCGGAAAAATCCCTTATTAACTAATAAAATTTACAAGGATGCGGAGTGCTCCGCACCCTGCGGAGCCCTGCTCCGCGCTCCGCGCTCCGCGGTGAGGCAGTGCTATTTAAATTATTTTAATATCTGTAATTTGTTTTTTTTTACCAGTTAGACTAACTAATTTGTCATCTACTATAAAAACAGTTTTAGGCTGAAGTCTGGGAGAAACTTTCAAAAACTCGTTAAATTTATCATTATTTTTTTTCCAATATTCCTTCTAACATGGCTAGTAGATCTAGAGGATTGTTTCCAGGGATGAATAAAAAAAGCTGCTTCTCGATTATACAATACTTTTATAATAATAAGATTTTCTTGGCTAATTAAATAAGGAGTATAAAATTTATTTTTTTTAGATCCAAAATTTTAATTTAAAGGGGTTTCTTTATCTTGTAAACCACATTCCATATCAAACTTAATGTTAGAATATTGATTTCTTATAAATTCTAAGGTATATTTTTTGTTTATTGCTATAAAATATGATTCTATATCTTATGACATATTTCGAACTTTATGATAAAAGTAAAAAAGTGAATCATATCTAAATGTATCAGTGGCTACCGCCAAACAAGGAAGACCAAATTATACATTTTTCCTCCTCCTCCATGAACCAGACATGAATAAGAATTATTAAAAAATATAAATTTATATTTAATACCTGTTTCAGTAGGATTAAGAAACCATAATTTTTTTTTACTACATATTATTTTTTGGTGACTGTGCTATAGAATTTCTCAATAATTCCAAAAAAAGATGTTTATTAACCATTTCTGTGCTAGGCGGCGGAGTGCTCCGCACCCTCCGCAACCGGTAGGCGCCTATATCTAATTCCTTTTTTAACTTTTACTGCACTCTCGTCTAATTTAATAGGCAATGCTAGCGTGAAAAAATAAAAAAAATTTTTTTAAGCTCACTTGATTTAAAAGATAAATATCTCTATTTTAAGGGAATTTTCCTTATTTTAAGCAAGATAGAATACTAGTTAAACCAGACTCCTTTTCTAAAGAAAAGAAGATGTTTCATGGGCGCCTACCTCCTTAATTTAAGCGCTGGGGACTTTATCTTCTTTCAATACCGCAGATAAACTTTTTTTTTAGATACCAGTATACCGGGAGGCCTGCCGAGAGGCAAAGGCTAAATAGTTAAAGCGTTAACAATCAGTCCTCGGATCCAAGAAGGTAAACTTGAAGTTATAAATCTATAAAACACTTTAATTAACTTATTCTGTAAATTCTATTAAGGGTGCGGAGCCCGGCAGCCAAAAACATACTTTCTTAATTGTTTGCACTAATAATAAACATTTAGATTTAAAAAAATTAAATGTTTTACGTAGATAATTATTTATTTTATCTTTAAATATTATTATATAATAGTAATTAAACCAGAATGCCTGGAAGCCGGCCGGAAGGCAATGAGGGCTGGAGGTTTCTATCTTTTTTGAGTGCGTGCGGAGGGTGCGGAGCACTCCGCACAGCGGAGCCGAGCTCTAATCCCGTGTCTGCCGCTAGGTTAGAATCACTTTCATTGACCGAAGAAACAGACTGGTTTTCATTATCACTGTTGTTTTCTGATTCATTATTTGCTGTAAGTTCACCCTGTGTAAATTGGTTATTAACCATATTAGCTAATCTGTCTCTAACATTTTCATAGTCTGGAGCTTCGCTTTCAGCATCCTCGCTCGCATCATCTGCATGATAAGTATTAATTGATTCTCTTAATTCTACAGGATTACTTACAAGAGGAGACCACTCTGTAACTTAAAAAGTACCAGAAAAAGGATTATAATGAGCAGTAGAGTAACGTCCATTAGCTAAAATAAATCTGTTTTCCTCTTCTAATTGTGTTAGGACCTCGCCAACTGTACCTGCTTGAGGAGTTTCTGGAACAGAACTACTGTTCTCAGGCTCTTCTGCTGTAGCTTGTTCTCGCAATGTTGAAATATGCTCACGTAACCCTTCTGAAGGAGAGTTATAATTTAATCCTTCACCTACAATATATTCTCTAACATTACCCCATAAACTTCTAAGATGAAAAGGAACAACCGATTGAGTGCGGAGCAGACCTCTATCATTAGTATCCTCTATTTCAAAAGAATTGGGTGCTCCGCTGCTCCGCTGCTCCGCTGCTCCGCTGCTCCGCACTGTGTTGACATAGCTGGAACAGAAGGACCAGGTACAAGAGTAGTATCAGGCTCAGGAACAACAATAATTACCGCATTATTAATGTTCCCGTTACTATTTAAATTATAGCCAGGTTTTGCCGTCTCACACTCAATCGGCTTTAATAAATCTCCTATTAAACTAAGACCAAAAATAGCGAATATAAAAAAAAAATATTTTTTAAGTAGTATAGGTACTAACTCTTTAAAAGTAAGTAAAGTATAGTACTTAATATTTATAGTGTAAGCTATTTCCCGCCCACCTTTGGCTAGTTTTATGTTATTTTAAAATTTAAAAATTATTAATCCTAAAAAGTAAAGTAAAAATATTGAAACAAGTAGATAAAAATCAAAATTAAAAAAATCAGAAGCTTTAAATAATACATTATAAGATATTAAAAAAGTTAATCCTAAATATGTAAATAATATAATATAATAGTAAATTAAATAAGATTTTGATAAGTGGATCAGATCATAGGACCTTTTTAGTTGAGTATAAACAGTCGGAATAAATAGTAATCTTTCTGAAGTAAATTTCAATATATACAAAACATATAATAATCCCATAATAACTAATATGTACTTATCCAATATATGATATGTCATAAAAATTGAATCTACGCGTAATATATAACTACAAACCATGGCTCCTAAAAAGAAAAATAATTTTAACCCATTGAATTTGTTTAAACCTGATTGTACTTGCGGTAATAAGAAAGCTAGTCTAATAGCCAATGATGTATTTTTAATGATATTTTTACCTAAAATTTTTTAACCTAAAATAGGGGTGCGGAGCCCGGAAGCCATTCTTTGAGCACTTTTACTTACTATTAATAAAAATAGAGGAATTAAGCTCATATCTGTATTAAGCCAAGATAAGTATTTTTCGGCAGGTACACTTTCTACACTTGTAGGCATGAATCCATGATATACTCCACAAATTTCAGAACATTGTCCATAGAAAACTCCTTCTCTTTCAGCAAACATACTAGCTTGATTTAATCGACCCGGAACAGCATCTAGTTTTATACCTAAAGATGGTACAGCATAATCATGTAATACATCAGCAGCTGTAACTATTAATCTAATATGTGTGTCTACTGGAACTATCACTTTTTGATCAACCTCTAATAATCTAAATTGACCTAGTTCTAAATCTGACTCTGGGATCATGTAGCTATCGTATTCAATTGCTTCACCACTTTCAGTTAAATAATCTGAGTATTCGTATGCTATTTTCTAAATTAGTATCTTATAATAATTATGGCATATTACTAAAGTAGAAACTGGACTATGTCTTCGAAAATTAAAAATTAGTCGTTAAACATATAGTCTCTAGGGAAAATAAAAATGTTTCCTGCTAATTAGGTTTTCTCAATTCATTTGACCTTTAAACTTGAGTTTGGTAGAATTTATATTTCAACCCTACTAGCATATATTTTAATTCTAAGTTTGGTGTTTATTTCTTAGGGCCATACCCTTAATTTTTTGTACATTTTAATATTAATTTTTCCTTAAGGCCGGTAGGCAGGCCGGTAGGCAGGCCGGTAGGCAGGCCGGTAGGCAGGCCGGTAGGCAGGCCGGTAGGCAGGCCGGTAGGCAGAAGTAAGATTATTTAGAACTTATAAAACGGTATCGATGCGGTGGCGAAGCCTAGCACGCAAACCATTTCTGCTATTATAAATAGAACGATCTAGATGTTTTATTATAAACTCGTGATGTTTTTTTATAGCCTTAGAACATGAAGTAATACTAGAGTATGGTTTAGAGATTTTTTTAATTAAATCAATAACGATTAATGGTTTTTCAATAAGTCGTTCTCGCTTAGCGTACTTTGCAAGTAAAGAAGATTCAGGGTGCGGAGCACTCCGCACTGTAAAATAAAAAGAACCTAAATTAGTGACCACTAATTTTTTCATTCCAAGATATCTTCTAATTCTACGATAATCAAAAACACTGTGTGCCTTAGCTGCCTCCGCACAATAACTATAAACTCCGAATATTTTAGAAATATCAGGCAATATTGCACAAATTTTTCCTTTAGGTAATATTAAATCGTGTAACAGTGAATGATGTAGTTTCTTTTCAGGATGTTGTACAGATCCCACTTTAGGTGTGTGCGGAGCTTTGCTAAACTAATAAAAAGCTTAATACCAAGGCGTTTTGACAAGAACGAATCTGTAGATTTAGCGTAGCGAGAGAATAATTGATGATTTACATCCAAAAAATCAGGCTTCCCTGCTTCACGTAAAGAATTAAATGAGCCTATTATAGAACCTTCTTCATTCATAATTTGTACAGAAAATGAAGGATCAATAATAAAATTACTAATATTAACCTTAAGATCTAAAAATTTAGAAACTGAGGTAGATTTAGTTTTACTAGTTTCTTCAAAAAGAATTTTAGTTTCCTTATTCGGGTTATTTCTCTCTAAATTATGATCATTTAGAAGATGTGGGTGTGTTTTTGTTGTAGCAACATATCTGCTATTTAGTGTTGGAAATATCCTAGAAAGATAAGATTGCTCTAGTACAGCCAATTCATACCTAGTAAATGCTTCAAGCAAAACAATTTCAATAGGGCTAAGAATTATACCAAAATTAGTCTGTTTAAACAGCTCTAGAAAATTGGTTCCATTGTGTGCCTACCGGCCCAATAGAGAAAATTTAAAAGCTGATGCACCTAAAGCACGATTAGTTTATATAGTAAATGTTTACTATGTTCAACCTTATTTAAACGAGATTGATCCCTATGACTCCGCATACGATTAGCACAATTTATTGCTGATCCAATATAACAGTCTGATGTTCCATTCTGGTAAATCATATATACACCGGATTGATTTCGGAGGGAAGTTATCTGTCCTTTATAATTTAAGGGTATACCAGAAGGTACTAGCAAAGTATCTAATCCGTCCGCATCTATGGTAATACTACAATAAGAATCATATTTTTTATTACGATTGTTATTTATGAAATCCTGTACCAAATTAGACACGTTTGCACTAAGAATAGCTTTATTTAAAACATCTAACGTATTATTATGATTATAACTTTCAACAGAAGGAATATCAGAAGACAATAGTGGACGAATTTTATCTTTTTCATTGTGTAATTGTAAATCAAAAGAATCTTTAAAGACTAGTTTAAGTTTACCTAATCCTAAAAATAATCCCATTTCGTAAAATAAGGAGAGGTCACGGAAACCTTCAAAAATAAAATGTTCTTTAATTAAATTAAATGAATTTATACAAAAAAGAGAGGGTTCGAAAGTTATTTCGTTATTATTTGACCAATACCATTGATGCTAGACTTAATAAAATAAATCTAATCGACTGTACATTAAGCAATATAATATAATATTATTTAAATAAAATTTTATATTTTAGTATGAACTCTTACTTCTCTGTTTATCACTTATATTTAAACCTCTTAATAAATTCTAAATATTAAAGAAGATCCTATTCCTATTAAATTATAAATATTAAATAAAAAAATTAAAACTATATCACCCACCAGTGACCCAGTCTGTTGCAACAAGTGATCTAAAAAACAAAACTCACTTACTGACAGTCTTATACTATAAAACGGTATTAAATTTTAATAGTATTTTAACTGTTTTCACTAGTGTCGCCAAAGGAATAAAAATATTATAAATTATTTTAAACATTATAATTATTCTATAAACTATATTCCTTAAGAATTCTGTCGAATTCTAAGAGATATGATGTTTTAAAAATATCTCACGACTATCATATATATGTGCTTTATTTTTATTTTATGAGTACCTTTCTTAATATAAAGAGTGTATAACCATAATAAAAATAAAAGCGAGTTAAAAGAACTTTATTATACATTTTTCTCAAAAAACGAAGACTATATAAATTATATAAACATAAAACATATTATTTATTTTTATTTATTAAGTAAACCTAATTTATAATGCATAGATATATGTAAATAAGGTAAAATTAAATTTTCTAATCTAGTAATAGAATTTTTTTTAATATAAATAGAATATTTATCTTTAAGAGATATTTTTTGTATAGTACAATCTAAAAAAAATTTTTTTCTTAAAACATTAGTTAGATATTCTACTTCTTCTAAACTAAAACTATTACAAGTAATCCTTACACCACCTCTACCACCAGTACTAGAACAAAAACATCCATCATCACTAATCCAAATAGCTAATGTTAACGGTGTAATATATTTTTCTATATTAAGCGAAACTATTTTTTTTCCTTTTTTATAAAATAATTCATATATCCACATAAAACTCCTAAACGTAAACGTATTAAATTCATATCCAGAATATATTTTTTTTATATCTTTAATTGTTCTTATATATTCTCTAGGTTTATTATTACTACAATAACCTTTATTTAAAAAGAATTCATATAAACTAAATAAATATTCTTTATGTATAATACTTTGTTTAATAGAAATTCTTACTCCTTCTCCACTTCTATTATTTGCATAGCCATCTCCTAATAATAATCCAAAAATAACTGATATTACATCAATATTATGAGGACCTATTCGCTTTATAGCTCTACATTGAGTATGAAAAGATTTATTAGAATTATATGCTAAAGAATTTAAGCCCATCCCATAAGGGTAAGAAGTGATATTTCTACCTTTTGGCCCCTTTGGCTGATAAAGTTCCATTTGTAAGAGTATTGAATATACATTTTTTTTAATATAAACAGATTGCGGAGCAGTCAAATTATTAGTCACTGGAGTCGTTTTAAGATAAGAATAATTTAGTGCCTCCCTGCAGAGCAGAAGAGGGTGCGGAGCACTCCGCACAGCAGAGCAGCAGAGCAGGCCTTGCTGAATATATTCAATAATTATTATTCTTATTATTAATAATTTATATAGTTTATGTATAATATTTTTTTTACCTGGTCTGTATATCCAGGTGTCTTTTATTTTATTTAATATACATGATTTCAGGCCATTTATTAAAAGACCTGTAACTTTAATTGTTATTGTTGGTGATGTTACTTCATCGAGTAAATAAAGTAATCTGAAACTTGGAAAAGCAATAGCGATTAATATTAAAGCAGGAGTTATTGTCCAAATTAATTCTATTAAAGTACCGTGATTTAAAAATTTATGAATAATAAGTGATTTATTACTATTATAGAAATAAATTATAGAACTTAAAACCCAGAAAACACCTATAGATATCACTACTAAATAAAAAAAGATAGTATCATGTAATTCAATGATCCCTGTAAAACCTGGAGAAGCGCCATCTTGGAATCCTAATTGCCAAGGTTGAGCTAAATCATTAGATATAGTTTTTAAAAAAGATAATAAGTTTAACATTTTATTAAAATTGACTCGTATCGCCTTAGATTTGATACTTAACTTCATTTTTTTTAGTCTCCTGCCTCTCTAGCCATAAATCCGCCATGCCTAATAATTAATAGTAGCGACATACCGACATCTACTTTAGACAGATCGGGGATAGGTATGTAGACATTCTTAAATTTATTTAAAATTTGCCCATTTAGCTGTTAGTTTAGAGGCTAAAACTTTATTTTTATTATTAGGGTTAATTAAAATTAACTAGTCCTCAGAAATTTTACTGGTAGGCAGAGAATAATCTTGCTTCGCGCGGGGTACTGCCTCTAAATTAATCATACTTACAACATATCAATACTGCGAGCCACTGCCTCAGTAACGGGAGGCAGTCAGGTCAGCATGACGTTAGGTTGAGTTTGGCACCGTAAAATTCGACAATGTATATACCTTAAAAAGCGGCGTAGCCTACCAGACAAAGAGCCACATTAACAGTTTACAGGTTTATTTTTTGATTTATAAGTAAATGAGATAAAATTATCCCTTAGACTCTAATCCTCTAGGGTCTGCTGATAATTATTTAGAAAAAATACTTTATACTTTTATAAATAATAAACCGGTAGGCTCGCTACGCGGGGGAGGCAGGCGAGGTCTAGGCTGCTCGAGCTAAGGCCACCATCAAGCTAAGACCGGAGAATTAATTTAAATTAAAGATTTATTTTAATAATACAAGAAAACCCAGTGAATCAAACTGCTAAAATAAAAAAAAGTAAAATATTATTAAGTAAAATTTATTAAGAGGAATAAATATTATTAACGAGTAATAAGACTAGTGTGTTCTCTATAGTCCTCGTTCTAATTTATATTTTATTAGAACATTCTCTAAAACAGCTCTAATCCGTTATTTTTTTTGATTTGAATTTTTAACTTTTTTACAAGGCAGACATTTTTCCTGTTAAAGTTTTAAGCGAGATAACGGCTGGCACGGACATCTTCCTTTACGGTTAATCACTGCTTCTTATTTAAGGTAATTTTCGTAACTCACTCCTCTACTAACTATTAGGAGTTAAACCGAACTGTTTTAAAGAAGGACTAGGCTTAGCCTAAATATCTTATAATTTTAAACCTAGTTATGGTTAAATTTAATTTAAAAAAGCTTTAATCCAAACCAATAAGTAATAATAGAGTAAAAGCTAGCTGCGCTTAAAAGCTTGTATCCCAGCCCCAATGCTGGACCCAGATTTATCAGCCCACCCGGACTTCTATTATTAAAGGACTCTTAAGGAGCTAGAGATTCTATTTTCTTATTACAAAGGGGGTCCTAAGACACAGCTTATAAATTTCTTTTATTCCCAGTTCAAGGAGGAATTACTGTTTCAAACGAGAGATTGGGTATTAATTACATCTGAGCGCCAGTGACTTAGTTAGAGTCAGACAAAAAGTAATTGTAGAGGAATAAAATCGAAGAAGAAGAGGATTCGAACCTCTTAATTAGATCCATACTTCTTTTTAGTAATAAATTAATTCTTTTTTTTTTAGGACATCGCGTCAGGATTTTCCCTGTTCTAAATTAATATTAATAAAGGTAAAGATTTTTTTTATAAATTTCTAGCTATTTGTAGGTAACGAGAAACTGCGTACATCCCCCGACTACTGGACTCTTCCTCGCGAAGGCCTCTCTTATTAAAAATAACCCCATAATTTATAATTAATCCTTTTATTTTCCATATTAGGTAGCGGCTAGACCGTAATAAATGTTTTAGCTGACGAGGTCTAGTGAGAGTTTAAAAATAAAACTAATCTAAATTATTTCCTATTTTGTATTTCCTCTCTCTGATTCTGTTAGTCAGGCTACATAGCGGCGAGGCTAAAAAGAGAATTATTTTTTTTTAATGAGAGTCTATTAGTTACCTTTGCTTTTACTAAAAACAAGGCAGGCTAACCCCAGAGCATCGTTGTCGAGAGGCTATGCATAAAATATTTTAACGATATGATAATACCTAGTCAAATGATAAATTAGTTAGTGCTAAGCTTTATTGCCTCAAGGCAAATAAACTCGCACCCTATTTAGAAATATTCTATTTCTTATCTTATCAGAATTTAAATTTAAATAATGATTGATAGTATCTGGGGGGTGGTTTCCTGCTTCATATACATTCAGCTCTTAACCATCATGTTTGTGGCTACCCAACTATGCCAGTATCAAATAAATATCCAACAATTGGTACACGATTGAAACACAGTCTATTGATCCTTTCGTACTAGAAGATCTTCCCCTTTTTACTATTTGTCCCTCCGGAAGATAGGGACCATACTGACTCGACCTTAATCTGTTTATAAGGATTAAAGTGGACTATTTCTTATCCTTATGCATATATTACCTTAAACCTATAGTAATCATATTTGGGTAGGATGAAAACGCATAGTCTCTGAAGAATTTTTTATTTCTTGCTGGTAAACCTATTTAGCTAATTTTATAATTATAACCTATTCTAATGAATCTTTTACTTACTATTTTAGTGTCAATTAGATATATGATCGTACCAGACAGATAGTTTTCTTTTTTTAAAAATAAGACGCAAGTCTTTAATTATGTTATTACAAGTTATTAAGTCTTTACAAGGATCGTTAAAAATTTTTCTCTCATCTTTCACTATTTTCCACCACTTTTCCCCAATTTTTTATTAGAGAGGAACGAGGGTTAAAAGTTTATAAGAGTTTATTCTTCATCTAAGAGAAAAGATCATATAAAGTAATTTTTTATATTTTAGATGTAAAGTAAGCTAAGTGTTATTTATTTATTCTCTGGTTCTCCCCCCCCCCTCTAACCTCTTAACTCCAGTTAAAAGCAAGGCAGAGTCATCCTCGTTTGTCCCTTTTACCACCTATCACTAATCCCCCTCTACTCTCGTTAGCTTCGCGTTAGCGGATAATCTTATATATTTAAGCCTATTCTATATAACATGGAGGCCGGGAGGCAGGCCGGTAGGCAGGCCGGGAGGCAGGCCGGTAGGCAGGCCGGTAGGCAATGGTGTATATGAGATCTAACTAAATTCTGTAGCGTAGGTACTTGACTTTTTCGTATAATTATAATATATTGATTATTAGAACATGTTCTAGTCGAGATTCAATATTAAATTTAGTTAATAAAACTTTAGATAATAATTCTACTTCGGGCTTAGTATAACTATTAGTAAAAAATCGAATAATTTGTTTAGTTTTATGATAATTTCCGTCTCCACATATAAAAAAAGCTAATAGTGTAAGTAATTCTTCTATATTTAAGGGAATTTCTTTTATATATTTATTCTTTTGATTCTCAATATTCTTATGACTATTACAATTTAAATGATTAGGGGTGCGGAGTGCTCCGCACCCTCCGCTATCAGAGAATTTAACATAAAATAAATTATGATAATAGTGAAATAAAGGGGATACCTTAGAAGTTAAAGATATTCTTCCATATAATTTTGAAGATACTCCAGATTTTTCTTCACTATATCTAATCCCATTAGGACTCATATAATCACTAAAGATATCAGCTATATGAGTTGAGAGTTCTTTATACTTTTCAGAAAATGTTATTCTTAGTCTAGATTGAGTACCTAAACCCTTGCTAGATTTTTCTAAATGACCATCTCCTAACAATATTCCAATTAAAACTTGTTCAAGGTAACCAAGGGACGGCTTCCAATTGTCTGAAAATGGTCCTTATTCTTGATTTCTATTCAAGTGATCTTTCATCAAATTACGATGATTAAAGAGTAAATTAGATTTATCCTTTGTAGATCTTATATTAAAAAGTGTAGATTGTGTATTGACATTTCGCATTAAGCGAATAATTTGTAAGATTTTTATTATTTTCATCATACGTCGTATTAAACCCAACTCACGTAACCTTTTAATGGGCGAACAGCCCAACCCTTCCGAGCTCCTACTCCCGGAGGATAGGTTGAGTCGACATCGAGGTGCCAAACAGTCCGGACAATGTGTACTCTCGCGGACTATCAGCCTGTTCAAAATATGTTACCGTAATTTTTTTAATTATTACTTCTTTCCTTTTCAGTGCAGAGCACTCTGTGTAATAGACAATGCCTAATACATTAGAGTCCTATATTTATTAATAAATTTTTTAGGAGAAAGTTCAGACTATGTCATCATCTTTAATATAAATTTCTTGGGCAAATATTTTTTTTTTACTTAGCGGTACGATAATCATAAGGTAGTTTATACCTCATTTCGTTAACTAAATAAGGGTCAATCAAACTATATAAAGTCTTATAGCTACTATCCAAAATAACGATAACCTTCTTGTGTTTATTTGACCGTACTTCACAAAGCAAGTTAAACTTTCTACTTATTTGAGCGGAGAGATGTTCAACTTCTAGCTCCGTAAAACTCTGTGTGTTAAATACAACACTCTTATTTTTGGAATTTTTATTATAGTCCAGTTTTCCACCATCATCCATCCACCAGTATGCTAAACCTCGTGGAGTTAAATGATCAATTACAAGGTTTTCGCATATACCTTTTTGCTTTTGTTTTAGAAACAAATCTGCTAGAGGATTAAAGGCATCATGACTGAAAGTCTGAAAGCCCCAATTAACTATAGAATTACCCTTAGGACTTATTCTATTTTTTTCATGCGGCTCAGATAAAACCCATTCATCAAAAAGCTTATGAACGTGCAATGCGTATATTCTATTTCGATCACCCCATTCAAACTTAATTCTATAAGTCTTACCTCCGTTTTGAGATTGTTAACTAGCATCACCGAGCATCAAACCTATGGCAGCGTCCCATTGAACTTTACTTAATTCAAATAAGCTATTTTTATATTTTTTTACTTTATGACTATTAGGACCTAGTCCTATGATTTCGTGTGTTAGTTTTTTGTTTTTCATGGTTTTTAAATTTAGTGTTTTTAATTTATATTGTTAGCGCAGACTTACAAATACATAGGAGACTTACAGTTATTATTGCTAAAATCAAATTGGAGCAAAACCAGAATCGGTTTAATTTATCTTTATTGATTACAGCTACTTCGTTACTTCGTAACTACAAGTATCCTTTAATAGACTAAGCTTAAATTTTAATGATTTACATACTAAATACTTTAAACATTTAGCCTGTTTCGCACAAAAAGTTAAAGTTAAAGTGGTGTTGCCCAAAAATGTAGTAGCACTTAAATATTAAAGATGCCGGGCGCTCGTGGAAAGGTTATTGTTTACACTACTCACTTTCTAGTCGTTGAACGTTCTTACTTCAAATTTAAAATATTCTTTAAATGTGTAAAAATAAGCTTCGCTGCAAATATACTTTTATTTTATAAAGTAGTCCTTGCAATTCACCCGGTGTTTTAATCTATCTCGCAATAGAAGGGGACAACAATATTATCCCTAGCGTAACTTTTATCTATTGATCCCCGTCTATTCCATATTATAGCGAGGGGTCACTATGCCCTACTTACGTATCTGTGCGACTTATAGGTCTTTCAGTTAGGCATGCTTTCCGCCATTACGCTCTTTCCGCCGCCGTTTCACTGGCAGATTGATCCCCATTCAATTTCTAGCTCTACCTTTTTTTAATTAAAATTAAAAGAAAAACAAAAAAAAATTAATTTTTTTTTGAAAGATCAGTAAAATTAATTTTATTATCTTATTATTTTTTTTCCTTTGGCCATAAAAAAAAGGGAATAAGTTTTATTTATTAAATTTAGTTTTATTTTTATTATAATTATATTTAATTACTTTTTTTCACAAGCTAATCGATATGGAATTTAATCCTTACCCCATCTCTTTTGTGAGAGCGCTATTAGCAGTGCACAGCTCAAATCCTTAAGCTTCTATAATTATTTTTTTTATAAATAGAGTTTAAATAAAGTACTTCATATTAAGGGTCTTACCTTTCTAACTCTTTTTTTTTCGGCGACGTGGCTTAACTTCCATATTACTAAAAAGGAAAAAGTAGAAAGAGTAAAGCCGTCAGCATGAAAGTATTGAGCAGTGTTAATTTTTGTTATGAATTTAAAAATAATCGGATGTACTTTGCTACTCTATTAAAGACGACCGCCCCAGTCAAACTGTCAATTAGTCAATGCTCCCTCCGCCCCTTACGGGAGTAAGGTAAACATTAACCCAGTTCTAATCAGGAGGTATTCCATCTTTCGTCTATCGACATCCCTAATCACTATTGATCAGCCCTGTTGTAGATTAACGTGATAACTAACTACAGTAAAGCTGCATAGGGTCTGTTGAGGCCCCGTTATGTATTACTACTATAACATCCTCTAAGAACTGTACGTGCGACTTTTATCGCATACAGCTCAAGCCTTAAGTTATTAAATTAATTGTAAATAAGTAAATATATATTCTTTTTTTAATGCCGCCGCCCCCCGAGTAGAATTCATTTTAGATTTGATTTGTTTCATTAACTCTAAACCTTCTAAAGTTTTATGCGCTCCATTGTTTATTAATTCTACAATTTTTTTCCAGTCTAGATAGTCTAAATACTTTCTAGTTAACATAGGATGTTGATCCACAAACTGAATTCTCTTTTTAGTGTCTCTAAATATATATCTATTAACTGAAGCCCTGCTCCGCTGTGCGGAGCCCTCCGCTGCTCCGCTGCTCCGCTGCTCCGCAGTGAGGCAGGCCTGCTCCGCGCTCCGCGCTCCGCAGTGAGGCAGTGAATTTTTACATTCAAATATATCGTTAACAGTATACTTAGGTTTTAAGTACCCACCATAAAAGTATTTTTTAATAGCTAATAGTATAGCAACGTCGTGACTGCTTTGACCTATTTCGAGAGAAGAATCCACAACCGGAGAAGTATGACCATTTCTGTTATTTTCAGAAATATAATTATAAAACATACCTTCCCCGTCTAAAAAACTTTGCAACCACTGTGCTGTTAATTCGAAAGTAATTTCTCCATTTGTGTTTAATCCTAAAAAATTTTTACAGTGGTTATATTTATCTTCAAAGTCTCGTGATGTGTTCATTTTTGAACTAAAATATTTAACTTTTTTCAACCCTTCTGGGCTTAGATGTTCTTTATTAGTCATAATGAAAGCTATTTTTTTCCAATCACTAAAATTTAGATACTTAGATGTTAAACAAGGATAAGATTCAAAATGAGGGATTATTTTTTCTATTATTGAAGATAAAGAAGTGATATGATACTTTTTAGTATCTGTTTTTCTATTATCTATCACTACACTCCCACAACCAAAATATTCTTGTATTTCATAAAGTATTCCTTCTGAGTGTGTTTTTTGTGTAACTTTAAATTCTAATTTTACCTTAAATCCAGTTAAACCATATTCAGATTTTAAAATAGAACAATAAAAACCACCTTCTCCATCGGTTAAACCAGTCACTTGCCAAGGTTCTAACTTAGCATTTAGTCTGGGTTTAGTAAAGTCTCTATTTAAATTATTTAATGTTATTGAGTTATTTAAGTTTAAGTTTTTTATCATTATTTTTTTATATTTATTTCACTTTAATAATATAATGTTAGCAGTGCAGGGCTCAGACTTAAAAATACAATAGAGAAAATTTAACAATCTAAAAATAAATGGAAAAGTTAAAAATTTTACTTCACAGCCTTAATAATCGAAGCCAGCCTTGTTATTTTTTATAATATAATGTTATTTTTTAATTTAATTAATATTTAATATTCGGCCTACTCCCGTTAGGTTGGCGTAGATTTAGATTTCTACCTACCAGCGCTAAATTAAACATTTTTTTTTTTCTTAAGACCAATTCAAAGTTAGCATCCTTTCAGATTAGTTAATTATAACCTATCCTTATCATTACAACAAGGCTTTCGCTTTTTTGAATTTCCTCTACCCACTAATGGCTATTTAACTTCTAAGTTAAAACTCCACTAATTCAAATTAATGGTCATTATTGGGCTTACCTAGTTTTTATATTAATACTTTAATGAATCACTTAGGGCTTCACTATACGTACTATGATATTAGACCCATTAAGATAAATTCGGGAACATCTATCTACAATCAATAATACGCTTAATTACGTGAATTCACATTTCAGTTGACCTTATAATTCAAGTTCCTTAATAAATAGGCTTCATGCTTTAAAACTACTTATAACGCACGCTATTAGAACTCAGATAATGGATTATCTGGTGGGGTTTCACCACATTATTAACATAAACTTACCTAGTCGCAATTTTTTTTGTTTTACTCCGAGTTTCCTAACTTTCCCGTCCCCCCGGAGGCAGTGAGCATCTGCACTCACAATTCAATTTCACTGAGCGACTTGTAGAGACAGTGAGGCCATCGTTACATTATTGATACAAGACCACATTTAATGGCCAACTGATTTTGCTACCTTTGGATCCTCATAGTTAAGACCGCTATTAACCAGACATTCGATTAGTAACTCTCATTACCGCACTTATATTAATGGCATTGGGCAAATTTCAGAAACTATACTATGATATTAATCATTGCAGATTCTTATGTTTTAAGTAAACAGTCGGGGCCTCCGATTTTGTGCCACCACCTTAGATATTAACTTATAGCTAAGTTAAGTCAGAGTGGTCCTTCTTTTCGCCAAACTTATGAAGGGTTCTTGCCGAGTTCCTTAACAAGTCTTCGCTCTACGCCTTAGTATTCTCAACCTACGAACCAGTGACGGTTTAGGGTACGGTAGTCTAAACATTTTTTTCTAGGCCCTTTATTATAAATAATAAACATAGATTTTGAAGCCTTATTTTATAATTTTTTTTTGTAAGGACTTTCTGTTTAACACTCATCAGAAAAAACATTGGTTTTTTTCCTTAGAGGCCGCAATTACTCAAGGTTGTTTAACATTGCCAAGAAACCCTTTCGCATTCGACGAGAAGTATTATAACTTCTTTTTTCGTTACTCATGTCAGCATTCTCTCTTCAGTTACGTCAAAACAATGAAACACTGATTTTCACTCGTTCTGAATGTTCTACTACCTAGCTTTATTACAATAAATATCTAAATTTCTATGAGTTGTTAAGACCTCATGACTAAGGAACCGGTACAGGGAGACTGGCTCTGGCTAGCCGACCTGATGGGAGGCTAGCCAGGCTCAGTTTTATATATTGAAATAAAGCAGCACGATATCGGTTGATTACTTAGACCCGTTAAATTTTCGGTGCCACAATCTTGCCTTTTTTATATTGCTTAAGATATTAATCCTAAGAAATTTAAGTTTAGGGCTGATGCGTTGTTACTAAACGTTCATTAAAAGTAGCGACTACCCTTTTTTTTTTTATTCGAACTCTGCGTTTAGATTTTGCAATAATAAATCAAACCCCTTAATACCTATCACTCATTTTTCCTTAAAATTCAAGGGGGTTTTAAACGGTTAAGGTATAATAGAAGTGAGATATTAAATTTTTACTATGTATCCTGTGTAATAGGTCTATATATTGTGTTTTAGTTAAACGACGACGTTTTCCTTCTTTATTCATATTATAAGCTAATTCTACTATCTTTAACTTTTTTTTCTAATGTAAAAGGCTGCTCATCTTTGAGCATTATGCTAATTTTTTTAAATTTATTAAAATGTAAGGCCCGTTCCGAAAATAATGGATGGCTATCAATAAAAGGTATTAAAACCTCAATTATTTGACTTAAGCCCGTTACTGTAAAGACTAAGTCGTTTTTGGTTCCTTCATTTATTGTACCAATACCATTTAGGTTTTCTTGTATTCCTTCTAATAAAGATCGTTACATTCTATCACTAGTAATATTAAAGCCAGTTTTAATTAAACCATCCCCTTGAAAAGAGATAAAAAAACTACCGTCTCCATCAATTATCCCTGAGATGTTGTCATTAGAAATAGGTGTATTTACTGTTGAAATAGTGTTAGGAATTAATTTTTTATCTTTAATTTCGCTTACACCTAATAAAGAAAATAAATTATCTATTCGATCTTCTTTTCTATTTGTAGTGACATTCATAGATAAGGCCATTTTCAGTAATTACCTTCTTCCTTCTATTGTTCTTTTTTCTTTATGAATTAAAGCTGAAACTATTTCTGTTAATAGATTAAAAGCGTGTAATTTAGCACAAAAAACAGGATAATTTCGGAAATGAGGGATTATTATATTCTGAAGATCTTCAAGTCTATTTACTTCATATTCAGCAGTATAATTTTTATTATTAATTGTGATAGTACCACAGCTAAAATATGATTTTATGCTCTCTAATACATGTTTTGAATCTAAATCAGCAGTGATTGTAAATTTGGGTCTAAATTGAATACCAAAACGATGCTTAGTGCCGGTAGGCATGCCGGTAGGCATGCCGGTAGGCATGCCGGTAGGCATGCCGGTAGGCATGCCGGTAGGCATGCCGGTAGGCAGAGATAATATTATAGAGCTAAAAAAGGAACCGTCTGTTTGAGTTAAACCACTTATATATCCTGGAGACATTAAAAAATTTTGGTTCATTGTTTTTATTGTTGTTGTAGCATTTAGTATTAATTTGATTTTTTTTTATCTTTATAGAATAAGTTACTTTCACTATTTTTCTAAAGGTTAGGGGGCTAGCCTTCCTTAGTGACTAAGGTTTTTTTATTAAACAGGTCGAACCAACAACCTCCTAGATACTGATAAAATAAACGAAAGGATACAAAGATAATCTTATGTTAGCCGTTCCTTACTCGGCATACCTTATTAATCAACTATTTTCATAATTGAAAGACTCTGTCATAACTCTTTCTGCGTAGCGCGATGCCTTTCCAATATCACAAGTGACGCAGCGCTTCTCGCTAGCAGACTAGCTCTGCCTTTTAATCGTGATAATGAGAAAGCCCTTGGAAAAAGAGTTCTAGCATACTAGTCGTTGAAGAAGTTATATTAATCTTTCTTGCAGATCACCCATTGTTTCTATTTGTGTGCTAAGATAGAAAGGAATGTGTTTAATTTTACGTTAACAACGGTAAACACCTTTAGGGTATTCCTGCATATAACTTAGTTCTTTTTTTTAGTGGCCCGGTAGTCTTTTTGTTTCAGGCTCACTTTACAGCTGCATTCAATTTGCTACATCCTTAATTTCACTTAATAATCATTCGGGCAAATAAAAAATAAATAAAGTCAATTTAAAATAAAAACAAAAAATAAGTTTAATATGTCATCAAGGCCTAATTCATGAATATCTACTACCGGCATAAACGGGGGTTTATTTTATTTAAGTATTATGGTAATGCCTAATGGCACTAGATATTAAAAGCTAATTGGTAAATATGATGGTTAATTTGTATGAAGGTATCTTTTTATAATATATTTTATTTATCTGGGTCCAAAAGGAGAAGAACATATCTCATTATTAACTAAAGGCCTGCTCCGCGCTCCGCTGTGCGGAGCACTCCGCTGCTCCGCTGCTCCGCTGCTCCGCTGCTCCGCTGCTCCGCTGCTCCGCTGCTCCGCTGCTCCGCAGTGAGGCAGATCTACTTTTCTCCCTCTATTCATTCCTTTAGAAATAGCAATCATTTTTTCTTTTCCAGACATGGTCTTATATTCTTTAGCATCAGACATATTAATTAAAATTATCCAATCTTCAAAATCTAAATTTTTAGTAGTGTACAGAGGGTATTTTTTAAAAAAAGGTATAATTATTTCTTTATGTAAGATTTTAGAACTTATTTCATACCTAATAACTGAACTTAATCCGAGATTCTTACTTTTATTTAAGTAAGTTTTAGCTGATTCTAATCTTCCATCTAATGATAAAGGATAAATCTTACCTGCACCAAAAAATTTTTTCAATGCTATCAACAGCGGATAATCATGTAAATTTTGAGAGATAGAAAAAGAAATAGAACCACTTTTAAATTCACGATAGTAATAATTAAAATTTCCTTCACTATCAGTAAAAGATTGAACCCATTCTGGTTTTAAAGCTTCTGTTAATAAGATATTTTTATCTGAGTCTTGCTTAGAAAAAAAACTCCATTTATCTAAAAAGGAACGATTTATATTCATTTCAGAAGAGATTTTTTTAATCTCAATTATTCCTTCTGAGTTTAAATGATCTCCGTCTGATATTAATTTAATTATTTTTTTAAAGTCTAAATAATTTAATTGTTTAGACGATAATAATGGATACTTATCAAAATGAGGAACAATATACCTTTTTATATCATTAATACTACTTACTTTATATCTAGAAATATTATTATGAGAGGTAATAGAACCTATCTCATTAAAATAACTTTTTATTCCATAAAGTATGTTTTCTGAATTCTTATGCTGCTTTATTTCTACAGTTACAGTAATTGAATATCCTGTTTTCATTTTAATATTTTTATAAACTGATATGCTAAAACAACCTTCTCCATCAAAATAGCCAGTTATTCCATAAGGTAATAATTTAGGTATGTACATTTTTAATTTAATAATTTATTTCTAATAGACAAATACTTGATTTTAATAAAAAAGATTCATTTTATTTTTTATATTTTACGGCTCGATGGCACTTCTTTATTATTATACAATTTAAATATTTTTTTTTCTTTGCTTTATATTTATTTATTTTTTAGTCGGACTTTGTCTTTGTCTTAATATTTTTAAGAGTATACTGCGTAAAGTCTCTGAGGTAACAAAAGTACCTTCAAATTACTATTTTTAAAACTTCCTAAAAAAGGCATTCAATCTTTTTTTATTAGAAAGTTGGTTATTTAGTTCTTTGAATATAGCAGTTTTAAATCTATAAAAATAGATTAGGCCACCTCGTCCTATTAATTTTATAATTTATAGTGATAAATTTGGGGACGATTATAAGTTGACCTTAAATACGTGCTCTCGACTGTTTTCGTCTTGACTACCCAACTTCGCATGAGCAGTCTGAAAGTCTACCATCAATTTATGTTATTTCGAGTTTCACTTCCATTGGTAAGATTACTAGGCCCCCTCAAACTTAAGTCACAATAAATATTTATATTGCTTATTTTGGAACTGCCGTACTGTACCTTCATAAATTTTACGTAGACGTCATACTTAAATATGTTTCGTAGAATACCAGCTATCACCAGGTTAGGTTTGCATTTCACAACTTTCCACAGCTCTTCGGAGAATTTTGCAACATTCAACCGTACGATCCGTTATAAATCTGGCCATGGAAAGATCACCTGGCTTCGGGTCTAATAGAAGTAACTTATCCAACACTATTTATATTTAATAGATTATATTCTGATTTAAAAAATTTATATTTAATAATTCAGAACCTTAATACCGAATTTTTCGATAGGAAGATAAGATATTTTATATATAAATTAAAATAGAAAGATTTTTCCTCCCTTACCGGTAGGCAGGGATAGGAGGAGTTATCTAGAATATAATATTAATATATAAAGTCTATTTACTATAAATAATCCAGTCGCTTTCGCTAGGGCTTTTAACCTTGCTACTCCCATTAACTTGCTGACCCATTATGCAAAAGGTACGCCGTCATTCTTATTTCAAAAATTCCGACTGCTTATAGAGCTACTAATTCTTTCTAGAAGTTAACAACTTCTAATACTTTTCCTTTACAGTACTTTACGCTATCGCTAAATTTATAATACTTAGCCTTAGAGGATGGTTCCCCTATATTCCAACAAGTTTGCTCTCATCGTACTTTTTTTTATTTTTTTATTTCTTAAGAAATTTACAGGACTTATTCTCCTTCTTTGGTTCTTTTTCCTTATTTAAATCTAATACCTTTCCAGTCTGTTATAATTAATCCTTAAAATTTGTCTGATCTTTCCTCAACTCTAATTCATTTTAGGCTCAAAACTTTGAGGACGGAAGAAAAATATTAAATTAAGAGAACTAATCATTATAATTTTTTACGATAACTACCTTTGATTGGCTACTAGCAAACCCCTTAATTGAATTAAAAGGATGACATCTTAAACTTCTCTAGAGAGTAACGCTTAAATAATGGTAGGCTAGGCACTGATAAAATGATCTAAATACGATAAATATTCAATTTTTTTAAGTTTTTAAGGCTTATCCGATTTCACTCGCCATTACTTTCGGAGTCTCGGTTGATTTCCTTTCCTTTCCTTAATAAAATGATTTTCTTCAGGAAGTTAGGCATATTATATCTATAGAATATTCTATTAATGTCTCTTTTTCCTTTAAATGATTATAGTAAAATGAGATATAAAGAAATTATCCCAATCAATACATTTAAGAACATTTTTCTTAAATTCAAGGTTTTCCGTAGGATTGTCCTCTATTATAGAGGCATTTGGCTGGTAGCCTCCTTTTTTTATAAATTTGCTTTTAGTATCCTTAATAGCCCCTTTAAATTACTTTTTTTTAATTTGGTGTTATTTTCATATCGTCACCGATACTTTTATATATTTTTAAGTTTTCTTTTACTTTTTTATCTTAAATTTCTACCTTAATTATCCTTTGAAAAGACGGAATATCTATAAATTTAATCTTCTTTACTATAGTTGAAATTTTGCCTTTCGCTGGTTAAATTTTCCAATTTTCTAGCTTTTAAATTACTGGCCTTCTATTAAAAAATAGGATAAGTTTCTCTACCTTGACTGCCTCCATCGCATTGCAACCTCGCAAAACCAGCTATGGGACTTTTCTAGCATGCGGGAGCTAGAGGCTTAGAAAAAAGGCGTTCTAAAAACTTTTTAAGTGTTATTGATTGCTAATTAGACTAACGAAGCCTTCGTTGAAAAACGACTTTAATTTTTTTTTTAGAATTATTTTTTTTTTTAATTTTAGCATAAATAAAACATAATAAAAATTTATCACGTAAAAATTAAATCATTAATTTAATATAATTACCCATTCTTTCTTTTTTTTTTTCTGGTTTGCCGGTAGGCCATATTATCTTTTTTTTTAATATTAAGATCTAATCTTTAAAAATAGAAGGCATTCTCTATCATTTCCTTTTTTTTTTAACTTATAGTAGTCTTTTGAATTATATCAATTATTACTTTATACTAGAGAAAAGCTAAATTTTAGAAGAGAAGAAAAATGTTTGGTTTTTTTTTTTCACATAAAAAGAGTTTTTCTTTTCAGAAAAAGAAAAAATTAATGATATCTTAACTTAGCCCTCTTCTGGAATCGAACCAGAATTTATATTTTAGAAGAATACTGTTCTACCATTAAACTAAGAAGACTTAAAATTATTCAATCTAAAATAGTATTAATTTCCCTCAACTAAATAGTTAAGAAAAAATTGAACCGTCTAAACTTTACCATTAAATCATTCACTGCGGAGCCCTCGATTACTTTTAAGGGTGGGAGAAAGGGATCCGATTCCTGCTCTACCTAAATTTAGAGAGGGGCATGCCTCCTGGCCTCGTTGCGTACGGTGACTTAGTCTTACTAGAATAAGTCACCGGTACAAGTGCTAGCCCAACTAGCGCTAAAGAGAGCCAGGCGAGGAAGGTTTATCCTTGTGGTAAATAGCTAATTAAATTTAAATTACAATAGCAGCCAGTAGATGTAAGAGGAATACCTTTTAACTTTAGCAGAAAAATAAAAATATTATAATTATAAAAATATTTTTATTAACCTAGATTATTCTTTATATAAATAAAAAATATAAATTAAATGATTTACTAAAAGATTTAAAGATATTTAATTATTAGAGTATTACTACTAAGAGTTAAGAGGGAATTGAACCCTATAAATCAAATTTGCAATTCGATAACAGATACCTTCTGTAAACTTAACCCTAACTTTATAAAAAAAAATCTATAATTTTTATATTAAAAAAACTCCTTAATAAAAAAAAAATAAATAATTAAAAAGATCTGATTCCCTCCTAGCCATTTTCTTCCAATTATTTAAGATCCGATTCTGTTATTTACTATATCTATCCTAAAATGAATTAAAATAAAAGATCTTAATACGGGCTAGAATTGGGAGTAATCCGGGGCCTGAAGCATGAAGGGAGACTAGGAATTTTTCAATTTATATATTATTAAAAATAAAGATAAGAGTAAACCAACGAGTTAAAATTCTTTAAGTGAAAATATTAATTTTAATTAATTAGACTCAATTAATTATCCTGTCCTATTAATTAGACTCGGTTAGCAGGAAGCCAACGAAAAAACTAGAAATTTAAACTTAAGGAACTTTTAATAATTTTAGGCATTAAGAGGATTCGAACCTCTGTTTAAAGTATTAACAGTACCTCGCATAACCACTTTGCTATAACGCCTGAAAGTAAAGTAAAACAGCTAAGTTTAATCTCTTCTTAAGGTTTATTCATAAATCTAATTTTTTTTAATAATATAAATAAGCAAATAAAAAATTAAAATTTTATTTTAATATAAAACTAACCCTCATTAGACAATAGGGATACTAGAAGGACCTTTTTTCTACATAGTACTTATCTTTTTAAATTGATAGGACGGATCCCGTTACAAAAAATTAAAATTTAAACTCGAATATATAACTGCAACCGGTACGCTGACGGGAGGCAGGCCGGAAGAATAAAAAAAAGCACTAGCCCGAACTGATTACCGGCACTATAAACTATTTTGGTTTTGACCAGGAGGCTGGCTTGCCCTCTAAACCAAGGATAAGGTCTAGACAGCAAGGGAAGAAGAGAGTTGAAATTTAAGCGAAGACAATGCCGATTAAAAAAAAAGATGATAAAATTTTAAGGCTGGTAACTGTAATTATTCCGTATATTAGAAAGAGACTCCGATACCGGTAATTTAGGCACCATCTCAATAAGAAAATCAACTAGACGAAAAACATTAAACTAGCAACTTTTTTTTTTCAAGTCTATCATTATTTGATTATTACTTCTTTTATTAATATTAATAACAGAATCTGCTGATTAAAACTAAATACAGCTGACTGAATCCTCTACTTAATAATTAAAAACTTTATTTTAAAATGTTAAAACTATTTACAAATCAATCAATTAAAAATTTTCTTTCTATATGTAAAAAACTAATTTTATTTATTTTTACAATTTTTTACGCAATCGCCTTAATTATTATAATATTTTTTCTATTTAAAAAGTATAAAATGGGTGTAACTTACTATGAGAAAACTTAACTTCCATTATTAAAACAAGATATTTTTCTTTTAATTAAAGATAATAATTTTAACCATTTATCTTCAAAAAACTATTCTCATTCACTGGTTAATCAATTGTATTCTATCCACGAGATTGATAATTATCGAAGTTTCCTTCATTATAAAAATGGGTGTATGCGGAGTGCTCCGCACCCTCCGCAACCGGGAGGCGGGAGTGCTCCGCTGTCTACTCCGCAACCAGGCAGAGGCAGATATGTCTATCTAACACAAAATCTTAGAATCCAATCCGGAAGTAAACTCTAAATTTAGATCAAAAATACTTCATAATATGATAACAAGTCATTATGAAGGGCTAAAAGAATTCTTAAGGGATAGTTTAAAATCAACTCTTACTTTATCTATTATTTTAATAATTAGCCTACTTGGTTTAATGAGTCTGAATGGATATGAATTAATCTCTCCATTAATGGCTTAATTTTTATTTGTCGGAATAATATAATTTATTTCTTTAAAGTTGGGATAGAGGTCAACAACTTTTCTTTTAGCCTCTAATTAATAATTAAAAACAAAACAAAAATTAAAAGGGCTACTCCGCGCTCCGCAGTGAGGCACAGTTATTTGTGAACAGTTTATGAGTATATTAAATGTTTATTTATTAAAGGAAAGTTCTTTATTCTCTTGTACCATTCTGCGTAGCCCTATCTTCTTAGATACATCTGTGTTATATTTATTTTTTGGAACTTCTTTACTATCTAAAGGTAAAAATAATATTAGAAAAATATTAAATGATGGCAGACGAAGTCAGGGACAGATAAATTTCTCTTATTCTAAATATAATTATTCTACATCTATAAATGTTAATAGTATGGCGAGATAATTAGTTCGTAAGGATTTTTTAAGTAATGGTTCAAGTTTTAATTTGGAAGTTAAAGATATAATAAAAAAGGTTATGAATAATGATATTAAATCTCGTTTAAATGGACAATATCAATTAGAAAAGTTATGTCTTTTAAATGAAGAGCTTTTCTTTAAAAAATTAATTTTCTTTTACTTAATAGTGAGTGCCTAAATTTCTTCAATATCTAATCTAGACTAGTCATTACCTTAATGCCCTAGGCAGAAGAATGTTAATAGCCAAAGGCCTAATTAGATAAGAACAGTAGAGATGGTTATATTAAGTATCAAGTATTATTTTATAGTGACTCATTTAGACCTTTTAATTTAGTTTCTACATTAACAACTTCAATATTTAAACTTTTCCAATCTACTGTAAATATGTCTTTATTAGTTAATACATTATCACCTTTAGCTAATTTCGCATAATCTTCATAAATTAATTTAGCAGCAATTACCCCACTAGCTTTTCTATTTAATTCTTTGGTTACAGCATCTTCATAACAATATAATTTAGGTCTAACGAATACACCATTAATAAATTTATGTTCTAATTTCCATTTACCTAATTATTTTCCTATTAAATTATCAGGTAGAGGCTTGCTTACAATTAAACTATCTGTATTACTGGCAATAACTAAATTACCAGAAATATTTTTTAAAGGATTTATGCTTGTTCTAGCATAACTAGAAATCATAGCAGAGATTTGTACCGCTGAAGGTATTCCCCGTTGTTTAGCAAAAGTATTATTTGTGTGAAAATTTCCCTCGTTATTATCACCAGTATACGCAGTACGTGCATAAAGTTGTCTTAATCTTTCATTTAATTTTGGTCCATATTTAATAAGACATATACTGTCGGATATTGCACTAAGATAAGAATAATGATATGTGCTAACAACTCCTTCTACTTGGTCTTTTCTTAATAATTTAATATTATATTTATAATCCTCCCGTTAGGGCTTGACCAAATTTACCGTATGTAGAATTAAGAGTTAATTTAGCAATAGATTTTTGTACATTATCAATAGCAGAAGATTTTATATCATATAACGTGTCCACAAAATTACCGAATAAATCTCCTTCCTCACAAGCATCAGGAAAGTTAACACCACATAATATTTCAGCTTTATAACCATATTCTAATCCTTGTCTTAAATCTTCTGTAGAAATATATTCATAGAAGGATTCTCTAGGACAAGAAACAGATCCATCTTCATTACGTTTCTGAATAAATAAATTAGGTAATATGTCTTCAGTTGGTGCTGTAATTTTAGCGAATACGAATCCTAAAGTATAGTAATTTAAATCTGTATTATTACTAAATACAGGCTGACCAGTAGCCATTCTTTTTTTCATAGCATTAGGATATTGAGAATTCATATCATAATGTAATCCTTCACTAACAAATCTATCATTACCAGTAACAAATATATCACTATTCCCACCAAAGTAAGCTTGTCTAATAAATGATTCTAAAGGTCCTTTGATTATTTTTATAAATTTTTTACTATTCAAAACCGGATTATAAAACCAGTAACCAAACATAGCTAAAGAGAAACTAGGTAATGTACTAAATTTAGTTATATTAAGGTTATATTCTTTATAATAATGATCATTCACTTTATTCATAGCTTCTAATAATCCTAATACATCTTTGTCTAAATATTCTAAACATTTTTCTTTAAGATTTATATCATCTGGTATTAAGGCATACTCCGCATTTGTGTCTTCATTTATTTTATGATCATCTAAATAATATTTAATTTGTGGTTTAGTGCCTCACTGCGGAGCTGCGGAGCTGCGGAGCTGCGGAGCAGGCAGTCCTATGTAATTTAAATTATTTTGATTTACAAATTTATGTGGAAACATACCTTTAATTATTTTACAATCAAAGCTTTTTAATAATTTATCTAGTGAAGTAGGTACTATTTTAATACTATCCATTAATTTTATATTTAATTTTCTACCTTTATCAGAAATTCTAATAGAAAGAATATCATTTTCTCTCCATTTAGCTTTTAGATCATAACCAGCAGAAGCTAAGCTTTTAAGTAGAAATACTGAATCAAATCTACCCAAATTATGTGCATATAATGTATGTCCATTTCTAGCTTTTTTATCTTCAGCAATATAGTTAAATAATTCTTCAAACATTTTATGTATAATGTCTTCACCGGAGTTTAACCCTTTATCTTTATCATTATAATATAATGCTTTATAACCATCACTTAATGCACATCCACCAGCATAAACTGTAAACTTACCTAATCCATCTTGTTCGGATCCATATGTTTCTAGATCCAGAGAACCAATTTTAGTGTCTTGAACTTTATCAGCGTATGCCATTAGCATATCTGGAAAATTATATATTCTTTCCCAGTAGTTTACTACACCATTATCAATATGAAATTTATATTCTCCAATAGTTCTAATAAATTTATTTTCATCTACCTTTTCATCGATCCATTTAGGATATTGATATTTACTGCTATTCCAGAATTCTAAAGTATATTTCCATGAATCTTTATCCCCTAAACAAACTAGTCTTTTTTCCCTGGTACTATATCAATTACGTAATATAATGTTTCCTTTTCTATGTTCTCTTGTATGTCAGCCACTGACTGCGGGATTTATCCTTCCACAGCTCTGCACTTATTATTTTTGTAAACAGACATTTTAAAATTTTCATTTTCACTATTTATTACTTCACTGAATTCGGACTCCAGATCGTCTCATTTAAATCTATATGGTTGTAACTTAGTAATACTATTAAATTGAGGAAATTCATTTAAATAATTTTGTATTTGATCTATTTTCATAAATCTAACAATTTTATCTAATTTGCTTTGATTATCTAATTTTAAATTAGCTTCCTCACGTAAAACTTCCTCAACTTTTTTATTTCTGTTTACAGGTCCAACTAATTTAGAGTATTCATCTTCAGATAACCATTGTCTCCAATAGAAACTTACAAAACATTCCTCAGCCTCCAATCGATATTCATTGTGTGCTCGTGTTAAAGCATTAAGAATGTTATCGGCAATAAGTGATACATTAGTACTTCCAGTAATAATTATAGATTTCATAGGCGAAGTACCAGTAATAGATCCATTTTTAATATATTGTAAATTAATTAAGACAGCATACAGTTTGTCACTATCTAATACAATCATTATTTTATCTTTAATTCTAGATATTAATATTTTCTTATTTAATAATTCAAGGCCGGTAGGCGGCCGGTAGGCGGCCGGTAGGCGGCCGGTAGGCGGCCGGTAGGCGGCCGGTAGGCAGGCCTGCTCCGCGCTCCGCAGGGAGGCATGATACTCATCCGATCTGATTAACCAATATTCAAAGAAAAGAGCGAAAAGTTCATCAAATCTATTAATTGGGATTGTTTGTGCGAAAAAAATACTTCTTACACTGTCATTTTTCATTCTTACCTTAAATAATATAATTAAGAAATCATCCCGGTTTTCTGTTTTTAGTTTTTCATTAAAAAATGCACTTAAAACTAATTAAGATCGGGAGGCCTTAATGAGAGATAGGCTAGTCGTTAGCTACACTAGTATTCACTCCTTATTTTTTAAAGGAGTGGTAGGAGCCAGACTAAGGTTAAATTTATTAGAGTTAATAAAAAATATCTCGGGGGTTAAACATAAATAAAAAATTAAATTAAGTTTAGTTTAATAGGGCTAATTGTTTAATAATTTTTTTATAGGATTTTTTTAGTCTTATTGTGTTAGTCAGCTTAGCATTTATCTCCCTCTGCTGGTAGGCAATTACTAACGGTAAACTGGGCTAGGACTGGAAAAAGGAGAAGCAAGGTAGTCCTTAATCGTAAGTATTTAAAACTAAAACTAAGCTTGAAAGATAAATAATAAATAATCTAATTTCACTCAGTAAAGAAGTTTCAAGTAAGACAGGTGCAAAAACTAAGAATAATAATGTCAATAAGCCTAAAGCAATATATAATGAATACGTAGTTACTACTCCAGTATCTAATTTAGAAACATTTAATCCTGTGTTATAAAAAATTGTAGACAAGCCATGCGGTCCTACCAGTTCAATTACTCCTTTATCTAATATCTTAGAAATAGTATAACCTAGTTTAAGTCCTCCTGATATAAAATATTTATTATATAAAACATCAAATAAAAACTTACTATTTAAAAAAGTATACATTTTTCGTCCAATAGTTGTATCACTTAAACTAATTAGAAATTCTGGAGTTTTATGATATAAAAAGAGTCCTATTATAGCTCCTAACAATGATAAAATAGCTGGTAACAATTTAATAAACATCGGTAAACTAAATTCTGCCTCTATTAAAGTAATATGATTAGGGTGAATAAAAACACCATTATTTAGGAAATCTGAACCAACCCCAATAAATAAATCTGAAGAGACAAAACCAAAAAAAATACTAAATATAGCCAATATCGTTAAAGGAATTATAACACTTAACGTAGCCTCGTGACTATTTAAATAATCAGTACGTTTAGCATTTGGATAAGTTAGAAAAGTTAATGATATTAATCTAAAAGAGTAAAAGGCTGTTAAACCGGCAGTTAAACTACCTAATATATATGCAAAGTAACCGCTAAAGCTATATTGAGCATAGCCTAGTTCTATAATTAAATCTTTAGAATAGAATCCGGTTAACCATGGAGTAGCTAATAATGACAAACTACCTATTAACATTATTGTATAAGTAAAAGGTAAAAAGTTAATTAAACCTCCTAACCGTCTAATATCTTGTTGATCTGCCATGCTGTGTATCACAGAACCTGCTGAAAGGAATAATAAAGCTTTAAAGACACCAAATTTTCTTAAAAATCTCTATCATCAAGGCCGGTAGGCTGATCTAAAAAATAAAAAAGTATTTGTAAATAGGTAAATTATAAGAGCGAAAAAGCTCTCAAGGCTCTCTCGTTTCACTTAGATATGTACACTTTTAACTCCTCCCTCCCTTTGGCGCTTTGGTGGCTCCGCCTCCCACAGGGAGCGGAGAAGGAGAGCAAGAAGCAAGGTACTTTTTACCTATAAACTTGTAATTATACGGTTTTAATTCCAAATTTCCGTGATTAAAATCAACAGCTTCAGGAATTATAGACACTAAATGAGGCTTAGTTATTAATATACACTTATCATGAATGATTTGACCGCTATCTATCCAGTTATTTCTAGATATAGTTCCTAATTGAATGTTCATATGAAGTCTGTCAGACAAAAGACGTGCACATTCTCTTTTACTACTACAGAAAGTAGCCAGATCAGTTTCAATATCTATAAGAATCACAGGGGACTTGGCATTAATGGAATAACTAGGATTTTTAGCTAAATAAAACTCTCCTAATTCAGAAGAATATATTAAATTTTTATTTATATAAGTTGCCATATTATCTGCCTTAATTTTTAGATTTCGAGTATCTAAATTTAAAGATAAATTAGGGTTAAGATATCTAAAGATAGCTGGAGCTGTGGGTTTTTGAGCAACCACTGTCTGCTTATCTAATTTATATCAAAATATATGACCTGACTCAAGCTTAATAAATGGAGCATTGTGTTACTCTAAATTCATTCTAATTTTTTTTTTAGAGTCATATTTATATTTCGGTTTTCCCTCAGCTTCTATTCCTTCTGGATAAACTCTAAGTGATAAGCCTAGAGATTTAGACCAAACGGTACTTTCACGATTAAAATGATACTTTAGACCTGACAGACTTAAGCCTAATAATGAAGCTAAGCCATTCATAGACACAGAAGAAGCCAATATGTTCTGATCCTCATCAGCTGCTCTAAATTTTGGAAAAGAGTGTAAATCGATAAACCTGTTTGTATTTATATTGTCACTATTTACAGTGGTTTCTGTTAACGAGGTACTGTCCCATTTCAAAAAATTAAAAATTACCTGATAAGAGCTTTTCTTATTTCCATTTAGTTCAGGTTTATAATGAAGGATGTAAGCCTGCTCTAAAACTCGAGGCATAAATTGAGTTAGTGCTCCGCAGCCACTAGTATCTGAAATTCACCTTTAGTTAAAACATAATTAGGGTTAAGGGATAGAAACAAACGATAAAAATTAGGCGTGATAACTAAAGGGCCCCAAGAAAAAGAATTAATTCCACCGTTTAAGATTGCAAACCTATGAAGTTTGTGCATAGTCCTGTGTTCATTAAAAGAATTAAGGTGATCTGTGAGCCTACGTTTAAAATTCATAGCGGAACCTATCGCTATTTTTCCTGACTCGTGACGAAAAATATAAATACCTGATTCATTAAAATTATTAGCAGTAGTAGAATCCGTAAAAAAAGGATAATCCTTAACCTTTAAGGGTAGATTACATTCAAATTCACTGTAAATATTTCCCTTTTTTATCTTACTTACTACTAACAAAGGTAACTGATAATTCTCTCGTATAAATTGAGAAACTTTAGTCTGACCTATCCTTTCTTCAGTGTCTTTCCAAAGGGCTGAACTCAGAGCATTTATCATAGAAATAAGAGTGTTTGAGGCTAATCCTCCCTGCCTGGATAATAAAATCTTAGGCTCTATGCCATCTGTCGTACGTAGGCTCGAAATAAAATGATTTACAACTATTTCACCTAAATCAGGCTTATTATTTTTATTAAGAATCATATCAGAAAACTGTCTATAACTTACTAATTTTTCTTCCTTATTAATCTTGTATGGTTTAAGGAGGATAGAGACTCTAATGAAATTTAGTAGACTATGTTATATTAAAAAGAAGTTTTTTAATCAGGCCGTATAGTCGTTGAAGTTAAATGTGTACTTGCTGGTAAATTAGAAGTATTTATATGAAATAATTTTATAATAGAAGTTTCACTTTGGATAAAGTACCTATTAATTAATAATTTTCCAGACATTTAGACCCGTTTTCTTCTTTCTTCTATCAATTAGATCAGAAAAAAGGCTCTCTCCCTTCCACCTTACATTTCTGTTAAAGTGGTGGTCTTATTAAGAAAGCATGGTTTATTACATGAAACAAACTTACATCATATTTACTTAATCCTACAGCTAATACCATATCAATAAAACTTTTACTTTCATAAAAGTTTGGAATATATCTTCATTAAAATATAATAGTTAAACTCTTCGCTTTTCCAAATCAAAGTAGAAAGAAGTAGAAAGAAGTAGCATTAACTAGCAGTCAGCCTACTATATTAAATTAATAATTAATAAAGAGAATTTTTTTATATTTAAAGTATTACGTATATTCTCTGAGGTTATAAAGTTTCCTGCTTATTATCCATTTAAATTTCTAAGATTGTTACCTTTTTTTAAGTACTTAAAACTTTAGGAACTCCCAGCATAAAGTTATATTTTTATAGGTCATATGGTATAACTTAATTATTTTCATTAGTAATTTTTCTAGGCAGCCGGTAGGCAGCCGGTAGGCAGAGAACAACATTATATAATTCTTATTTTCTATAGTTACATTTAAAGGGTTATTTTTATCTAATCTTAAACGTATTTTTTCCTTATCTACCTTTAAGGCTCTAACCATAATTCGTATACCTTTAAATTCCATTAATAAATTTTTAGTATTCCAAGGCCGGAGGCAATAACAATAAACATGTTTTTTATTAGCTCCTAATACGTGATTAGCTTTTACTGCCTCAGATAATATACGACCTTTTAAACCCTTACTAATTTTTAATTTTATATTCTTTGAAACTTTAGAACCAAATCTATAATAATTAGAACCTGTAAAGTAAAATATCTTGAGTATTATAAGATGGTTTAAGTAATTTATACCAATAATTTTTTCTTTCTGATAAATCTTGTTTAGGTATATTCTCATTAAAACTTTCTAGTATATAAAAAGAAAAATTTGTAGTGCTATATTTAAATATAGCTCCACAAATACCCATTTTATTTTTATTTGTATTAATGTAACTAGGGGATAAATATTTACTTAATCTGTGATATAAGTTAACAGTTTTCCAACATAACTTCGATTATTTATATTATTAATCCAAAGATATATACCAGGTATTTTATAATAATTGTTTTTTATAATAGATTTACTATTGTAACTAAAATCATTATATTTCTCTTTATAATTAATAGTTGATTGCTCCGCAGCTCCGCAGCTCCGCAGCTCCGCAGCTCCGCAGCTCCGCAGCTCCGCAGCTCCGCAGCTCCGCAGTAAATTTATCTTTTTTTAAATATAAATTATTTTCTGCCTCCGCGCGCGGAGCGATAAACTGTTTATGAGGAGAAAGCGTTGAATGAGATAAAAATCTAATGAATACTATAGATTCTAAAAATATTGTAATATGTTTTTCATAATTATAATTTTTTAAAAAATATAAATAAATGAGAATTAAGATTATGCCACGTATTAAACCTAATTGACTTATAGTACTAAACGCAATAATTCTTTTAATATCATTTTGAACTAAGCCACATGTTGCCGCTACAAACGCTGTTATTGAACCTATTAAAGTTATTACTAACAAAGCAGTAGGACTAAATTCTAATATAGGACTAGATCTCACTAAAAGATATAATCCAGCAGTAACTAGAGTAGCAGCATGAATTAAAGCAGAAACAGGAGTAGGACCTTCCATACTTCCAGGTAACCAAGAATGTAGAGGTATTTGTGCACTCTTAGCCATAGCTCCAATAAGTAATAATAGTCCAATAATTGTAATAGCTGTTTCATTCATAAGAGGAGCTAAATTAAACACAGTAGCATAATCTAAAGATCCAAATAAAGCAAAAATTGCAAAAAATCCAATACTTAATCCCATATCACCAACTCTATTCATAGTAAAGGCTAGCATTGCAGCTTTATTTGCTTGAATTCTAGTCCACCAGAAGTTAATTAAAAGATAAGAAGCTACTCCAATTCCTTCCCAACCTACAAAAAGTACAAAGAAGTTCGCTCCTGAAACTAAAATTAACATAAAGAAAGTGAATAGTGATAAATAAGAGAAAAATCTTTGATTGTGAGGATCTTCACCCATATAGTTAACTGAAAATAAGTGAATTAAAGTAGAAATATACAAGACAGGGATAAACATTGACACTGTTAAAGAATCAAATAAAAATTCCCATGAAACAGACATATTTTCAGAGTCAATCCAACTAAATAATTGAATTGTAACAGGAGAGCCCGAGATACCTACTTCATAAAAAGCGATAGAAGCAAGTACCGATGCTAAAAATAAACATGATATTGTGATAACATGTGCTCCAGTAACTCCCACTTTTCGACCCATAATTCCTGATACAATAGATCCTAATAAAGGTAATACTAATATTGATAGATACATTATGTTCTTAGTGAAATATTTCCTCTTACAAAAATTTATTTATTATGTCAGTGCGGAGTGCTCCGCACTGCGGAGCAGTAAATTTAATAAAATAAAAAGAGAACTACTCCTTTCACTGTTTTTTTTTTCCTTAATATAAGTTTACATCAACGTTTTTTTTTATATAGAGGATTAAGGAATCCTATTTCGCCCAGGATTTTAAAAAATTAAAAACTTTAACCATATAGAAAAAGGATAATAAATAAACAACGTAATTAAACTATAAAATAATAAATAATATCGGTACTATATTTTCATCTTCATTCAAAATTAATTTATAAAATCGTAAAACCAAAAACTGAAAAAAGAAATAAAAGAATTATTTTAATAGATCTTATCTTTATATAATTATTTTTTCTTTATATAATTATTTTTTAAAGATCCTATTCTTCTCAACATCTTAGGCTTTTTATATCTAATTATATTAATTTTATAAAAATGTATTACATATAGTCTCTGAGATATTTTTACTGTATCAGCAGATTACTTTAATAGTCTAAATTTTAAACTTTTATAATAAAAAGCTTTCATTATAAATTTGAACTTTTCTACACACTAAAAATAAAAAAAATTTTTTTAACAATGTAGTTCAATTTAAATTAAAGAGTTCCAGCTTATAGTAATATGCGTAACTTTTAAAGTTAAGGACCAAGAGTTTTACTATTTCTAATCATAAAATAAGTTAGTTTTGCAATGCCGTTATTAGTTGCTCTTATGGTATAGTTTATAATAGAATGATTCAGTAAAATGAGGTTACACAAGGGTTCTAAAAATAGGCATTGATTTAGCTTTAATGTAAAGTTTATACTTATTTCCATGTTTATGTATACTTGTATCTAAATTAAACTTAGCACTTAAAATTTTGTAGAATTATATGTTCTTCAATTGAATAGGATAAGGTATTTAAATAAAATCCACTTTCTGATAAACTACCATCATCCATACTCCAGAAAGCTAAAGAACGAGGACTTATCCAATCAATGATATCATCAGGAATAGTTTTCTTCCTGTTTACAATAATGCCGGTAGGCCGAAATCAAAGATCGGATTAAGAGATAATAAAATCTAGTGTATAAGTGTAAATAAAAAGAACCGTCTCGTGCCTGTCTTAAAATTGGATAATGTGTACAAAGTGGAACTAATTTTTGGATTATAAATAATACATAAGGTAAATGAACAAAACCTTGATTAAATTGGATCATAGCATTCCCATTTGTGCTTTTCTTTGTAATATGTGCATCGCCTAAGATTATTCCTATAATTATTTACCGTTGTTCTTGTGTAAGAAAAATACTATTTAAAACTGTTTGAGACAATCTAAATCCTATAATAGAACCTTGCCATCGCTCATAAACTACTATTGATTTACACATAGAATTAATTTCTATTTTTTGTAAAGTATTAGAACCTATTTTTATAGTTCGAGATTTGAGATAAATGTACTGATTCTCTCTATTTTTTTTAGACATTCCCGACCAAGTAGCAAAAGATCTAATATTATTAGTACTGTTATGTAAATAACAGCTTAAATTTTTAACGTTATTAAACAGTTTCTGCCTTTTGTTCATATGATTTATTTTAGGGACAGGAATCATAATAAAATATCGAACTATTTGAATAAAGAAATATAAGCTCTGGCTCCACTCATGACACTTATTAATAATACTAAATAATTTATAATTAAAAATTGTAACTTTCAATCTGTAGTAAGCTACTAGAATGCTTAAACCAATTACGGACTCAGCTCCTGCAATAGCGATAATATATATTGCAAACGTTTGACCAATGTTATCATCAAAGCTAAAACTAGATATTAAAATTAATAAAGTACTTTTCAATAATCTTAAAATTTAAGTTCTCAGATATTCTTGAAAACGGACTATCTCTTATTCCTAAGTCATCTTTGCTCTTAAGAACTAAATATATATAATCTAAAAAAAGGTAAATAAATAACATTAAGATACTTTTCCTTTGTAAATATAAATATATTTTTTTTTTAAGTTTTAAAATTAGGACCTCACGTATAGTCTCTAAGATATTATACCACGGTTAATTATTTATATCTCCGAAATTTTCCAGGCCAGTTACGACCTAGCCCCAAGCCCTAACTTTCACTAATACATACCCTTTTTTATAAAAAATAAGGGGAGAGCTGAGAGAAGCCGGAGGACTAAATTAGGATAGATTAAAATGGATAAATTTTAACATTATAGTGAGATTTCTCATTAACTATTACTAGTTAAGGCTGTTACCACTTTACAGCTACTTTTTGTTAATTATTTAATAAGTAAACCTTTTTTTTTTAGTTCTCTTAATTTTTTTAATTAAAATTTTCTACCGGTGTTCATACCCTCCGCTATTGATAGAATTTTAGTTAAGCCGATAGGGTTTAAATGTTCCTTTTTAAGATAAAGATCATATCCTTCACTCTAAGTAGTCTAATTTTTTAACTCCTTGTAAAGGGTATTTGTTTAAGAGATCTATTATATATAATATACTTTCCTTCTTTGTAAAGGCTAAAGTAGATACACTTCTACCAGGAGAGGGTTTAATTATTATTCCTACCCCTAAAAATTTTAGGATAGCTTCTAATACTATTAAACTTAGGTCATCTGGATAAATTCTCTCCCTCTGGGGCTTGAGGTATTATATTAAACCCTAGATCCCCTTTAGACTTTTTATATTTACTTAAACTAAAGGAACCATCAGTATTAATGAAACCTGAGAACCAAGCTTCTGTCATTAAATTTAAAGAAGGAGCATAACTTGGTTAATAATAGGTTGAACATTAGAATATTCTTTGGATAGATTTTTATTTAGACCCTTTTTAAACGCAGCTTTAATAGAGATTATTTTATGCAACTCAGTTAAATGATCCCCTGTTTGAATTATATCTAGAACATTGCTCCATAAGTTAAAATATACTAATTTATAAGTCATTAAGGGATAATTTTTAAAATGTTCTTTAATAATTAAACCATTATGCAAGCCAACTACATTATATAAATAAATATCTTTAAAAGTTGTTATAAATCCTATGTCCCCAAAAAATGATTTCATGTTCATAAGCATTTTATGATTTTCTGGTGACTTAGCTGCAACCATAACATACTTAGGTACTACGAGTAACCTTGATTTCGTTTTTACAAGGCTAATAGAAAAAGAACCATCCCCGTCTGTTAAACCAGTTATTTGCCAAGGAAGCATCACTTCTGATGTTATCAATTTACATTTTTCGCTTGATGTTAAGCTAGTATCTGATAAAGGGGATTTAGTGCTATATAAGGAAGACTGGTAACCGTTTAGCCTTAAGGATAAAATTTTTATCTCATATAATAAAAACAAAGTGAGATCCAAATAGGGACGAGAGACTTTACCTATGTTCCTATTTATAACAATGGATGATACTGAAGAAGAGAAATTATTCCTTTTCGTTAAACTCAACTTTCCCTTAAGATATAAAAAATAAAAATTAAAATCTAAAATTAAAAGATATAAAACCGCTAAAATAAATAATTAAAAAAAAATAACTTATAAAATAAAAAGCGTGTTCACCATAATAATAAGGCAAATAAAAACTAAAGTAGCTAGTAACAGCTAAAAGCATTATTTCTATAGAAATTATCAAAAGTATAAGATTTTTTCTATTTAAAATAAAACCTAATATACCTATTAAAAATAAGAATAATGACAGATTCATAATAATTTGTTTTTATATCCTTAGGGTTCCTTTAATAATTAAAAAGATTAATTATTCAAACCAGTAGGCGATGGACTCAAAACTTAAATAAGAATATTGAGAGCTTTAAGACTATGGCCGGCTAACAACTGTTAAATCTTTTTTTTTCAACTTTTTTAACTGGATATCCTCGACAACATCACTACCATTTAGTCGCTTAAGTAAAGTAGAGTAAGAACTTATTTCAGACCTCTTAACTTTGTGCCTATGGCTCCGCCTTAATTAGCTTGCGGGAGGGCAGGCTCATCGTAAAAGATAAAAGAGACTAGTGATGTCAAAGGAAGTAAAACGGGGTGCGTGGGCGGCAGAATAAAGCTATACCTAGTCGCCCTCCTAGGAAGTGAGAAAAGAAGGGAGACGCACGGAACTAGCGCTGAAAAACCGGTCTAAGGATAAACAATTATTAATTTTTCGGTATTTTTAACATTAAACTTTTTTTTCGAGCCCTTCCAGATTCGAACTGGGACCACCCTAATTGACAATTAGGTACTCTACCTTTTAAGCTAAGAGCCCATAAATATTTATATATTAAACTATCAAGGCCTGCTCCGCGCTCCGCGCTCCGCAGGGGGGCGTAAAACCAAGATTAGTAAAAAATATTTTAAGTAAAAATAATAATAAATTAAAATCGTTGAAACTAGGCTACCAATAAAAAGAGTGCGGAGCACTATTCTATCAAGGATAGATAGGCGACGATTCCTCCATTCTTAGACCCTTAATACTTAAATCTAAAAGGGCTAGGCGGTGGAGCAAGAAACTAATTCTTATAGCTAGTCTAGCAGAGGAATAAGTAATTAAAGAGTTAATGAGTAATTATTTTAACTATCCTTTTATTAAGCTCTTATTTCTAAACTCTGGACACTACCTTAAAAAAAAATTTTTTTTTAACGCGGGTAAGTAGAAATCCATAGAGAGATCACCGCAAAATTAAACTAAACTGAAAACACCACTTAACTTTAATCTTAAGAACTCACTATAACTATCCTACTTTTTAATATAAAATTTTTATTACAGTTTTAGGATAATTAGACAAATTAAGAGAGTTAGTCTTTCTCCCTTAAATTTACCTTTTGCTGCGAAACGTAAATTCTTAAACAGGCTAATTAGTTAGTGAAAACTTAAGATAACTAATCCCTATTTCAAAAAATTTATTTTAAGAATAAAAGCAGATAAAGAATCAATGGCTCTTTTCGCTTAATAAGGTTACCTTATTAGCTAGGCAACCTCTTTGCTAAATACTACAGCTTAGTCAGAATTAATGAATTAAGTAGATTGTAGCTTATTTAATTAAACTATATTTAGACTAATAAGATTAAATATTTCAAGGACGGGAGGCTGCCTAACGGCAGAAAGTCAAATTTAGATAATTAACTTAATTAATGAGTTCAAGCAATTTAAAAGTATAATAAATTATATAATCTAAAATCTCTCACTTACACCTAGCAAGTAGGCAGGGGAAACCTATTTTTCCATGAATATAATAACTATAAAATTGCTGAACCGAGAGGAAGAATACGCCAATAACAATAATACTAGTGTGCTAGGCGGCGGAGTGCTCCGCACCCTGCGGAGCCCTGCGGAGCCCTGCGGAGCCCTGCGGAGCCCTCCGCAACCAGGCAGAGGCATAAATTTTCATTTATTCAATAGATTTCGATTTAACTATTTATTTTTATCAAGGCAGAAAACTAAGAACTGATATTTTTACATGTTATTTAAATAGTTGTCTTTTAATATTTTTTTTTTAATTAAAATTTAAATTCCAAGCCGTTAGTCAAACTGTTAAAATCATCCTTTTTTTTTAATTATTAATATTATTTCATTTTTTTATATTTTTAATATAATTAAACCAATTATTTTCTGACTCCAGTGTAAATTATCTTTCTAGTTAGCCTCCAGCTTACCAATACTCAAGTCTAGCCTGCCCAATCATAATACTCTAATCTTGACTAGAGTATCATTAAACTAAATGTATAAGGAGAAATCTTGACTATCGCTCTCGAAGTAATAGAGAGATAGACTGGTAACTAACAAAGTTAAAGTGCCAGAAAATAAACCGTTCTAGCCATAAACGATAGTTGCGGCTAGGCTAATTAGGATAAAACAGCCTTATTTATTGTCTTCATAACTCTGGCTCCACTATATCACTAGGTTGATAAATTGTTTAGCTAGAAAGAGGGCGAAGTTAGATAGCGAGTAAACCAAGGAGGTACTAAAGCTAGGGCTCGAGGAATTAGATACCTAAAACTTTTATCCTTTCTCCAAACCTCCAACAGCGTGGCTCATCCCCTCGTCTACCTAATTAAGAATTAAAAATAAAGGATCTGATTAATTCAAGAGCCAATTATATGAGAATAATTTTTTTTGTTATAATTAAATAATTTTAAAGGAAGAACGGGAGGCAGACTACCGGGCCTTACGGCATCAACGCACCCAGAAACAAATATTATTCTTTTAATAAGTGAAATTGATAAATTTACTCTAATTTCAAGAGTGAGGTGACTTGAACACCTACCAATGATTTTGGAGATCACTATGCTAACCAATTGCACTACACTCTTTTTTTTTTATCTCCTGCCTTTTCTTTAAATTAAGGGATACAAGTAAATCAATGATAGCCAGAAATTGAGAGGGGGACTTTTCATTCTTTTTTTTTGTCTAAAAAAGTTAAACTAAGTTTAAAGTATAAAAACTAAATTTCTTATATATACTAACTTTCTACTATTTAAATTTAAAAAGCTCTGTTCTATCTACTACTATTTTTAAAGCTTAGACTTACTGGCTCCGCTCCGTAGCCCCTAGACTGGAGGATCAGTACTGGACTTTAGATGCGTGGGCGGGAGGCTGGGATAATCACAACGATGCATATTCTGGCTTCCGCAAAAGAAAGACGGGGGTTAAAAAACAAAAAATAAGATAAAAATAGAATTATGATTGTGAACTTAATTTAGTTATATACATTCTTACTACTTGTTGAAAAGTAAACACTGGTAAAATGTACTTAGAAAAAATATAAATCAAAGCTAATAGTGTAATAAATGAAAATGATAGCTGATTCATAAAAAAAAAGGGTAATAGTTGAGGCATAATTGATTTTAGATTAGTGCTTTAAAATAATTAACTATAGCCATAGAATTCTATTCTCTTATTCTAATTCTTTTATAAATAAATCAATCGCTTCTTGGCCTGCTCCGCGCTCCGCAGGGAGGCAGAGACCTTTGAAGAATAAAAAAGATAAAACGTTAAAAGAAGAATGATCGTCACTAAACCCGAACATTCTCGCGCAGAGAATAGCAAAAACAAAAAAAAATTTATTATTTATTAATTTAATTTATTTGGCTAGCAAAAACATGCCCGTCTCAGCATTATGTTTAACTTAAAACTTAAAATCGGTATTAGCCCTTCTAGCCATCGTGATAAACTAAAGAGTGGGTAGGCTGTCTGTAGGCTGGGGAGGGATTAAGCGAATCTTTCTAGTGAAAAACTTAGTTGATATTTAAAGGAGTAAGAGAACGAGATCACTCTAATCTTAAGTTTATTTGAAGGCAATGTTTTCAGTCACGCTAGTAATAGAATAAAAGTGAAGGACTGGATACCGCCCCTCGTCCCTAAAACTCAAGCGATAATTCTGTTAGAAGGGTGCGCGCTCCGCAGTGCTCCGCACCCTCCGCCATTCAGATAATATGATTTAACTATTTATTTTTATTAAAAATAAGTATCAAATAGAATATTGAAAAGCTAAAGCTAATTACAAAAATAAAAAGCTGTCTCACCTTAAATTATTTTTCATCTGATCTTTTCTTATTTACATTATTAAATTAACTATTTATTGGCACTAGCTTAATTATGCACGCGAAGAATAACGGAAATTTAAGGATAGAAGCGATAATAATGGCTTAGTTCTCTAACTCAAAACTGCCGTAGGAATACAGGCCCATAATTTAATTCTTTTATAATATAAGTAAATTTTAATTAATTTAAAAACTGTAAGTAGCGGCGTTACCCCTTGCTTATATGAGAATAATTTTATTTTTTTAGTAGGCAGATAAACTAAATAATTTTTTTTATTTAAGATCCACGAAGCAAGATACAAGTCTGAGATATTATATTTTCAGGGTAGAGAGGTAGAGGCTAGGTTGCCTCTATTTAGTTTAGTTAGCGGTATTTCTTCGAGGTTAAAACTAATAAGGATAAGATAGAATCAAACAGTTATTAATATAAGGTACAATAGTTTTTCTACATTATGTCTTTTATTTAACTTAATCCTTTTATTATTATCATAGTATCTTTAATTATCTTCCAAATCTAATAAGATACTTTAAGTCTCAAATTTTTTTATTTTATTTTTACAGAATTACTGATGTAATCCAGTTACTTTTTTTTGATTTGATTAAATGCCAATATTTTGCTAAGGCTCGTAGGTATGTGAAGCTTACGATAGAAGATAGAGGCTGGCTAATTAAATAAGGGAAGACTATAGTTTTTCCTCCTATTTTTTTTTTCGTTAAGATAATTAATTCTCTACTAACCATCTTCCTGGAACTTTTATGCGGTCAACCTAATACTTGCCTAATTTGGACATGAAAAAAGCCCAGACCACAGATAAAACTGGTAAAACTATTAATAAACCAATAAATCTTTAGCAAGCAAGGCCTTAAGAGTTGAAAAAGATAAAATCAAAGGTAAGGATTTATATAAATAAGTTAATAAATAAGAAAAGACTTTTTTAAATGAGACATTGTGATAAATTTAAGTTTTTATACTTTCTTTCTTTTAGTAAGTAATTATTTTTAACCTTCTGCCTTAAGGTAAAATCGTAGATAGGCTAAATATAACGTTAGGCAGGTCTCTATCAATTTAGCGAGAAGTGGCTAATTACTTTATCTCCGAAAAATTTTTTTTTATTTAATTTAATTTCCTTATTTTGTTATATTATATTAATGATGCTTAGCCCTCTTTTAATAATTTATATTTAAAAAAAGAATTAAAAATATTAAGATTGCTTAAGGCCTTCCTGGCAAAAAAAGTAAACTTCACTGATTAAAAATTTTTTTCTATTATTTTAAGTTTAGCTAATTTTTTGTTCTAAAATTTAAAAAGGAAAACCCCAAACAATATATGAAATTTAATTTTTTAAAAAAGAGACAAGGGGTGTGGAGTAGACAGCGGAGTGCTCCGCACAGCGGAGCCCGGCAGCCATGGAATTTTAATAGAATAAGAAGTATTTTAATTTATGGTGGTAAACAAAAACTTTAAATGTTTTTTTAACTTATGGTTAAGATCCGGGAAGTATGTTATTGAGATACTTTGTTAGAATTTGAAATGTTAAGGTAAAGATGATTTTCCTGCTTAATAGATACTCCCAGTAGGCCTAATCCTTTTTATTTATTTTTTTCCTTAATTGATTCCTGAAACTTTTTATTTATCAATTTTCTGGGATAATTGAATGACGATAATCTTTATTTATAAATTTAAGTTTAAAGATTTTAATTAATTCACCTATTTAACTAATTCTATTTAAAAACTTTATAAAAAATAACCCTACTGCCTAGCGGTTTCGTACATAAAGACATTGTTTATCTTCTTATCTACGGACCTCTTTTGCCTCACCAGGTGCGTTAGCCTCCACCAGTAAGGGGGATATGTATTAGATCTTAAATATTTTTTAGATCGACTTTAATAGAAAAGATTTATTAGTATAATATTATTTTTTTTTTATTATAATACTTTTCTAGCTTAGAATCTTATTATAATGCTAGCCATTAATAATCTAGCTCTAATTAAATAATAAACATTTAAAGTACTTTGTCTAACTATTTATAATAAGCTATCCCCGCTATTCCTAATAAACTTAACTTTAGATAGAATAAAATTTATGGGCGGAGTACTCACCCTTAGACAAAAAAAATTAATTAAGAAAATAGAATGCCATTTGCCCTTACACTACTTCGCTCATAATATTTTATAAGTCTTTTTAAATTAGGATACACCAAATTTTATCTATAAAAGGTGTGAGATTTATTATATAAAGGTAATTTTTATAGTAAGCATTAATCAAAAGTCATAAATTATTAACATTAATAAAACAGGGGTTAGCACAAATAAAAAAAAGAATAAGAAAAGAAATTTAATAATAACAAAGATATTACTTTTTAGTATTTTCTTCCATAATAAATTAAAAGCTATCGACTTAGAAGACAATTAGACGGTAGAGTTCTTAATTAAAAATAATTAAGTTATAGTGTGCTAGGCGGCGGAGTAGACAGCGGAGCACTCCGCTGCTCCGCTGCTCCGCAACCGGTAGGCCGAAAAGATAAGCGAGAAAACTATAATTTTATTAAATAATAAATTTCTGCCTCTCTCCTATCCCTCGTCTGTAAATAATCCCTCGCTGCCTACCGGTTTGGTTCGGGGGGGGGGAAATAGCGAGGCTAGGTGAGGAGGAAGGCGAGGTCTGCATGAATAGAAATTTAGCCTTCTATACTATTCACTTCACTAATTAATGTCAATTAGCTTAATATTTATTAGATCAAGAATTAACGATCGATTAAACGTTTAAAAGGGAATGACTCTAAATAAACTTAAGATTTATTAATTGTTTTCTTAAACACTAAGCGTAAACTAAATGATAATTTTAGCACGAACGTTTAAAAAAATTTTTAAAAAGATTAAATAAAAAATAAAACTTTATCACTCCTACTATATGCTAGATTTATCTCCCGTTAGGCAGCATAATAATAGTTATTTTAAGTAAAAGAAAACGGGTAAATCTAATAAATAAAAGTAAATTAGTTAAACCCTTAAGCTATTATCGTAAAAATTAATAAGCCTTTTCCTAAATGTCATTACTAGCCTTTACTACCTTTAGTCGTTTACCGCATAAAATTTATTGAGTGGAGGAAGAGAGAGCTAATAAATTTAGAATAACACGCTAATAATACTAAGAAGTACCTTCCAATATAATCTAGCTTTAGGCCAAGCAATTATACCAGTGGTGATAGGGCCAAAGGATACCAACGATAAATTTTAAACTGGCTATTAGTCTAAATCGCGGCTTTTCAGCGAAGAATCAAAAACTGCGACGATAGATAGACAGTAGTAATCCGAACCTTAAATTTAGTCTCAGTTAAAGTTAAAAATTAATTACCACTCCAGTAATAAACAGCAATAAATAAAAAAAGCCACACAACATCCACGAAATCTATCTCTATAAAACCCTAACCTTAAGGGTAATATTAAATATTTAACATCATATATTTTGTTAAAATTAAAACATTATCTTATTAAAGGAATGGCGGGAGTGCTTCGCTGTGCGGAGCCCTCCGCACCAAGGCGGGAAGACCAAGGATTTAAGAATTATTTTTAAGGCTTAGAGGGAGTTATTTTTCTAACCATCGATACGTGTACATGTGGTTTTATTATTTCAATAAATAAAGGCACTGAAGAAGTCCAAATATAAATCCGATTAGAGAGTGGAGAGAACATTTTAAATTTAATTTATAAAATTTCTATTAAGTATTTTACCTCTTGAACAGAAAAAAAAATTAGAATTAAGATGAATACCATTATTAGTCCAACCTCCATCATCCATTAACCAATAGGCTAAACTGATAGGACTTAAGATATTAAGTAAATTATCAGGTATAACTTTTACTTTAGATTTATACCATATATGATACAAATTATTCCAAATTTTTAAGGATCTAGTACTAAATGAATAATAATTATAAGTCTTACCTTTCACAACACTAACCCCTAAGTAAGGTTCATTCTTTTTTATTAATCCTAACTCTTTAAATAAATTAAAAATAAAATGTAAGTATTCAGAATGATTTATACTCTGAGTATACTGAAAATAAGTTCCTCCTCCTTCATACTTTTTAATTAAAGAACCATCCCCTAACAAGAATCCTACCATTGCCTGATCATTATAGTCAGATAACAGAGTTTTATTGTCAGGACCTAATTTAGAAGCTAAACTGGAACTATCTAAATTTTCTTTTAAAGAATGTGAATTAAGATTTTTATTTCCTTCACTAACTCTCCCTGGTTGCGGAGTGCTCCGCTGTGCGGAGTGCTCCGCACCCTCCGCTGTGCGGAGTGCTCCGCACCCTCCGCTGTCTACTCCGCACAGCGGTGGGGGGAGACTAGCACCCTCTATTTGGATTAGGTAACTTTAGATCAGTTAATAAAATTGGACCAAAATTTATTGAAACATAAAAACCTTCCAGTAATAAATTATCTGTTACAAATAAATAACTACTTAAAATAAATAATTCTTAGAGATGTGGACTTTGTCTTTTACTTAATTATAAAAATAGATTTTAAAAGATAAAAAAAACAGCCTTGATAAGACATACATCTAATAGAATTAGCGTATAAAATATTAAGAATGTGGCATTAAAAATTAATACTTCGATACATTAAGTAATTCACGTAAAGTCTCTTAAGGTAAACATAACCTTGCTGATTGTCTCCCTTGATTATTTAACATTTAAAATTAACTAAGGGCGTACGCCACTCTTTTTCATATTAATTCAGTGGTGCGGAGCTCTCACGCCAGCCGGGAGGTAGCCTCCTGGTCTTAATGTTATCAAGAAGATTAAAGACTATTCAGCATATAGTGAATTTCATTTAAACTACTTACATAGTTAACGGGCAATTCTTATTTTAAATGTAATAATTTTTTTTTACATATAGTTTATTTGTTTGCCAATACAGAATTGCAGCTTCAAAGCCTAAATGGTGTGTATCTGTCAAATGATAATTAATCATTCTGATAAATCCAACTAAGATAAAAAGGGTTCCAACTATAACATGTGCGCCATGTAGACCAGTTGAGCAGAAGAAAACACTACCATAAACACTATCTGCAATAGTAAATCCTGCCTCTAAGTACTCATAATATTGTAAACCTGTAAAAAGTATAGCAAATATAATGGTTAAAAAGGTTCCTAATATTGCACCGGTTCTATTTCCTTGTATTAAAGCGTGATGTCCGTAAGTTATAAATGCACCTGAAGATAAAAGTAAAATAGTGTTTAATAATGGAATAGCAAAAGGATCTAAAGCTTCAATTCCAAATGGAGGCCAACTAGCCCCAATTTCAATAGCAGGAGCTAAGCTAGAATGAAAAAAAGCCCAAAATATTGATAAAAAAGCAAATACTTCAGAAACAATAAATAAGGCTACTCCTATTGTTAAACCAGTTTGCACTTCTTTTGTATGAGATCCTAAATATGAACCCTCTGCAACTACGTCTCGAAACCATAAAATCATTCCAGAAGCAGTTAATAGGAAACCTAAAGTTAAAAGATTCCCTCCATTAGCAAAACCATGAAAGTACAAAACTGCACCAATTACCATAATTAAAAGTGCTAAACTAGTTAATAATGGCCACTAATTTTAGGTAAATTAATACCTATTTTAAGATCATTTCTTTCTATTTTTTTTTTAGAATAAGCGTATGATCGTTGAGATTATAAATTATAATTAATCTGCATATTAATTTGTAACTCCAATTAAGCCGGTAGGCCGAGTAGGCAATTAAATAAATCTTTTTCCTTTTTTAAATTTAAAGGATTTGCCACAGTACTTAGATTAAATAATAAAATATTTAGAAATAAAAATAAAAAAACAGAGTCTACCGGCAGTGATTATAAAATAATTTTTACTTTGAATATCCTTATTTTAAATTAGGAACCTGATTTAAGCCAGAATTTTATTCTTAGCCTAGAATAATAAACTCAGCTATATAAAAAAGTTAGTTTAAAGAAACCCTTAAAGTAAAAATGAGTATTTCCGTCTTTTAACTTATTGATATTTTATAAAGTAATTTTATAATAAGTGAAACTTTTATGCATATAGCCTATTTCTCATATTTCTAAATTAATTAAATTTTAGATATAATATGGCCCTGACTCTAAGTAGAAAATGGATTAATTGTAAAATACCTTATCTATTTAAGGGACATATATCAATGACCAGTCTAGCTAAACTCTAAGATATCATCTAAAGGATTTATGTATTTTTTTTTCTTTAATACTTACTAGAAAAGATGATAGTTTGTGACTTCGTTCTAGCGGGAGGCATTTATCTTCCCTATAAATAAATTTATGCTAATTATAAACAATTTAAATTTACAATGTATTTATTATCCCCTAATGATTCTGGGTATAAAGATTCAAATGTACCTTTTTTAAATAGTCGGTATTTATTAAGCCAAATTTTAAAAGTGTCCAAATATAAGTGGTATTTAAACTTTTTAACTTATAATATTATGCAAAGCTTTCCTATAGATTCAAAATATTGAATTTCTCCTATTAATCTATTAACCAATACGACTGGTATAGCTTTTCTTAACTCTTTTTTATTTATTAGTGTTATTGGGTTAGCTATAAAATAAAAAGAACCAGAAGCAGTTTTAACCTTACGATTTTAATTTATATACCGTGATAGATACTCAAATCTTACATTACCTGTTACCTGAAGCAGAGAGTATTTTAAATTTATCAAGGTCTTTTTCTTTAACAGCTTCTCCTACTGATTTAAACCCTTTATCATTTAAAAGTATCCTATCTTCTTTTAAAGCATAAATTCTACCAACACTTAGAGATGTTAAATCATAATCTATTGGACTTGAATTTATTTTTACACGGTGGCAAAATGGTGCTTTTCCTAAATTAATATTGGATACGCCTAATTCTTGAACTCGAACCTTAATCCCTAATTTAAGACTGCAAAAATATCGAAAAATATTTAAATAACGCGGTATTACTGTTTTAGAAACACCTAATACTTCTCTCATTTTCCCTATAGACAAAGGACCCCTTAAAGGTTCAAAAGAATCACTCTTAAATACTAAAAGTTATTTACTTTGAGGATGAGTAGGAATTGATTGACTTTACCATGCAATATCCCAACTGCGATAAGTAAAAGTAAAATAAACTCTATTATCGGTATTAAGTCCACCAGTAGAAAAAATAGAACCTTTAATCAAAGATTGTTCTAAGACCTTAACTATTAATTCTGTAGTATGAATTAAAAAACAAGCTCTCCTTTACTTAAATTATAAGTAGGATTTAATAATCTAAACTCAGAAAGAAAATTAGGAGTTATATATACAACCAAGGATGCGGAGCCCTGCGGAGCCCTGCTCCGAGCTCCGCAGGGAGGCAGGCCTCCGGCACTAAACGTTGCCCAACCTTTATTAGAGAGCTCCGTACGCTCCGCACTGACGAAATCATAAAACTTAGATCTTTTTTTTCTAAGATCGTTTTTATGGCTAATATGTCTCTCATTAAAGTTAAAGCTGAATCTATATAACTCAATCCCGATGAATTATGAACATATTGGTAACAACCAGACTTATGTACAGGTTAGAAATTAACCCTTTAGGTGTAAAATTATTGTTTTCGAATTGGATTATCTTATAAGGAAAAATTTTACCATTTGAATCTAATTTAGCGGTTATTTCTATTTAAATTTTCGTCTATGTATTTTTTAACTGAATTATTAGCAGGTAATGGTATGTATATTTCTTCTGCAAGATTAAGTGCAGATTTAACATATTTAGTATGAAAAATTGGAAACAATAAATTAGTAGGCGCGCTCCGCAGGGCTAGGCTGCGGAGCCCTGCGGAGCCCTCCTCTGCGGAGCCCTGCGGAGCGCGCACCACTGAACATTTAGAATAGGGTTTAAGATTCTTTTAGAATTAACAGATAAAACTTTTGAAAAAGTTTTAGAAGGCTGGATACATAAGTTATTCGTGATGTGGGAAAAATGAATAGACCGAATACTTGAAAAATTTAGACCGTTTATATTTAATAAATTTATTTTAGTATTACTAATTAGTAATAATCCTTTCCCAATAGGAACTTTTTTTATTTGCAATACAGCTAGTACTTAACCTAAGTCCACATAAACGGTAATAAGGCATACATTTTTCCTCTTTATTTCTATTTACTAGTTTGCAAGGAGAGGGATCTACTAAATGATAAGGGAAAGCTTGAAATTGTTTTCTATTTATCTTTGTCATTATTAATTATCATTTTAATACACCAAGGAATATGACTACCGTATTATATTTTATTACTTTATTAAAATTTTTAGAATCTTAATAGTGTCATACTATAATCATAGCAAAGATTATGGTAGGTTGCTTAAATTAGAGTAATTTTAATAATTACGCTATCTTTTTTAATACAAGTTATTAGCGCAGATTTACGAGCCAGCCATAAATGTTATAATAGTAAAATTTTAATAGTTTATTAAAAATAAAAACTTTATGTGGTAAGGTTACTGATCAAAACGTTAACTTTAAAAATTAATCATATAAAAATTATATTTTATTTACGATAAAGCCGAAGGTAGCGTAGAAAAGCGAAACATTATTTTTTAATCTTTTCATTAGTGTGCTAGGCGGCGGAGTAGACAGCGGAGGGCTCCGCACCCTCCGCAACCAGTAGACAGTAAAATTTACCGCCCCCCCCGCACTGGGAGGTAGGCTAGTTAATAGGAGCCCTAATCTACGACAATCACGCCATATCTTAAAGTACTGGCCTAAGGCTAAAGGAGGGAGGCAGAGAACTGCTTAGTAACTATCTATGTCCTCTGACTAACGGTTTGGTAACGGCGGGCAGGCACATTTTCCTCAACTCCTCTCCTTCAAGGCTACCGGTGCCTATGCAGAAACTGCAGGAATGTATAGAAGCTCCCCAATTAGTCAACCTAACGAAATCACGTGCAACTTCTCTCTAAATTTTTTAAAACAGTGACGTTTACCCCATTATACTTTAATCCGATAATTTGATTCTATTTTTTTTTTGAACTAGTCTCATTTTATGTAAATTAAAAACTATAATTATAATTATAAAAAATTACCGACTCTTACCTATTGTAATCTGGAGTTTTCAATACCTCCATAGAACTTTTTTTTTTTCTTTATTTTTTCATATACCAAATTTATATTAAGGATTAAGGGGATTAAAAGTCGGAATTAATACTTCAAAATTATTTAAATTTTATGAAAATAAAATCGAGGTATAGATTAATTAGCAAGTCTGCGGAGCCCTGCTCCGCGCTCCGCGCTCCGCAGGGAGGCAGTGTAGAACAGCTAATAATTTACGATACTTCTAGTACCTACCGATATGTTGGTGCCTGTCCTCTAAGCTAGACATATTAAAAACTATTGACATATTGAAAAATATTATCAGTGAAGTAAGCGAAAACTCTTAATATTAAACATCATTCCGTTAAAACGTTGCTAGTTATTAAGATAACCCGTTTCCCCTAAACCCGAGCTCTTGCGGTGGCGTAAGCCTGTTCAAACTAAACTCTTAAAAGTGCGACATATCTTATTTATAAAACATAGTAGCCAGGAGTGTTTCGCGCTAAGTCGCTTAACGGAGATAAAATAAATAAATTTTTCCTTTTTTTTAATTACTAAAATTATTTACTTAACTACAGATAATATAATAACTGAGAGATTGACGGGTGCAAAGATGTTAAAATTAAGTTAGGAAATATACCTAAAACCACAGTAGGAATAAGTAAACTAATTAATAACATAAATTCTCGTCTATCTATATCTTTTAAGGGTTTCAGATATGGAGCATAAGAACCGTAAGAAATCCTATTATAAAAAAAAATAGAATAGCAGGCACTTAATACTATACCTGTTGCACCTAGTCCAGCTACTATGGGGGATCTAAACCAAGTTCCCATTAAAGACATAATTTCCCCAGCAAAATTCAGAGACAGTGGGATTCCGGTATTAAACAAGGTAAAGAATAAGAAAAAGATAGTAAAAACTGGCATATAGTAAGCTAATCCTCTATGATAAGAAATAACTCTGGAGTGAGTTCGATTATATATTATCCCTCCACAGCAAACAAATAAAGCAGGGCTAACAAAACCGTGCGCTAAACTTAATAAAATAGCCCCTTCAATACCTTGTATTGTATTAGAAAACAATCCTAACATTACAACCGCCATGTGTGCTACACTACTATAAGCTATGACAGCTTTAGTATCATTTTGTCTAATAGTAGCTAAACTAGCATAAATAAGTGAAATAATAGTGATAGCTTGAACTAGAGGCATAAAATAATTAGTGGCATCTGGTAAAATAGAAATTAAAACACGAAGATATCCATAAGTGGCTAATTTTAATATAGTCCCAGCTAATATAATACTTCCCCCTAGAGGAGCTTCCACGTGTGCTTTAATCAACCAAGTATTTAAAGGCCAAATTGGAGTTTTAATAGCAAAAGCTAAAAAAAAGGCTCAGGCTTAGGCTTTTTATCTTTTCAGATACAGCTAGCTTATTTTCTCAGTATAAATACAATCATTTCCTGCGAAGCCTGCGCAACCCTCTCGTTATGGGCTAAGGGCTGGTATTCATACCTTATTTAGGTGTTAATCTAAAATCCGTCACCGGTGAACCGGACCATTTCTTATAATCTCATATAACAATTTTATTGATACTTAGAGGATCATGTGGCGTTTGGCCTCTACGCTTTTACAATGATAGTTTCCAGTCATTGATTTAGTTCGACGATATTCTTAAAGTAATTACTTATTCTAACTTTAAGAGGTCTCTCGAGTTTGCCACTCAGAATTAATTCATAATAATAAAATCATTGTTCTTTAAATTAATTTTTAACAGGGCTACGCACCCGAGTCAGAAGTGCTGTCTTATTAAATATATTGCGGTTTTATTAAAAAGGACTTAGTTTATATTTCATACTAGAACACATATATGGTAATATTAAAGGTTTAAGTTTTTTCATAGACTTACTTGAAATATAAATAGTAGGTTGATTACTTTGCATGTGAATGCTGCATTTTAAATTAAATTTATATATTAATATGCTTATAATAAATACACACTCTTGAATAGTAAAAGATTGAGTTTGGAGTGTTAGACCTTTATTAGCTTTGGTTCCATCTCCCATAATCCAATGAGCTAATGCTTCATATGTTAACATATTATATAAATCTAAAGGCACTCTTTTTTTTCCATCTACATAAAAGATATCATACCATTCGGTTAAACAAGCATAAACTCTAGTAGTAAATACTACACCGAAATACTGTTTACCTTTAATATTAGTACTAGTGATTCTAGGGAGTGATCTACAATAATGAGAGAACTTAGTATAAACAAACCAAAGATATTCAAAATTAGTTTGTTTAAAAGCTAATAAAGTTTTAGAAGATTTATTTTTATACAACCAACCATCTGACAATAGTACTCCTAAGATAATAGAATGTAAATGTACAGGAATTTGACAAATTTGTCTAAGTTTAGAACTAAAACCTTCATATTTTAAAGTAGAGCTTAAATTAGAACCATAAACTACTAAACTTTTACATTCAGTTTTTATATTATTATGAATTGCACTAATCTTTTTATTATTTAAAGTGTTATTACTTGAATGAATTAATCTGTCGGTCATATCTCTCTTGCTGAAGGAGAGTGACAACCATAACCATTTTTGACTTTCTAAGCTTATTTCAGATAATGAAATCAACTGAAAATCAGTAGAACCTACAAAATAAAGTATAGTAATTACAGCTAATAACATAAATAAGGAACCAAAAAGAGTGTAAAGAAATATTAAAAAAGCAGCTCTAATTCGAGAAAGACTAGCTCCCCAAGTTAAAATTATTAAAAATAATGGGATTAAAACACTTTCAAAGAAAATATAAAAAAGTAATAAGTCTAATACTACGAATACTGCTATTTGTAATGTTTCTAATATTAAAAAATAAATAAGAAAATATTTTATCTTTTTTGTTATATCCACCCAGTTAGATAATAAACATATAGGTGTAATGAAAGTTGTTAACAAAACAAAGTATAAGGAGGTTCCATCAATACCCACATTTAAATGACAAAAGCTTAATTGATTAAATTCATATACAAATTGAAACTCAGTTGTATTAGCATCGAATTCTACCCATATAAAGATAGAAATAATTAAATTAAGTAAAGAAGTAAATAAAGCTATTTTTTTCATTTTATTTTTTGCAACTACGGAGTCTTCTACGATCGGTAATAATAATAAACAACCAATAAGAGGAATTATTAAGAGTAAAGTTATCATTAAATTTGATTAGTCCATACTTAAAAGAATATATTACTCCTTCTAGGCTGATATCCTGCCTTCTGGGTAAACTTAGTAAATTAGAGGAGGGCGTGCCCTGCCCTAGTGTCACCGGTAGACAAACATAGTAATTAACTGAATTTTAAGAAATTTAGTCAAAGATTTCTATATTAGTTTGAGAGAAAAGGCTGTTTTATTTTACAGTATTAATTTTTAATTTTTATTATTAGGTGATAATCTTAATTGATTTAAATTTTAATCCTTGCCTCGGCCTAAGGCACCGGTTGCGGAGGGCTCCGCACAGCGGAGGGTGCGGAGCCCTCCGCACAGCGGTGGGGGGAGGGCTCCGCAGGGCTCCGCAAGGTGCGGAGCACTCCGCCGCCTAGCACACCCCAGAAATAACTAAATAAATACGGGGTTGTGCTCCGCTGCTCCGCACCGGGAGGGCAGGAGCCAGCCCTTTAATTTGCAATTAATAAATAAAATTTTTTTCCTAAAAAGGGGGAACTCTCTTACATACATACTTATTCTTATTTCTTTAAAGTATAAGTTGAAAAGTTTAGTAAGGCTACCCTTAATTTTCTTAAAAAAGTAGTATCACAGCTTTACGATTGGACTCCTTTCGACAAAGGGCTTTATTTTAAATCAGGAGTACTGTTTTTATCCTGGTTAAAAAAAAAATTTTTTTTTTTCGCGGCTAGGGAGAGATTTATGGCGTAAAAATTATCTAGCCCTTCCCTTTAAGTGAGACGTCGTTAGACATGGTTGCCTGCCTCACAACCTTGTCCTATTGAGAGCCTCGAATTGTGTTAGACAAGTAGGCAGAGGCATAGTATTATTAGCCTCCCGGTTGCGGAGGGTGCGGAGCACTCCGCCGCCTAGCACACTTTAATTTAAGATAGCCATAGGGAGAAGCAAGAAGAGCGATAATTATAGTTAGATTAAAATAAATAAGGTTACTATTTTTAACTTTAATCTCCGATTAACAATAACTATCTATGCCGGTGTGTGCGCGCTCCGCAGGGCTCCGCACCCTCCGCTGTGCGGAGTGCTCCGCACCCTCCGCAACCGGTGCCTTAGGCAGAGGCAGAGGCAGTTGCAACATTTGGGGGTTAAACATAAATAAAATAAATTAAGATTAGTTACGCTATCCTTAAATTTACAGGAAGTAATGTATCCCCGCCAGCTATAGTAGAAGACAGGTAAACTTTCCTTAGGATTAGCTTACTTTGTAGAAAAGATTAACTTTGTATCCTTAACAATATTTACTATTTAATTCTAATTTTTTAAATATCTATGTTTAAAGATTTTCTGCCTTAAAATTTAAATTATACCTCTTTAATAAGGCAGTTAAACCATCAAGATAAAGACATAGTACATTTAGTATAAGATCTAAAATTAAATTAGAATTTTTCAAATTCAGTAGGAACTTCTTCAAATCCATGGAAAGGAGCAGGGCTATTAATTGCCCATTCCAGTGATTCAGCTATTTCTGTTTTAGTATCATCAGTTAACTCTACCATAGAATCAAAATATTCTGGCTCTTCCCATGGTGTATTATCAACTGTTTTTCCGTTTGTGAAAAGATCATAGATAATATAACCAAATAAAACAGTTGCTACTACTGAAACTATCGAACCAAAACTAGAAATTGCATTCCATTCTGCGTAAGCATCCGCATAATCTGGAATTCTTCGAGGCATACCTGCTAGCAATTTATCTTTTTATAAAACATTTATTTAAACATTTATTTCTTAAATAGTGGAATATTACTAAAAATCTTTCCTTTATATAATTTTTGAGTAGAACAGCATTTTTGTAAAGTATCATATCCCATTTTAAGATCTTTTTTAGCTTCAACGGATCCATTGTATTCTTTAATTAATAATTTTGATTTAGCATCGTAAACGTACATCTTTTTTCTTAATTTTGCTAAAGTCTCCAGACTATGAGTTTTTCCAAACATAGGATTATTCTCTCCCAATTTATTTTTATACATCTTTTCATAAAATTAAGTTTCTGCTCCGCACTGCTCCGCACTGCTGTAAGATTTTAATTAAAAACTGGTTGATACTTATCTATATAATATTGTTCTTTGCCTACCGGCTTTCTAGTAATAAAGATTTAGAAACTAAACTAGATGAATTTAAGATTTCTAAAATTACTACACTAAAATTATTATGACCATATTTTAAAATGGAATTAGAGATATATCTATTATCCGCTAATCTAGAAGGAAAATAATAATTAGCTAATCTATTACTTAATTTAAACCCACTACTCCGCACCCTACTTTTTGATAATTCTTAATTATATCATTTCTATCTAGTAGAGCATTATGATATATTTTAATAGGTTTAGTTAAGAAATTCTGAGTTTTCAAACTATTTTTTTTTTATTTAAAGGGTTTATTTAAATTTATTGTAATAAAATTATCAATATTTAAAATATCTTCCTGCCGGTAAGCCTTTGCATTCTTTTTTTTTTTGATCTATTTGAAAAATTAATCGTACTTCAATTTTGTTTTTTCTCTGCCGTAAGGCGCCGTAAGGCGCCGTAAGGCGCCGTAAGGCGCCGTAAGGCCTTGTTGTTATTCTCATTATTATTATATGAAGAAAAGGAGGAAAAATTATTTACAGATTTTCTATATTTACTTCTAGAATCAAAATTTAGCGGTATAATTAAATAAATTGTTTTTAAAAAGTAACCGTACTATCTCTTCAAGTTATTAATATAACTGCATTACATATAGTCTCTGAGGTATTTTAAATATTATTATACCTACTGATTACCCACTTATGCCGGGAGGCAGTCATTTCTAAGACTTTTATCTTTTTAAGAAGCTGAGAGTTTTAGGGGTTTCCAGTATAAAGTAATGTCATTATTCAAAGTTTTAAATTTGAACGGCCTAGATACTCTGACCTAAAAAGTGTTGAGGGAAAAAAGTTAAATTAACCCCAACAAATAGTGTCCAGAAATGTATTTTTCCTAATAATTCATTGTATGTTAATCCTACAATTTTAGGAGCCCAATAGTAAAATCCAGCAAATAATGCGAAAACTGCTCCCATTGATAATACGTAATGGAAGTGTGCTACTACATAATATGTATCGTGTAATGCAACATCCAAGGACGCATTAGCTAATATTACTCCTGTTAAACCTCCAATAGTAAATAGTGCAATAAATCCTAAACTAAATATTAAAGGAGTTGTAAATCTTACAGATCCACCATATAATGTTGCTAACCAACTAAATATTTTAATACCTGTAGGTACTGCAATTACCATAGTTGCCGCTGTGAAATATGCTCTTGTATCTACATCAAGACCTACGGAATACATGTGGTGACTCCACACAATAAATCCTAAAATTCCGATTGAGAACATGGCATAAACCATACCAATGTACATAATACAATAATAAAATTGTACGTGGACCATCTCTTTATTTTTCCCATTTTTCCCATCTTAATAAAAACTTCTTCCAGGCTTTACCTAATATGGTAAGATCTGAAGCTAAATGGGCTTTAAGTTCTCTAAGTTCATGGTATCTTTTTATAGATTTTAATCTGTTATTTTTAGCAGATCTAGAAGGACACATTTTAAAATAATCCAATAGTTTAAGAATTTCTGATTTTTTATATGCTATCCATTTGAAGCTAATCTTTTCAATATAGACTGTACCTCCATATAAATTACATATTAGATCTAAAAGATATTTATTTTTTTGTCCAGCTGTAATATATACTTGGGCTGCTGCTATATTTAAATAAACACTTCCGTCCGAATCAAAAAATCCAGAGAACCAGCCATTTTCATAAGTTAAAGTTAAAGGTTGAATTAATTGAATATTATATTTATCACAAATTTTATTAAGTTGGAGCAATCTAATAGGATTTCTAATTTCACCATTAACAGCGTTAATTAAATCTAACATACCCTTTTTATGATGCATTCTGTATCTTAAATAATTAACACCTGATCGTAACTTTACAGAACCTCCAAATTTTTGTTTAATTTGATATAAACAATTTTTGTCTCTAGTTTGCATAACAATTTCTAAACTAGCATAACCTTTTTTAGATAATTGAAAACAACCATCGCCATCTATTAAACCTGCTAACCATTGATTAAACACTTTTTCCTCCCTACTTAAATTCGTATTACAATTTGAAGTTACAGAAGATATTATATTAACTTTAGGGTTTAGAAATAACAGTCTAAATTTGTTTGTTATAAATTTAATTACAAGTAACATTTCTTTATAATTAAAAAGATTCTTTAAGTTTAAGAAAAGCAATCTATGCGCACGGAGCGGCGCTAGCACAAATTTTAAATCTAGAGTGAGGCGCCGCGGTGCGGGGCGGTTACCCCAGCCAGCCTGCCAGAACTTTAATAACTCACAGAATCTTTCAAAGCCTACACTTAACAGGAGAAATGATACCAAAAAAATGCTTAATTTAGCTAAAGCGTCCTTAAAACATGAATAAAGATAAAAATAAAAAAGATTAAAAGGGATAAATAACAAACGTATGGCCTCTGAAATTCCTACTAGCATGCTTAATCTTCTATTCAATGTAATATCAGATTTGTATAAAAAAATTATACGTGCTTTGGTTATTTGCGGGTTGTAATTAAGAAAAATATTTGTTACCATCATTTGGCATGGTCCAAAATTGAAGACTACTGAATTAGCAGATATACAGGCACCAGTCTTCATTACTAATAAAAGAATATAATTTAAAATATAAACACGTAAATATAAAAGTTTCTTTATTAAAAATAAATGGTGACTAACTAGTATAGTATATTTTTCTTTAAATTGTATTAGTTTCCTGCATATAGTTTGTTGCGAAATATTAATTAAATATTTAGGGCCACATTGACCAAAAACTGGTTTACCAGAGAATGTGGATACAACATGAGATACAATACCAAATCCTGGTATAATTAATATATAACAATAATTTTGGATAAGAAAATAATCAAGGGCGTAGACGGGCTACGGGCGCTCTAACTTTATATGATTTATTAAACATTATCACTCAAGAACTCACGTTCTTGTTAGGACTTTATCTTAAACTGCTTACCCATTATTAACATCAGAGGCTAATGGTAAATTTCTGTTCATTGTGTTTTTAAGCTTAGTTATTTTTGTTAATCCAGACATAGTTAAATGTTCTTTATTTTGAATGAGAATATAAGTCTTTCTCCATTTTAAATAATTTACATGCTTAGAAGAAAGTAAATGAAATTTATCAAAATAATTAATGACTTTTTTAGCTGAACCAAAACTAGTGGAACCATAGTAATAAGTATGTTGACTTTTTCTATATCCGATATTACCTCCTAAAAATTGTTTAATTAAAATCAATAAATCATTTTTTTTTTGATCTATTTGAAAATTTAATCGTACTTCAATTTTGTTTTGCGAAGCACTGCCTCTCGCCCTTCTAGTTATCAATTTAATTTGAAAACTGGCATCTGCATCAGAAAATCCAGATAACCAATAATTATTTAAACTGACATTGGTATTAACGTTAAAGTGAGTAAATGTTTTAAAATAAGAATTTAACAAAATATTATTTTTTATTTGATCCAGTTTATTCTGAGATCTTAATTTTCCATTTATTAATTCAAGTACTTTTTTTATTCCTGCTTGATTAGATACTACTAAAATAACCGCTTTTTTAATTTTAACTTTATAAACATTACCATAGCCTATTTTCCCTTTGATAAAATAAGCTAAAGAAGCATCTAGCTCATTAAACACCACTACTATTTGAGGAGTTTTAGAAAAATGACCGTCCCCATCTATTAATCCTGCTAAGTAATGACCAAAATCAGCATCATTGCTTGGTTTTAAATGAGTAGGTACGTGAACAGAGATTTTTTTAATCACAGATTTGTCGCGTAAAGTCTCTGAGGTGCTTTCGTTAACATTAGAAAATGTTAAAAAATTACCTGCGGATTGACTTCTTTGTATTAACATTGTTACTATAACCTTAATTAATTTGTCTATCAGGTGGGAGTATTTAAAACTAACCCATACGGGTAAGGAAGTTATCCCCGCACATAGCCACATTAAGAAGCCTATATTTTTGACTTCTGGATGCTACATTTTTATATAAAATGCTTGGACCATTTCTTTAAATTTAATCATTAAGATCTTCATACTTCAACCATTTATTATAAAAGTATTGCCAACTCTTATATAAATTAGTGTCAGAATTAGCTTTATGAGCTTTTAGATCTTTTAATTCATAATACTTAGGTATTAAAAAGAGCCTCTGTTTTTTAGCTGATCTAGAAGGATGTACTTTAAAATATTCAATTAATTTTAAAATCTCTTCTCGTTTAGAAATATACCATTTGAAGGATTTTGAGCTACCTCTATCAATATAAATATTGCCTCCATATAGTTCAACTAGAGGTTGTAATAACTCAGATGTTTTTTGAGAGGCAGAGATAGATAATTGTGTATTAGTTTTATTAATCGTAACTGTACCATCAGCATCAAAAAAACCTGATAACCACCCATCCTCATAAGTTAGTTTATTAGGAAATTTGAAAGTTAATTCATACTTATAACAAATTTTATTCAATTGAAGTTGTCTATTAGGATTTCTAATATGTTCATTAACATCGTTAATTATTTTTAATAAACCGGATTTATGATGTAATCTATACCTAAGTGCATTAGCACCTGATCTCAATTTAATAGAACCTCCATAAACATTTTTAACTATTTGTAAGGCATGCTCATCTCTTATATCCATTGTAATTTCTAAACTAGCATAGCCCTTTTTAGATAATAAAAAACTTCCATCTCCATCTATTAAACCGGCTAGCCATTCAGTAAAATAAGAGTTTAAACCTGAATTTTTTGTCACTAGGTGCGCGAAGCGAGAATGGTCTTTATATAAATTATTTTTTACTCCTCTTACTGTGGCTTCTTTGCTGGGCTCCGCTGTGCGGAGCACTCCGCAACTGACGTGCTCAGCACTAACCCATAAAAGTTTATTTTCTTCTTCTGGGACTGGATTTTCCTTAGGCTGCGTAGCAACCCCTAAGCTAGTAAAAGAACCTGCCGTGTCACATTTTTCTAAAGGAATGGCTGGCTTGCCTTGAAACAGGACTGACTCTGGTTTATTTGAAGTTATAGAGTTTAACACAAGAAATTTTCTATTTTTATTCATTTGACTTTTTAATTGTTTAATTTTTTCTAAACCAGTTATTCATGAAGAGAAATGATTTTTGTTTTTAACTAATTTATCCTTCCGCACTGATTTAACACCTTGTATTGGATATAATTTAAAGAAAGGAATAATTTTATCTGAGATATCGTCTGATCTTGTCACTACAGTTTTTCAATGACCTACCTTAGTCTTATCATTTTGTTTTATTCTACTGTCTCTGCCTTCCGATGCGGAGCACACCGGTTGCGGAGTGCTCCGCACAGCGGAGGGTGCGGAGCCCTCCGCACACCCACAATTAAAAAAATTAATGAAACTTTTCAAAAGCTCTATATCTCTAATATTTTGAGCAATAGATAAATCCAATGTTAAACTGTTTACTATCTTGTGTGTTTTAGAATTTAAAATACTAATATGAAAAGAACCCTCACCACTAGTTAAACCGACCATCCAATGAGGATTAATAATTTTAGGTATCTCTATCCTATCTCTTAAAGCAGGAATAATAAATGGAAAGGAAGCTGTTACCGAAAAAGATAGACCTAAGTTTATAGAAGCTTTTAAACTTAATATTTTTTCAATTCCCTTTTTATTTAAATGTTCCCCTTTTACTATAAAATCCACAACTTGTTTAAAAAGTAGAAAATCTGCTTTTTTTTGAGTAATTAAAGGATATTCTAAAAAATGAGGAATTATAACGTTATTTAAATCTTTTAAAGAAGTAATAAAGAATTCTTCGCCTGTGTGCGGAGTGCTCCGCACCCTCCGCACCGGCACGTAATCATCTTTTTTAATAGCAACGTTTCCAACTCTAAAGTAATCTTTAATAGAATTTTCCAAGTTTAAATCTCTTACACTAAGCCTAATCTTAAATTTAGGTTCTACTCGCCAATCTAAATAATAAGAAACCTTTCTAACTGAAATATAAAAACAACCTTCAGTGCGGAGCATGCCTGCTCCGCAGTGAGGCATGCCTGCTCCGCAGTGAGGCAGCCCTGCTCCGCGCTCCGCAGGGAGGCACATCAGTAAACCCAGAAATAAAGTTAGAGTGGCGGGAGAGCTCCGCTGTGCGGAGCCCTCCGCACCGCTCCATTTTATATTTTTATTTATATTATGATTTAAATTAATGTTTAAATTCGACAAACGTATGGCCTCTGAAGTTTCTACTAACGAGTTAAACGCTTTGGTTACTTGCGAATTCTTCATATTTAAAAGAACTTTTACTTTAGAGGTACAACAAAGGCAACTTACACTTAAAGTATCTAATAAATTAGGTATGACATTCTCGCTTATAGTTTGTTGCATAAAATAAAAATTTAAGGGCCAAATTTGACCGAAGAACCCATTTCTTTATATCTTAAATATTATAAAATCTAAAATTAAGATACTAAAATAATTTCCTAACCAAAATTACTTTAAACATAATTCTTTATATAAAGAAACCGACTGTACATTAAGCAGTAAATATTACTCCGCCTACCGGACTTTCTTTTTCATTTTTTATTTACCACCCACAAGTGAACCAGTCTGTAGCGATTATAAAAATTTTAATTTATCACCGACGGTCTGTATTCTAGATTTTAAATATTTAACCGTTTTCACTAGTGTCGCCATACCCAAATTGGTAATAATAAACTTAGTTGACCCCTTATTCATTATTTATTGTAAAAAAATATGGTTAGTAATTTTACAATACTGACTAGGATTATGGAACACCATCATATAACAGATGTAATGTTTACTTATATAGGTCTTTAATTAATTTAGATTACACCTGCCTATACAAATTTTATGAATTGCCTTCAAACCATATCCTTTTTTCCAGTTTTTATTTACTTTTTCTATTAGTTCTATTAATTGTCTTAGCTTTTTCAACTAACTCTTTTCTCATCTCAACATTAAAATGTTGTTTATTAGTTATAGATAGATGTATTTCTTTCCATAACTTAAAAGAATTAAATTTTTTACTTTTTAAGGGGAAATTTTCAAAATAATCATAGATATTATAACAGTTTTTTTCTCCCGACAAAATGTATGAATAATTAGATTTTATTGAATGAGCTTCAATTTTACCAGCCTTAAACAGTAAAATAAAATGACTTAAAATAGGTAAATTTATATCTCCTTTTTGAGAAACAATATATCGTAATCGAAATGCGTTTGAGGGCTCCGCACCCTCCGCACACACAGAGAGGAAAGAAACAGTAAAACAGCCCTCAGCATCAGTAAATCCAGCAATCCATGAGTTATTAGTACTTGGTAGTAAATCATAATCCATAGGTTTAACATAAGAATATTTAATTTTTCTGCCTACCTGCGGAGCAGGCATGCCTCCCTGCGGAGCAGGCATGCTCCGCACTAAGTTTATTTTTAAATTAAAGTGATCTATAAATTTCTTAAAATTTCTTTTTCTTGAAGGTAAAACAATATTACCGTTAAAAAGTAAAATTATTAAATAAATAGAATTAATATCTTGAACAATAAGTCTATGTGTTCTTTTTCCTTGTTTTATTATTTTCCCTAGACCCAGATTTTTATAAATATATTCTAATACCAAAAGATCTTGACTGGATTGTGTGATTACAAATTGAAAATCATTACGATTTCTTATTATAAAGCTACCATCTCCCTCAACAAATCCTATAAACCAAGTTAAAAATTCATAAGAGGGTAATTTATTATTAGGATAAATAATAATATATTGTTTCTCAAATTCTGTAAAGTCAAATAATTCTTTAGCTCCGTGCCCCTCCCTGTGGGTTAAGTCAGTATTAGCTAAGACGCCGTAAAGGGATGAAGTAAAAAAGAGACTTTGACTTGAATAGCTTAAACAATTAAAGAGAAAAGCAAAATAGGGATAGAAAAGGTGTTGATAAAGTATTGGATCACCACCACCAGCTGGATCATAGAAGCTAGTATTGAAATTCCTATCAGTTAATAGCATCGTAATTGCCATGGTATTGTCTCAATTTCATAAAGAACATGATAACTTTATTAAAAATTATCTCAAGAGTCAAACTTAATTAGATATTTTAGAAAGTTACTAGCGACCTAACTCTACCTAGCATAAAATAAGTTTTCGACTATAATAAAACAATTAAGAAATCTTTACTTTATTTATTTAATGTTTATAATCCAAAAATAAATTAAGGACTACCGGCTATGTAGAGTTTTAAACCTTTTTTCTAATTTAATATTAACTCCAGTTGAGCACTCTAATATTCACATATTAGTTTGGACTATATCTTATCGATCTAAGTTGTAAAATTTTTGTAAATGATCCCAAATAAAAATAGTTCTTTTATCATTCATATTAGATTTAATTGAAATTATATGGTCAATAACTGATTTATTAGTATATTTGCCTTTGCCTCCTGGCATGCTTACCGGCATGCCTCCCGGTGCGGAGCACACCGGTGCGGAGCTCACACCCAATTTAAAATATTTTAGAACCTCCAACCAGTTTCTATAATCTAAATACTTGGTCCCAAATAAAGGGTAAGTTTTAAGATATTCTTCTAAGGCAATATTTCCCTGTAAGTTCGTCGTTCTAATTCGATATTGGGGGTGCTTACTGTCGATTCTAGTGGGTTTAACTTTAGCTAACAAAATTATAGCTATTTTTTCTAAGAAATAAAAGTTATTTCTACCATTATGATCATTTTGTCTTTGAGATAATTCGAATTTACATTCTAATTTAGGATAACGAGAACCCATTGAAGTTCGAACTGAGAAATGGCCATCAGCTTCAATGAACCCTGATAACCAACTATTAGACATTAAAGAACTACTATCTAATTCTTGGGTTTTAAGATTTAAGTTTAAATTTTTATTATTCAACCAGTCTATTAAATTTTGGAAAGCATGAATTTTAGGGGTTCTGAATTTACCGTTAATTAAAGAAACAATAAATAATAATCCTTCATTATTATTAATAGTAAAAACATAAGCATTTACGCCCTTTTTTCGCGCGATAGAGCCATGACCTAGATTTTTTTGGATTAATAATGCTAAAGGTAAATCCTTTAAATGAAAAACAATTTGTATTGAAGGATAATTAAGTTTCCCTTTTATAGATCTTTCAGTTTTCGGAACTATAATGGTACCATCGCCTTCAATTAAACCTGATAAATAATGACTAAAATTAGTAATATTTTTATTTACTTTGTCTGCCTCACTGCGGAATGCTCCGCACAGCGGAGTGCTCCGCACAGCGGAGCAGCAGAGCAGGGTGCGGAGCACTCCGCAGCCTTGTAAAACAAAAGGCGCACTTAAACAACAGAACGATTCTGGCGTATAGTCTCTGAAGATCCCTAAAAGATTTAAATCTAAAAGGTTTCCTGCTGATTGTGTTATTTTTTTAATATATAACAGTTCCCAGCAATTGGCCAAATTTAAAGCCGGCACAATATAACATTCACCGGCTAATCAAACTTATAAATATAAAGTAATAAATACTAATCTTTTTTTTTATAAGATCCTCTTTTTTTCAATTAATATTGCATTGATGGATGAAAGTAAGGGGATACTAAATCTATAAATCTATTATAAGAATCTGATTTTATATAAATTGTATATGATTTTTTTGTTTTTAATGTTTCTTTTCGAAAATGCATAGTGCCTACCGGCAAACAATTTAAATTAAATTTATTTTTTAAAACTTTAATTAATAATTCTACTTCTTCTTTAGAAAAACTATTAGTGTGTAAAACAAAACCAGACCTATCAGAAGTACCATCATCTTGAGCCCAATAAGCAAGACTTCGTATCGTTAATAACTCAGAGATATTTGTAGGTACACATTTAATTTTATTTTTATAAAATAAATCATGAAAATAATTAAATTCAACATTGTTTGAAGTATCAAAGCTAATAGAATAATGAACTTTATTCCTGCCTACCGGCACTAGTGTAGTTGGAAATATTTTGGGTTCAGATTTACAATAAATAAAAAATAAAGAATATAAATGTCTAATATAAGATTCATGAATTTTACTACCTTTAAAATTTAAACTAGTATTAGAGTTAGGATATCTTTTTCTAATATGTAAATCTCCTAAAGCTAAACCTATAATAATTTCATGTAAATCTTTACTAACTGGTGGAAATGAGTGAGTATTTCTATTTTTTTGCTTTACTTCTATTTTTAAAATTTTGTTTATCATACGGCTTTTTAAAAACAAATTTAAAAATTCAAAATTTTTCTTAAAAAAGAAAATAACTAATTTAAAGCTAATTTATAGGCATAAGAATTATGAATCTTACACTAATTCGAATTATAAATCATAAGTCTAAATCAATTTTTAAACAAAAAAATTATAATATAATACATAAATTTATTAAATCAATTTATATTCTCAGATAACCTCCCTCCTAATTCTGCGCTGAACAGCCTTATGTTTATAGAGTAATTAAATAAGTTCACAACTTTCCCCGCCTATTTTAGTTAGGGAGTAAAGCTCAGTCCTGCGAAATGGCGGCTAAACCCAGTTAAACCAGACGAATCCAACCTCGCTAGTCAGTCTCCGCCTTCAGAGTCGAGTCTCCGCTTACGCGACTTAGGCGCGGCTAATGCTAATTAAAGGTTAGACCTCTAGTGTAACCTGTTAAGGATTAGGAGTTCCGTTTGGGCTTCCGTTAGAATACAAGCAAAGCGCTAGCTAGGTAATGCCCTTGCGTTACGGCTTTTTAATCGCCCAGTTTCTATCTAACAGAGGCAGGGAGTGGAGGTTTAGCAGGCCTATAGGGATAAAATTATTGATGATCTCCCTCCCTTCCCCACTCGCTAACGCAATTAGGAGATTAGCCGCGTTAGCGAGGCCTAAGGGCTGAACTCGCTTTAGTTTATAAACGGGGGGAGCCTTTACGCGCGAGCTAATTATATTAGCTACAAACCATTAAGCTGGCGGCGGAGCCAGGGCTACGCTCTACCGTTAGGGCTTTGCGGCCGCCGCCGCCTACCATTTTAGCATTCGCCTGGCTTCGCCCACCTCTTTCAAGGGGGGGGGGGGGGGGAAGTAGGACCACTCTAGATTGGTTAAAGATTAAAATTTTATATCTAAGAGTAGTTTAATTAAAAAAAAACTCTCTCTTTTTTTTATACATATAAATTCGGACTATATTATGGTTACTTATAAAATAAACCTTTACGCATAGTCTCTGAAGTTGATTTTTTCAACTTGCTGATTTTTCTTTTATCATTTTTTTCCAAATGATATTATTTTGAAAATTTTACTATTCTTTCACTATATAATTATATTTTTTTTTTGCTATTTTTAGTGTTTTTTTAGTTTTCAATTTTTGTTCTAAAAGAAAGTTCCAGTCAATATAGTAAAGTTTTACTTTTAAGAAATATATTTATTCTTTATTTAAAAAAAGTCTGCCTTAGACAGGTAGTGACAACAACAATAATATAGCAGTAACAAATATAGCCCACACAAACAAGGGTAGCGTATGTAAAGACATTCCAGTTGTTCGCATATTAAGAACAGTTGTAATAAAGTTTATGGCACCTAATAGGGATGAAACTCCTGCAAGGTGTAAACTAAAGATAGCTAAATCAACTGAACCTCCAGAATGAGATTGTATTGAAGCTAAGGGTGGATAACATTTATGTTGGTAATCTCATATCAATAAATTATTAAAATTTATATTAAATACTATCATTACACGCTCTAATTCTCACTAGAGATCGGACTATTCCTTCATCTTATCTAGATTTCATATCTAATAACGTATATTTAGCGGATTTCATCTTTCGAACTTGATTACGTATTTTATTTAAAGCTAAAAAGTCCCCCTTGTGCTTTCCATAATAAGGGCCCAAACCCGATGGCATGAAACATAGACCTTTTTAATACTTATAAGGACTGTATAAAGAAGAAACTCAAATTTAGAATTTATATTACTTTCCTCGACTCTAATTTACTATCTAATTAAAAAAATTAAAAATAACAAGGGTTATAAGTATAAATAAACTATTTAAGATTAAATTAGTCAATATCTCAATTTCTTTTTGTATTCATTCCTGATTTTATTTTCTTAATGTATTCCAAACCTTCTATTGTCAAGTGATCCTTATTTTTAACAGAAAAAACTACTTTACAAAAATCTACGAAATCTAAATATTTTTTTCCTTTTAAAGGAAAATTAGTAAACAATGGAACAATTTTTGAATCTATATCTGATAATTTTATAACTACTAGATCCACAGCTGATCTACCTGCGACTTCTCTTAAATCACCACAACCCAAGTAATTAACTAAGTTTTTCATCAATTGTAGATCTCTGCCTCCCTGCGGAGCGCGGAGCAGGCCAAGAATGCTGAGTGATTTGGAATTTTAACTTAACTAGGTATCCGACTGTATGTGTTTTAGATTTTATTAAATCCACAAAAAAACAAGATTCTCCTTCACTAAATCCGATGATCCAATGAATATCCCGTATTTCCTGATTATAGACCAATGGTCTTAAAACTGGAATAATGCTAGGGAAAGATTCTGTTAAAGTGGCAGTCAAACCTAAATTCATTGATGCTCTAATGGCAACTATTTTTTTTAAACCCTCAAAAGTTAAATGTTCAGAACTATTTATTGAATCAACTACAGTTTTAAAAAGAACATAATCAGCTTTTTTTTGTGAAATTAAAGGATATTTTTAAAAATGAGGAATTATAACATTATTTAAATCTTTAATAGAACTTACAGAATAACTTGCAGAATTTCTAGTTTTATTTTGTGAGATATTACCTACACCCTAAAAAAATTTTTTTTATTTGATTTAGAAGAGCTAATTCTTTAATATGTAATTCTATTCTAAAAATGGGGGCAACGCCCCAACCTTTTTTAAAATATGAGCGGTTTACAATTGATACTACAAAGGTAGATTCTGCATCCGAAAATCCGGAAACATAAAAAGGATTAAGGTTAGAAATATTCGAAGATGTATGAATATAATTATTACCTAATTTAACATTATAGCCTAATATTAGGGAGTCCTTATTTTTTTTTCTATATAAGAAACTGTGTTACTAATACTAGGGACAGGACATGCATTTTTAAAATTTAATTTAGTGTTCCTTGTCTTAATTAATAATTTATTAATTTTGCATAATTTTTGAAAAGTTTTTTGATTATCCGGATTTGACTTTGCTTTATAATAACCTCTTGACCATATTCTATATTCTAAACTCTTCATACCTTTCATAGTATTCTTATAATATTTAATAATGTTTTCAATAGCACGAGAATTAGTAGTTACAATAGAGAAAGTACCTGTTTTTTTTACTTTAACATTAGTACTAATTCCTAGTATGGTTTTTATAGCTATTAAGACTATTTTATCTAGCTTCTGTGTAATTTCAAATCCATGAACTAATCTTTTTTCAGATTTAGCTACTAAATAAAAACTACCTTCTGCCTCTGTAAAACCTACTAACCATGATTTACTCATAATTTTAGAAGCGGAATCGAAATTAAAAACATTCTTTTCTATTAATCCCCACACAGGAGAAAAATAATTTACAGGTGGTTTATTTTTAATTAATTTTAAAATTAAATTATCTTTTTCTAATTTACTTAAGGAAGTACTAGATAAAATAGTATGAGCCTCTTTAAATTTTATATAATTAAATTGTTTAGTAGTAAGAAGAGAATATTTATCAAAAATTGGAAAAATAACTGATTCTAGTAAAATACGATCTCGAATTCTAAAGTGAGCATGACTGCCATCTTTTTCTATATATATATTCCCTACCTTTAACTGAGTTTTAATAAAATGTAAAATTCTTAAATTATAAGTGTTTTGACTAATTTTAAAGGTTAAAGACCAGTTATTATTTTGATGTACTATAGAAAAAGTTCCATGACCATCTGTAAATCCAACTAACCATTGATAAAATATATCTTTATTTTCTGAAAGTGATTTTTTATTAATAGTTGAAAAGCTACGAAGTGAAATAAGATGCCCTACATTAAGTCTCTGATGGATAAGGACAAACGGCGCTGAATGTAATATTTTTATCCAAGCGAATTTTCTCCATGTTAGTAACAATTTTTCTTTCATTGTATTTAATGATGAGCAATTACCTCCGAATAGAAGAGTTCTTCGCATCGAGTAGGGTTTATTTTTTACTATATTTCTATAATAAGACAGCTTAAAATTAACCGTCCATCCTGTACCAGCTCCATTTTCAACTAATGAACTTAAAAGTAGTAAGATAAGTGAAGGTGGTAAAAGCCAAAAAGAAACATTATTTAATCTAGGGAACGCCATCAATTTTGTTATCGCAAGGCTCTTTATCCTTACTTCCTAATATCACTATTAGGTTCAGACTATGTCATCGGCGAATAATTTTATTTAAAGCCGTTAGGTTTTCGTGGAGAGTTATTGTTAGCACTACTCACTCTCTAGTCGTTGAACGTTTCTAATTTTATATAATATTTTTTCTTATATTATATACTATGCTAAATCAGACTTCGCTGCAAATTGACTTAATTAAACAATTAAGTGTTTTTTGACAATTTACCTAATTTATATTTATAAGGTCATTATAAACAGGACTATTTAAAACTATTTTAAGTGTGTTTTTCACCAATCAAAATTAGAACGTTTTCTATTCATTTGATTTTTAATAAACTTTATCTTAAGTTTACCCTCCTTAGTTAGATGTTCATTAAGAGTAATAAGACTATAAACTATGAACCAATCTTTATAATCATTTTTTTTACTAGTTAATAATGGGTATTTATTTAAATAACTAACAAATTTATCTAATTTAAACAAACTAGTAACTTCGATTATCCAGTAATCTTTATCAACATTATGACGGGATGTATTTAACTTAACAGTGAAAAATTCAGATATTGATTTCATTATAGGCTCAAAAGGCTTACCGCTTTTAGCATGGAACTTTCGTTGTTCTATTGCAATTCTAACTTCTATTCTACCTTTACGTTTGACCTTTTTACTATTAAGGTCTACAACCTTTTCAGTATATCTCACCTTAAAGGATCCATCAGCATCAAAGAAACCGGCTAACCAGCCGTTTGTCCCAAGATCACTGTTATCCTCAGAATGTTGAACAATCTCAAGCTTATTACAATTATTTAACCATTCTATTAGTTTATTAAATTCAAAAATTTTAGGCGTTCGTAAATATCCATTCATAAGTTGAACAAGTGTTAATAACTCTTTTCTAGATGCTATTGTTAATACTAAAGCATTTTCTTTTTCTTTACGACGGATACTCCCTCCTAATAATTCTTGTAAATAATTAACTAAAGGTAAATCCTTAATTGGAAATGTAATCGCTAAGTAAGGATTAAGTTTATCATTTTCTGTTTTTTTAAGATTTGAAATATGCCCATCACCTTCCCATAGCCCCGCTAAATAGGGACCTAGCTTATCTATTGTAAGATTTGACAGTGAGATTTTATCTTTTAAAAGTACTCTTGATTGGACCTCTTTAATCCTTGAAGTATCAGCGGCAAGAGAGTATGATCTATCTTTAGTGCCTCGCTGATATCCGGCGCTCCCTAGCCAAGCGCGGAGCGTGGGACAGGAGTGCGTGGGCCACCGTAATGATAAAATTAAAAGCGGATGAAAGAAATAATCATTAGCTATTCTTTTGATTGAAGAAACATAAAACAGTTTATATTTGAAATCCGGCGCCCCTAATTGTACAGGAACTAAGTAGTTCATTAATTCATAATCTTTCAAAAATGACTGGACTATATCTTCAGGTTATAAAAGAGTATAACCGCGCTACGTATAGTCTCTGAGGATCCTACAATAATATAAAAATTGATGAAGACCTTGGTATTATTTTGGTTTCCTGCGGATTATCCACTATCTAAAATCTTAGTTATTCACCTTAATAATTAAGACCGCTGTACGCTTGTAAATTCCTATTTTTAAGCTGGTAGGGGCTACAATGCCCTGCGGTTATTTAAAGAGGGGCTTAGTGCTCCGCACCACGCCTCCTTAAAAAAATAAAAAGGGTTCTAGTTGTAACACTGGAACTTCAGATCTAACCGTAAAACCTTAAAATAAGGAGAGGGGGTACCTTAAGGTACTAAACTTACCAGTTTAATGTTATTAAGTTTTCAGCATGTTCTATAAGATGACTTTAGGACTTTCCCGCAGATAGTAACGTAATAAGATTGACTTCACAGTCAACCACGGCAACTAACTATTTTTTAATCTCTGTTAAATAACAATCTTTAATATGGTCCCAATTATAAGTAGAACGAGTCTTATTGAAATCTTTTCTAATATTAATAGCCTTATCTAGATAAGAGGTAGTAACTGAATTTGCCATTTGTAAATCTAAAACATAAATCCAAGATCTGTAATCTAAAAATTTAGAGGATAACAGCGGATATTTATTAAAATAATTAGTCACTTTTAAAAAACTATTTTTATTATGACTAACGACTGTAAAACTAAAAAAAACCTTATCTTTAAGTGTTCTAGATCTGCTATAAATATTAACCCCTAAATATCTTGCAATCTTAGACATTATAGGAAAAAAACTAGGACTTAACCCATCTAAGTCTAAGCGATGATAATTTATTCTAATTTCAAGGCGGTAATATAACTGAACCCTAGTTAAATTCTTATTAGATCTTTTGTGAATATTAATAGAGAAATTCCCATCAGCATCTGTAAATCCTGATAACCAACTATTATTTTCGATTAACGAAGTATCTAAGGGATTAAATTTTAGTATCTTTATTTGAGAAAGAATTTTTTTTGTACTAGGTAATTTGCTTTCTTGATTATTATTAATATAATCATTTAACCATTTTATAGTACGATGAAGACCTTCAATTTTAGGTGTTCTCATATAACCATTGATTATATTCACTATGGTAAAAACACCAACAAGATCTTGAATTTGCCAAAGCACATAACCCCTATTTGGTTTTATAAGAACGTTTCCACAATTGGTTAGATTTCGTAAATATTTAGCTAGAGGGAAATCAGCCTTTTTGAATACAACGATTATCATAGGAGAATATTTTTTTGCAGTGGAGTTAGTATCATGAACTGATAAAGTCCCATCACCTTCAATTAATCCAGCTAAATAAGGCCCTAATTGCGAACTAGGAGTATAATGGTTAGATGAGAACTTAAAATTATCAGTGCGGAGCCGACCGTCATTTAAAGAAAGGCTACTACTTGTAAAAGGACGATGATGCGCTATCCAGAGATAAGAAGTTTTCGAGTTACCAAAACCACCCACCATTGCAGGCATACAATTTTCTCTAAAATTTCTAATAGAGTTGGACTATCTCTTTATCCTTTTAAGAATATCTCGCGTATAGTCTCTGAGGATCCTACTAAGAAGAACTAAGTTAAAAGCCTGTTAATTATAAAAAAAAAAGTTTTTTAATAAAGAGTGCTGCGCTAACACATCAGGTTATTTCTACTTACATTTCTCTTTTGGTTTCCTGCTGATTGCCCAATTTTTTCTATGTCACTGTTTCCTACTTTTAGGTAGGCCTAGTTAGAAAAGCTCTAAGGGGATCCCAGCAAACAGCAAGAAGAAAGAGACATATTACTATGTCCCCCGGCCATGCCTATTTGCTAATAAGTTTTTTTATAATTTTTGTTACTTTTGTTTTTTCTAAAGGTACTGATTATGCCTAACGATTCGCAGGCTAGCCAGCCTTCTCATTACCGAATTGAGAAACAGATTTAAAATCAATAATGGTGAATTTCCACTGATTTCTATATAAATTAAGTTTTTTACCTGATAAATAAGATCTGATTGTTCCTCTATCTCCTTTTAAACAACGCGCCATTTCATTTAAAGAAGTAAAAATCCGAGTTAATTCTGGCTTAATTAAATTTTCAGCTAAAATATGTTTACTAGCAGGCTGATTTGGAATATACTGTTCTTTAACCCTATTTATTAATAATTCTAATTCTTTTGAAGAAATTACAGTTTCATATGGAAATTCCGAAATTACCTCTAAAGAAAAGAAAAATCTATTTAGATATAAATTACCATTACTAATACAATTATTTAATGTTATATGATGAATTCCTATTTTTTCATATAACCATTGCTTTGAATCAGATAAGTAAATTAAAGATTTTGTCATAGTATCATATATGTAGACAGTAGTACCTCTGAATTTTCTTAATTTGTCCAGAGCTTGGGGAGACATAGGCGTATGATAACCATTATAGCCCCCTGCGACTAGATCCACATTAAGATTTGGAGAGATAAAATCAATATATTTTTGCTCTAGTTCAATAACTTGACTCCAAGTAGCGGAAGGTAAAAGTATTAAAAGAGTTAATGTAACCTCTTTGAAACCATATTTATTAAGGTATCGTAATACGCGACGATCAGATTTAGCTAAAATGGAAGGCATGAAATAAGAACAAACTCTATTATATAAATTTACTGAACTTCCTACATATATATCTTTACTTTCTATTACTTCAAAAACGTATACTCCTTTTTCACCTTTAGCTACTTCCGCTATTTTAGAACGATTATTAAAAGGGTCTAAAATAACTATTTTTTTATAAACCAGTGCAAGGGATTTTATGGAAGGATCCACGGTATCTACGGAGCTAATAACTGAACTATTATTAGATAGATCCTGCTTGCTATAATTATTATAACTGCTCCAACAACTATCAATTTTAGATAGGCTTCGCCAGCTATTTAATTTTGAAGTATTGATACTTTTCTCAAAATTTTTTTTTTGAAAATTAAATTCTTCAGCAATTAAACATAAATAATACCAAAACGGAATATCAAAAGAAATAACATAACATAAATTATATTTGATTTTTATACTATTAGTGAAAATTAAATTGACCATAAAGAATATCATGATAAATGCGTGAGCTGTAACTATAACGTTAAATAATTGGTGATCTCCTTGTAAAAACTGTACCCCAGGTGCAGATAATTCTAGTCTAATTAGAACAGAAAAAGCTGTCCCGATCATACCAGCAAAAACCGCGAAAATTAAATAAAGTGTAGGGGTCAGCCTCTTGCAGAACTGCCCTCAGAACCGTACGTGATAGTTTCCCATCATACGGCTCGCCGTAAAGAACACTATGAAGTATAAAAAAATAAGTAAACGGGGGGGTTTTCTTTAAATTAAAATTTATGTTTATTTTTCTTCATTTACTTCAGGTTTCGATTTAAGATTGTTGGATAAATTTTCGGAGTATCTTGAAATGGTTAAAACTGTGTATCCTAGAAGTTCTCCTTTGTGATATAGGGTATGGTGGAATTAGCAGATTTGAATTAGTTTACTAAGAGTGGCACCTTTAACTTCCTCATAAGTGGCATTACCAATTCTAATTTATGATCTAACATCTTTAACAGATCTAAGATGATGCATTTGAATGTCTTTTGAAGATCCGCATATAAGGCATTCTTGGAATAGATTAGTTTTAGTTAATCTGGAATGCCAGCTATGAGTCAGAGTATTCGCAGGAGATTCATACGCAGTCGTATTATATTGGTTAATAACATTTAGTGAATTAGGAAGAAGAAATTTTAGGTCTGAGATGGGATCTTTTAGTAAGGGACCAAATTTTTTGAAGGCTAGTCTAGCTGATCTTAGTTTGTATTTTCTAGCCAAAGTTTTAGCTAGACAGAATCTTAGAAGCCAAATCAGATTGTTAGTTTCAACTCGGTTACTAGCAAAGGTATAATAGTTGATAAGGCTATTAACCTTCGAATTGAAGTGTTGAAGGATAGTAGCATGATCTAAATTTACTAGGTTTGTTCGAGGGATAGCTACAAACTGACATTTATTATTACGTTTAATGAAACCCCCTTCTCTTAATTTGTCCAGAAGTTTAAGGGTTGGCATATTTATTCTTAACCTTAGACGAGGGCGAGTAGTTATAATTTTTCCAAAACGGGTTGTTGATTTCATTCTGAAGTCGACAATTTTAGATTTTGAGATAGAGGCACCTAAAAATTCGAATTTTTCAGTGATATTGGTTACTAGCGTTTTTTCCAAATTTAGTTCTAAGCCGCATTTGTCGAGAAGTATTTGTTGAATTTGTTGACGTATTAATATTGCTTCTGATTTGTTTCCTTCGAGTAGTATTACGAAATCATCTGCATATCTAAGATACATAGCTCTTCTAAAAGTAGGATCTAAGGGATCCATTCGAGGTATTTCTCTCATTTTTTTTAAGGCAATAACTCTAGTTTGTTCGTTCGGAGTTTGATAATTTCCTCTAATATACCTTTGAGAAATTAGTTTATTATATTCTGGGTTAGTTTTTCTTCTGAGACCTTTCGTATTCTCTGGAATAGTTACTTCCATTATATATTTATCAAATTCGTGTAGGACTATATTCGATAGAAGAGGGCTTAGTACGCTACCTTGAGGGGAACCGATCTTACTCTTGACGTACTTGCCCGTTTCTGGATCTCGGTATCCTGCGGTTAGTGACTTGTTTATTATCGTTAAGAATTTGTCACAAATAATGTCTCTTTTTAAGATATTCAGAATTATATGATGGGGTATACTATCGAAGCAAGCAGAGATGTCTCCTTGTACTACCCATGAGAATTGATTTCCTTTTAGGTAAAGCATCCTAAGAGCGCTATGTGTAGATCTGTTTGGTCGAAAACCATGTGAGCAATCTAAAAATTTAGGTTCAAACATGGCTTCAAGAATGATTTGTAGACCCTTTTGAACTATTTTTTCCCTAGGAGAACCTACACCTAAAGGTCTCTTAGTTGTTTTTCCAGGTTTAGGGATGAGAACTCTTCTAGAGGGTGTAAACTCAAATTTTCCAGTAAGAAGAGAATTTGCAGTTTCTTCAAACCAAAGATAGGAAATTCCATCCAAAGTTTCCTTTATAAGTCCTCTCCTCATATTTCCAGGTTTACCTTTTATCAGCATGTAACAGAATTGGAGATAAGCAGGATCTGCTAGTATCCGAATTATTCCGTTGTATTTTCCATCGATATTCTTAAATCTATCTAGCTTAGAAGTAACAAACGTACGCAAAGTCTGATTGGAAACCAGTTGTGAGACCTTTGTCTTATTAGCTAGCGGTTTTTTACTGCTCCCCTTCGTCTTTCTAGGATCAGACCCTTTCGGTTCTGGACTACTATGGGAGCTCCGTCTCCGCATCTCTTGTAAATGAGATTCCGCGGTTAGATCTGACGGTTGTTGTTTTGTGTCGGTATTTTCGGCTGAAGCCGAGGTCTTGTTTGGGTTAGATTCTTGCGCATGTGCATATAAACATTTGCTTCCTTCACTAGGATGATCTTCGCCTTTAGGGTAACCGTGTTGGTCGGAACATCCCAACATAGCCATAGCGATTAGATACCGCGATATTCTGCTTAAGATATCCAGCCTGACTCTTGGCGATCCATACGTAACAAGTTTCTTAACGTAATCATACCAAACCTCCTTAGCACTCCTGTTCAGACCTGGCAGCAGGTCCCCGGGAGCACATTCGACGTCTGCTGCACCATTATTACAGTTTTTAGCTTTTAATAAGGCAACGTCGTAGGACAAGCATATTTTTATAAATTGTTTATTATTATTAAAAACACCCATGATGCTAGTAAATGCTGACCAAGTGGCATTTAGAACACAAAGACAACCTCGCGTCACGCACGTTCCAATATCTTTGGCATTTGTAGAAAAGAGCCATCTTTTCAT